TTTTCAGTTTGAAATCAGGCCAACCAACGTATGTCATAAGTGCACTTAGGAACTCAAGACGTTTACTCAACGTTTATCGATACCTTCACCAGATTGATCAAAGCCACTGGTAGGCAATCGATAGGTAGGCTCCCCAGCATGGAATATCATCCACTGAGTAAGCAGGCACAAAGCCATCCTCTCTTTCCCACAAACAAGTAGTAGGAGGTAGGAGACACAGAATGCGTTACAGTTTTCAAAGGGCTAGGTCAAAAGTAATTTCTTAAATTGCTTGGTGATTCCATTGGTTAGTTGGTTAATGGAACCGTTCCATAATGTATTCCCTTTAGTGGTACTATGGTTGTCACACTCTCATTTTAGGATGAACCCTCCAGTCCCCTTGGGCATATAACATAAATAAGGATTGCCAGAATGATACCAATACTATTTTTTTCATACATTGGAACCATTCCAACCAGAAATAATCCCAGTTTGTCTACCAGTTGATCGCAACCTTTTATGTTCTTTTGTTTACTCATCTTTTTGTCTTTACTTTGTGTTGAGCTTTCACCATTCAAGTTCAATACAAAAAAAGGAACCCGATTTTCTTCCATTTTGAAAGCTTTTGAATGCCGAGACTTATATAAGTATAGGCCGCCCTCTTGATTAAGTTCTCCTCCATTTCAATGAAGCCAAGAAAGCATGCACTATAAGAATCCACTGCGGAGCAAGCGGTTGACGGAGCGGGGAGAAAGGCGTTAGCGGAACTTACCAGATCGAAGAAATGGATCTAGTTCGCCGAGCTCGAAGGACGTTTCAAAATGAAACGAACCTGTTTGTCAAAAATCAATCCATTCCACCTTACTATCTATAAAGGAGGATTACTTATATGGGCTATCATCTTCCTGCTTCTAACCCTGCTCTGAGCTATCCTTCTGCAGGGCGGAAATTCCGTATTCATGAGAGTTTTCAACTTCCCCCAATCGATTTGGAAATGCTAGAGTTGGACAAATCTAGTAATTCAAAGGAATACCAAAAAAGATGAAATTCCAGGTAGGAGCGCGAATCAATCCTGTCTTCATTCCTCGGATTCTATGTCAAAGTCAATGAGTTAAGCACCAGTCAATTTCTCTTAGAGTTCCTTTCCCTTCGATCATCTCTCTAGGTTCAGCGAATGATTGTTTCAATACTCCTATAAGCGCGGGTGGTGTTAAGCATAGGATTTGTTCACTCCAAAAGATGTTAAGCGAGAGTAAGATGTATTAAGCATATGATTGGTTCAATCCACCTGGCATTTGAAGCTGGATCGGAACGAGGAAACTGGGGCAGGAGGGCAATCCCTTTACTGAAATAGTTAGGTAGCTTAAAAAGGTGTGCCTGAGAACAGGAGGAACCGGCCTTGGACTTATTCCCACCTTTCTCTTTTTCTGTTGTACCGCCTTGTTGAACGAGGAGGTTGTGTTCGGCTACTGCTTTATCAAGTCCCGGCATATTTTCTGCCGACCATGCAAAGATGTGCAAATGCTCCTTTAGGAAATTCACCAACTTCCTTAACCAACAAGCAAGGTTGTTCGGCAAAACGGACTGTTTTGTCCTACTTTTGTGACTTGTTTGATCTACGTGTTTAGGGCGGAGCAAGTCTATAGAAAAGATGTATACACCATACGGAGATTTTATGGTCTATGAAGGTGAAAAAAAATAGATATACGTAACATGCCTACGTGTATCTCTCATGCCGTAGTTACTCGTCTGTTACGAACCAAAAGCCTTCGCCGACGAAAGTCTCATCTTCTCTACAGCACATTACACCAACCTTGACAGAATGAAGAACAGTAGTTAAGTAAGCAAATAGTGAAATCCCTTGCTTATTAGTGTTATTTATTGCTGGGATGAAAAAAATAGTAAGTACGGAGCGAGTAACTACGGCACGTGTAGAGCAAAAGAAGGGACTAGCACCTACCTGTATACCAAGTAAAGGTTTCAAAGTATGCATTAGTTAGTGAGAAAGGAAGGACTATTCTCTTATCATCAGCACGAGATTGACCGCTAAGTACAGGAAAAGCATTGGCTATAAATAAAAGGTAAGTCAAGGAAAAGCATTGGCTAGAAGAGAAGGTGCATGAACAACAATTTCTACTACACTCATTGAAGAGATGGAACATTAACGCTCTTTGCTAGGATTAGTGGAAAATAGCGGGATTTGGCAGTAGGAATAGGCTTTGAGCAGGTGACGTAGTCTGTGTTCTTTATTTATCCGAAGGTGGGTATGTTTATTATTGAAAAAACCCAAGTGTTAGACATAAAAAGAATAATTTTGTTTCACTCGTCATGCTACACAAACACTATAAACACTCTAATCCAGATGCAAGCAGGAAGCTTCTTATTTGACTATAAGGATATCTATTCATAAAGCATTCCCCTATTGAAAAGAGTTCCTATCATAAGAGGCCAAAAAATACTCTCATAATTCAGAATAGAACATGTATAAAGTTGCTTACAAAGCAAACCCGTAGTAAGGGGAAAGACGAAATACTAATTAAATCGACTGGTGAATGAAATAACTAATAATCAAGAAAGTACTTATTATATATAAGATAAAGTAAATTTCTCGATAATAATGCAAACATGAAAATCCTTTTCTAAATAGGAATCAAAGAAATACTTTTCTAAATACTTTCGTAGTAGGTTGCGCCATACGCTAATTGATGAACGACTTATTGTTAAAGTGATTTCAAGAAATCAATATTTTTGTCAACTTTGTGCATCGAATTTACCAATGTAGAGTTCAGATCTAATCTCATCTTTGAAAAGGGTACTTGTGCACATATGATAATATGCTTTCTTGACCTATTAGATAGAAAAAGATCCTAAGTAAGGAATAATTGGAAGGATTCTCAGACGGTTCATAATTGAAACTCTACGAGTACAGTGAAGAATTCAACAAGTAGGATTGAAGAAAAAGAAAAACACCTTGCTTAATATCATCAATAGAGAGCCTGCCCTTCCAAAATAAGAAAAAGCTGTCTGGTGGGAAGCAGTGCCTAAAGGGAGACGAAACCCAGAAGTAAATAGAAAGGGACCGCGGTATTTGGAAAAAGGAAAGCTTGCTTGATTTTCGTGAGATTGAAAAGTAACGCACATCAACTATCTGGGGGAGCATTCTAAAAGCAAGGAAAGTGCTGAACTTCCAGAAGGGATATGTTGCCGAGTCTGTGTTCATCCCTTCATCAAGCCCTTTATTACCCCATGGATCCTTCACCATGAAATGCAACCTCTCCCGTACACCCAACGCTGATTCAACGACTCGACTCTTGGTTCCCACACTTGCATGTTCCCTTCGAGCATTGCCGTCACGACTGACTCCCCTACTTGGTCTAAAGCACGGCGGAAGTAAACAAACAGCAAAGTGCGTGCGTGCTACTTTGTTTGAGGACTCTTCGTTATCCACCTGTTGTTCTATTCTTGGATCGAATCGTAATAAGGTCCTTCCTTCAATGCTACCATTGGAAAGTAGCCATGGGTTTTTGCGCTAGACACAGGCTTTTTCCAGTTATCTAAACTCCAATTATTCCTACCATGAACAATCTATAGCAACACCATGCCGAAGCTATAGACATCGGTTTTCTCAGTTATACTAGAGTTTGTCAACCACTCTGGCCTGCCTCTTCTATCTCTTAATGTGTTGAACAGACCTTTGAATGGAGTGGAGCTAACAAGCTTGAAAACCCCCCGCCCGCTATCTTCAACTCTTTTCTTTCATCAAGTAGGATGCTCTCTGGACCCACGGTTCATGTACTCAAATACTAGCAGGGCAGGCAGGCGTTAACAGCAGAAGAAAACCTTCTTTATTTGAACTCTACAGAGTACCCACCCGATTTGCGCTCTAAGAGGGAGGTGCTTAGCTTCTTGTAGAATACACCAAGACATGAGCCCCGTCACATGATGCGCAATCTTTTATGCATGGATCCGGCGAGCCTAATTGCTAATGTGCCAATACCAAGGCGAGAGACCTTTGATTTTCCATCTGTGCCATCACTACATGAAGGAAGAAGCTTTCTGGGCAAGACCCAGTCGGTGAGGCGGGCATAAGTGAATACTCTCTATAAGAACACACCTAGCCCCCCCATTGGTTGGAATTTCCAATACAAAACCTGCCTTTATATCTGATCAGCCCTTGGTGTTCAGTAAGCTTGCCCTCACTTGTCTGTCCATCTGCCATTTTTGTTCTTAAGCTGGCAATCCATCCATCATCTACATAACTGTCTTGCAAGTCGTTTACCCATTGTGGTATCAGTTCTGTTACAACGGAAAGTTCATCAAAATTCGCAGGATTCAAAAAAAAAGCAAGCCCCTCTATCCTTGATAGGGCATCAGCTACCTTATTACTGGCCCCTTCTTATAATAAAGAGTAGAATCCAGCCCTAGTAATTTACTCAAACTTTTGTGTTGCATTGCAGTGTTCACCCCTTGCTCTAATAAATGTTTCAAGCTAATCTGGTCAGTCCTAATAATAAATGGCCCACCCCTGAGGTAATGCCTCCACTTAGTTACAGCTGTGACTAGGGCGAATAGCTCCTTCTCATATGTGTTGGCTAGCGCCCCTTCATGATCTCGTACGCGGTTGTCTCCTTGGCGACGTTGTAGGCCACGTTTCTTTTGAGCGTAAGTCGAATTACACTCAACGCCTTGCGATTAAGTATCTTCCACTCGGTGTCATCTTCTACGTGTGCCGGCTTCTTCTCGGGTAGGGAATCCTCGCCCGCCTGTTGGGCGAGCAAGTCCTCCATCCACTTGCATCTGACAATAGCCGGAATCTCCCCCGTCGAACCGACAAATCGGGACCTTCGACTCATCCATGTCTTGTCGCTGTAGATTGGACTCGGTATTTGCGTTTGACTTATTCGGCACATCCGGGTTCCCTGAAATGTAGAATAAGAAGATTATACTTAACCTATTCTTTTGTCTCCTTGGCTATTAATGACGATCATCTTCTCGAGCACCCCCGAAAACCCTAGGCAATCGATCAAAAAGTAGAGGTTTAGCCCATAGGTAGAAATTCATATCTTTAGCTTACTTGTTGACTAGAGATTTTGTTCGTTACCCAGAAAAGGCTATGTATTCCTACTTTCGATAAGGCTTGAGCCAACTTCTCCAGACAATGAATAGATCGCTTTTGCTGTCTGCGACTCAACTCCAACCTTTTCAGACACAGAGGTACTAGACTCTCCACTCCACTAACTTGACCTAGAGGAAAGGAATTCTAAGGCCTGCCTAATGCGAAAGAGGTTGGGGAACGATAACATTAGCTTACTTCGTACTAATGCCCTATCTAATAGATTCATATCCTTCAAATGAAAAGCAAAACCTATGAGCAAGCAAGCAGGTGCGGAGTAGTTTTTATTTACTTCCTATTCAGTTGTCTACTCATGAGAGAGAACTCTTGCTTAAACTGTAGTCGTTTCGTACCATGCTCAAGGAAGTTTGAAAGAAAGATATAAGAGTGGCAACTCGCCTATAGGAATACAAGACAGAAGTTCAGAATAAAAGACAACTATAAGTTTTCAGTGCAGCTATCAGAAGCCTGCTATAAGTAGTAAGTGAGCTAGAGGATTCCAAGTAAGGAATAGGGTTGCAAAGTGGAGCTGTCGTTTAGAGTGTATTACCAAGCTGGTATCATTGAAAGGAGGATTGCGAGTCGCCTACAAGATTTCATTCTACTTAACAGTTTGAAGAGCAGCTCTAATTCGATATGTTTTTTCCATAGTGTAGCAGTTTGATTATCTCTCTTTATCGGATATAAGGAAGGCTTCCGTTGTAGTTTCTAATGTTTTAGCAGAATGCAAGATAGAACCCAACAACGGTTGTTTACCGGGCTTATGAGATTGATTTATTGCTAGAAGCTTTCGTAGCCATCCATAAGATTGTTGGGCGGACATAAGATTGTAGGGCAGACATAAGAGTTGAAAGCTCACTTGTAGTTTCGTATGTATTAGCTAGGCAGATAGAAGAGTATAAAGCCGAGTTCCGAAATTGCTTTCCCGCCTTTGATGCTGGGTTCTGTCAGCAGTTAGATGCAGATTGTTCGGCTAGTCAGAGAGCTATGAGTAAGGCAGCTGGCTGGGATGTGGGTGGTAGTAGTACTGATAAGGGTGGTGAGGCAGGTCAATGGGACAGCTGGGAGTCTATATGAAAAAAGTCTGAGGTGGGTACTAAAACACCTAAAAAGAATAGTTCTCCTTCCACGAAAGTAACTCCTCGTTCTGGTAAAGGAGCTGTCAGGAAGACACCTGCTAGCAAAAGTGCTAAGCAGTCGGGTAGCACTGGTAGAGCTGTTAAAGGTAAGGGTAGTGGTTCCAAGAGGGGTGCTAGCAAAGCTTCTACTGACATGCCCCCGGTTTATGATTTTGGGGCGTGGGGTGGAATTTTAGGGGAATGTTGCTACTCAGCATCAGGAGGAGGGGAGTCAGCTTGAGAGTATGTTGCGTATTGGTATAATATCGCTTTTTAGGCGGAGTGAGTTTCTAAACTGTAGTAGGGTGGTACCTGGGTAACCGGTAAGAGGGAGGTGCCCGGTTGGATTGCATCTCTTATTTGTGGTGGTGTAAATCATGGGTGGTTGGAACGTTGGGTGGCTTGATACGAGAAGTTTGGCTCAAGTTAGTAGAAATACTAAAATCTTTAATGAACAAGCACCTAAAGCCTGCGCGAAAGAAAGCCGGTGCTTGTTCGTGACTAACGCGCAACGGCTTTATAAAGCTCAATCCGTTACTTGTTCGAAAAGGCGATTGAAGTATTTAGGGACTTCTAATGCATTGTTGAACCATTGTGTATGCGAAAATCGGTTCTTTAAGTTTCCCATCGTATTTCTGGCATTTTCTGGTTTTCCGGATCAGAACACGTACCAAGCTTATTAGAAAGGAATAAAGAGGAGTGCTCTACTCCGAAAGAGAAGGACCGGAAAGAGCAGGAATTGACCGAAAAAGTCATATGAGTACTCGGACTACTCCATCAATCTTATGAGTGAACCGCTCTCTTGCCTCAGGAGTCTGGAAATACTTAAACCCAACATAAGGAGTCAAAGAGAGCTAAACGAGCAGAACTTATCAAGAGAAGGAATCCCCTTTCGATGACTAATCTTTGATCTCTCTCCAACGAGGCTTACTTACACTACCGTATTCCTAATCTCTTAATAGGACGATGCGAGCACCCCAACCTTGGGCAAGTTGGTTTGCTTCATTTCAATCTTGATCTATCTTTTTTCTTTCTATGTTTATGTATGTGCATTAGTCTTGTTTGATCGGCATTGGTAGAAATATCTATCGAAACGGATGAGAGTTTGTTTGTCTCTGATTGAATGCGCCGCTAAACCATTGCCTGAAAAGTCTGAGGCTGGGTAAATTGAAATTGTGAGCATTTCAAAAAAAGCAACATGAATGTTCTAAGCATGGCAGTGATTCGGTAAATGGCCAGTTTCGCCTTGACAAATTCGAAGCACCAATTCCAACTAAGGAAAGAGTAGTTTGATAATAAGCAACGGTCAAAGAAAGGGGTCATACCCAAAATCCCCAGATGCGTCTTCTTCTAAATTCTAACTGTTCTATAAAGTATGGCGAGTCATCAAGGGGTTACGCGACCTATATTCGTCTCTGACTTATATATAAATAGAAGAAATCCTAGTCAGAAAATAGGCATCTTTCCGAAACTTGAAATGTGCCGGAGTGAAAGATCTACCAATAGGTAACTAACTAACCTCACGAATTCGCTAGAAGAAAGATCTCCTTTCTTACCAGATAAAGAAGTCTTGATGGGAGGGAGAACTGAAATGGAAAAAAGTCGTGATTCAAGTAAATCGTCTGATTGGATTGTTGAGAGATATTCCCTGGGCCCAGCCGATACAGGCGATTCCTTGTCTTTGAGATCCGAGTTGGCTTATAAGAATAGCCGAAGGAAAGTATAATCCCTGCCAAATTATACCCATGTTGGAAAGTAAATGACTCAACGTTGCAAGTTCTTCTCGTTCAAAGGGAAGATAGAGAAAAAAACATTTGCTACCAAGCGCTCGGTAGTCGAGGGATATGGTGACATATATAAATAATATACATTCTAGTAGACCAAAGGGGCTCATGAGAAAAGTAACCCATCCCAACAGGTGCTGTCAAATAGCAAATACCCATTTTAACAAAATGGAAAAGCAAGGGCGAAGCGTACCTGTGATTGGCGAAACCCCCAGGGTAAGATGTCCAGGAAGAGGCGCTCTCGATAGATCAGAGGGTCCAGGTTCATCCTCGCCGCCAGAAGAGGAAGGGGCATCTCACAGAGAAAAAATGGAGAAGGAAGGACGCCCCACACTGAAATCCGCCTGGTTATAGATATTCACTTTGGAAAGGTAATTCTTCATTCATTGCTTTAGTTCCCCATCTTATACTACCACTTACTTGCTTGCAGCTTTTGTGAAGCTAATTTATACTACCGCTTGCTTGCAGCTTTTGTGAAGCTAATATAAATACAATGTCACACCAAGTGTGTACTGTACTACCGATTCTATTAGTTCGAGCTAGCGAAATCCTTTATTAGTGAAGTCAAGATCCTGCGGGCTGTCAAGGAAAACACTCCAACAAGCAAGGTGCTTTCATTAACTACTCTGTCAAATCAGTATCAGTCTGGTTGGTAATGTACCAACTCAAATATGTGAAACTGCGGAGTACACATACGGTAAAACTCTCCATCTGGTAATTAAGCCAACCAATCCAGGTACGAGAACGAATCACTACTCGAGGGAACGCCACTGTGTCGTAGTAACCGAACGGCAAGACGTTGAAATGCAAAGGGCATACATTGAAAATGCTTGATGGTACGAAGATCGGTGTTGTTCGGTACGTGAGAGAACCCTGAACCACAGTGTACCTGCAGAGGGGGAGTTCCCAAGGCTTTACTTGAGTATGCAATGAGCTGTATTATCGATAACCTGCTTTGGATGGATTGTTCCAGCTGACACATCGCCAAGGAAAGGAATCAGTCCCACACACAAGCCCTAACAATCTCCAATCCGCTAGAAAAGAGCTAATCCATAAGTATTCTCAAACATGGCAAGTCTATATATATAGTTGGTGTCGTAACTGTGACTGTAATCTGTAAATAAGTTCCAGCAAATACAGTCTAAAGAAAGCTGTCTGACTTTTAGGTTTTCAAGATTTAGTCACCTGTCTTATTACATCCTCTTTCTTTTTTGAGCTGCAAATGGGCTATTAGTCTCTTCTTCTAGAATATCAACAAGACTTTGCTTTCACTATCTTGCTTGCTCTCCGGCCCACCAGTCTTCCTAGACTAGAGAGAATTCCCGGATTGATGGTAGGAAGATCTAGCATTGGCAACGCAGCCTCTATCGAATTGCCGGTTCTTCAGCATGGTATTCCCAATAGGACCGGCATGACTGGACATTCCTTCCCGACTATCCATCCCTTTTATTGTGACATCGTACCATTCGCTGCGCGCCTTGCTTCTTAACAACTCCACTCTCTCTTTGCCCAGTCGTAGAGTACTAGCATGAGCAGGCAATCGCTTTGAATTCGATCTTTCCATGTATATACGAATTTGGAGTGGTTTGTCTTTCCGTTTATGAGAAAAACCAGAAACTATTGCCGAGAATATGCTGTACCAAAGCAAAGAAAGAAAACAATTCACTACTGGGTAGGTTTTTCTCCTTGGTTGGAAAAGGTACTAGGGGTCGGACTGATGGCGGCTATGTACTTCCTTTGATGAAGATGGAATGAATGAGATTCAAAAACGTAGTCATTATTCGTTCACTTTTGATGCTGAGCTCTTTCGATCTACTGAGGCTTTCTTACACAATTCTGATTCCATTACACTCTTGCTTCTCTTAGCTAAGAATCGTCGGGCACTGAGCTATCAATGGGAGCGCAGAACACACTTGATCAAGGAGTTAGGCATAAACAGACAATTCAAAGAAGTAGTGAGTCTTTTAACCAATGGATTCATGCAATCTTGAAACTGGCTATCTTGAAACTGGGGTCCGAATGTCAAAATCCTTATCTTAAGATTAGAAGTTCAAGTAGGGTTGCTCTATTGCTTCCTTCTTCTTTATTTAGGGCTTTTAGTTAGCAGCCTTAGTGGGTGCCGTAGGTCAAGCTTATAGTGGGTGAGTTGTTTCCATTCCTGAGGAGTAAGCCAGTGTTCTCATTCCATAAGAGTAGGGAAGTTCCCTATTCCTTGTTCTTGTACAGTCTATTCCTCCTTCCTTCTAGTAAAGAGCACTTCCAGCACCAACTAGACTTAGAGTTACTGGTAGAAGTTTAGCGAAAAGAGGAATGTTTTCTGCTTCAATTCGACGTTTATGAGAAGGATGTGTAAATATACTAGGTCCTAGGAAATCTGAACCCATACCTACGAATCTCGTGCAACGTATCCAAAGAAGATAGCAAGTAGAGAGAGAATAATTAGAGGGACCATAAAAAGAACTGGCGCATCATGTGTATGTAGATATACTGATTTACTTGCATTTGGATATGTACGGAATGTTCGACTAATTAGTCGTAGACTGTATAAAGCAGTTAGACAAGCACTTAGTGTACCTAGCCAGTAAGCAACCTGACGAGCAGCGGTTTCAGAAAATATGCTTTATGAAGTTCAGAAGAAGGTCAGCCAATAGCCGGGTATTCTAGTAAGTCTCAATTACCTATGAAAGAGAGTGCCCTATGGTATACATACCACCTCATCCTAGGAAAAGCCCTCAAAGAGGTTCAAACAGAATTTCTCGTCTTCTCTGGGGTTGAGTGATTGATTGCTTTCATCTGAAGTCAGGTGGGTGTCTCATTCCAGTTGTATTTCCATGCCTGCATACAAATGACGTGTAAAGCAAGGAGCTCCCCTTCTCTTCGTAGATAGATAGACACGGCATACTTTCGTCAAGACGAGAATTTAGAAGTAGAGTTCGACTTCGAAACCTCGAAACTGAACTCGTAGAAAGAATCATCATATTGAAATATGCTGGCTACCGTAGATGAGAAAGCTATGACAACTTTTTCGCAGTTCCCTTATCCTCAATTAGGAGGAAGGCAGGCTATAAAATCGTGATCTACCTGTCCATGGGATCCGGCGTATTACGAGGGGGCTAGGAAAAACTGGAGTATTAATTTTTCTTCCCGATGAAGCTCTGGTACTTCCATTTTCTGGATAAACTGGTAAGTCACTTTGTTTGGTGTGGTGCTTTAACTGGAACTACGTATGAATCGTTTGCTTCCTCTCTGCTACAGGCGATATCCCCGCTACTAATGAAGCAGGTTAAACTGGACTGGTGAATATAAGATCTGCTAATCTCTAGCCGGCTATGCTCTCTTTGCGTCTGCTACTAGATATGCTTCAGGCTCTGCCATAGGTGGTTATGGGGCCACTCGGTAAAATGACTTTGCTTCTGTTCCCGTCTATCTTTTGGCTAGAGAAGCTGCTCATTTTTCACTAAAAACTAGTGGTGGGAAAAGAAAAGTCTGGTGGGTAGGGTAACCGTTCTTTCGTCCTAAGACCTAGCTTCTGTTGTCTTTCGGTATCCGAGAAGAATATACTAGTTTGATATTTATTTAGCACCTTCCCAACATCCGCCCTAAGTGAAAGAGCGCTACTCGCTCAACAACCGGGCTGGCCTCTCGAGCTCGAGAAGCAGAATGGAGTGGCTCGACTGGTCAATCCAGAAAGTGTTAATCGCCTTCCAAGACAAAAGTGTATGTTTTGAACATTTGATCCAACCCCGATACCTTAGTTGAGAGAGGTGGTGCGATCAGGTCCCATCCTTGCTACACGTCATGGTTTGAAAAAGAAAGGTTACGAAGTAAAGTAAGCGCGGACTTACAATAGTATGTTGAATCTCGACCAGGCTCGTGTCCATTTGAAACTGGCGTACTCTTTCTTTGCTTAAGGGAAAAAATATACCTTATATCGGAGTCCCTCTTTAGCTTCTTTGACGCTTCCTTCCCATGGAGCGCAGCTCTTCCCTGGGAGGTTGATAGATTTCTGCCAGGTTAAGTACTAAATCTCGTATACGAAAGAGAGCTGTTGACTGATAGATAGAAAGAATAGAGGGTAACACACAGTCCTTAGTGATCTGAGAATTGATTCTTTCTATTCCTAGTAACCATATTTGTAAAAACCTATATTTATTACTCCGGCTACAAAACCTATTCTTCCTGCTGTGGCTGGCTAAAAACACGGGGCAGGCACTTATTCCCATAAATCTCGGTCTGTCTCGTTCTCGTCAAAGTAGGAAATGGGCTCATCTAATCCTACTTGGCAAGTAATGTCAAACCTTACTCTAGAATATGGCTCGAGATATTGAATATAGGGAGGAATTCATCGGGCATCAAGTAAACTAAGGCATCAAGGAAAGTCAGACTTGAGGAAGGCCTTTCGTTCGCAACATTAGTAGTTACTCACTGGGCAGAAACCCTATAATATTGCTGATGCGTAGACCACATATGAATTCGCATAGCACTTTCCTCTTTCTTTATACGGTGGGCAGCTAGTATGAAGAGGGGGATAGGCTTGGACTAGGGCATGTCAGCTTTAGAACCATTCAAAGAAATGAAAGAAGTAGTAGGCTTGAAAGTAGCCTAGATAGGGCTGTACGTGTAATAGGTCTAGGGAGAAGTCAAGTGCACGAGATAGGTAGGTAACTTTGCAAAGCAAGTACTAGTAAGGTATGGGGATGGGCATATTTAGAGAGTGCTTCGCTCTATCACCACTGATAGTGGGTGGAATTTCTTCGAGCAAGAAAAGGAGTTGGCGTAGATGAATGAGCAGGGAATAGGAAATCTGTTAAGCAAGTGATTGACTCCTATTGCTTCCGAGACTACTTGAGCACTACTCAACTTTCTTACATAACGTTATTTAACACTTCTGTTCTGACTTCCGTAACGTTATGCTCTCTCTCTGTTCTTCCGTAAGTGCAATAGCTGAAACTTACTCTTATTAGGACTGTCCCTTTTGTTCCGAAAAGAGGACTGGCGCGAAGTTATAGACGTCCTGCAGCTTCTTCACATTAGATATTGACGCTCCCTGGGTGCTTAGACAGTGGCTTTGCTTAATGCGCTTGCTTAGCTTCATTTCGTATAAAGTGAATCAATTGGGTAATGCAACTCTTTACTTTATAAGATAAAAGCAAGGGAACTTGAGATGCCCGCAGGGGAAGGCCAATTAGATTGATTTCTTCCAACGGGCTTTGGCTAGAATCGTATTGGATCGGTTCTATCATAATGGAAAGCTACTCAAACTTGCCTTGGATCGCTTTCCCCCTTAGACTCCACCCTCGATAGTGAAAGATTATGAAATGGAGAATCTCGTATATTGATTTCTTTATCCAGTATGCTCAAAAGAAGAAAACAAACGTTTTAATACTTTAGAAGATATCTTCTGCTTTGAAATTCTTTGTGTCAAAGTAGATGGTCCATTCCCAGTAAGATTCAATCTGGTGTAGGGATGTGGGTAGGCCCATTGAAAAATAGTACTTACCTCACTAACCACTATATATATGAATGCGATCTTCAGTAAGGAAAGAGGGAGGAACGCGGCGACGGTTTCCTTACTAATTCATTGAAAGGAAGAGAAGGCTGAAGTCCCACCCAATAACGAGGATAGCAACGTTTTGCTTTCCCTACTAGACTTTGGGGTACATAACCTAATCAATCCCTTCCTTTCGGCTTGACTGATTTGTTGACTGATGTACAAGCTGACTCAACCCGGTACTAGTTGAATATATACCGGCTGTTCTGGCTTGCCTTGACGGTACCACACTCTTTGCTTTTTCTACGCCAAATGTGTTCAGTCAATCCCAAATGCAGTAGTTGTTCTTTCAGTCAGTAGTGTCAAAAAAGAACTATCATAAATTCTGAATGAAGTTTGTGGAGTAAGCAATCAACGAAATTGAACTATCTACGACAAAAGAAGCTTCTGAGGTTGTCAAAGTTCAGGCAGTAACTGATGCAGAGTCAATGGTCAATAGTGATTTTTGGACTGATCCGGCTCTGGTGTGTAGTTTGACAAACAGAATTCAAGATCATTCATACGAAATCTTCAAATACATAAATACATCATCATAATTGCTTGTCCAGAAAGAACTATCTAAAAAACAAAAACTTATATCATATATATTTTCATAGGCCCACCCACCTATGCAATCGATGAACTCCCAAAGGAACATCGGTACGCCTGCATCAACTCTGGTGAAAACACCTTGGAGAATAGATACATTGTGAACAGAGAGACCCATTCACGAGGAGTGGAACGACGTTTCGGCCCAAGTTCTTCAATTATAACCTTTGATAAAGAATCTCTATGAATTCTTCCGATAGGAAAAAGAATTTCTGGGAAGGCAAAGATTGACACATCAAAATTTTGATTTGAGCTACTGAAGAGTTTTGACCTTTGTTTGGGAAGAAAGGCCGGCAGACTGGATTAGTGATATCAATAGAACGCATCTTCATTTTGCGCTCCAATACAGCGTGACCTCTTGATCTCAGCCCAAGTACAAGCGAGAAATCATCATCGGTTGTCTGGAGAAGGTACCCATTGTACGTCAAACCTGAGTTGAGGAAGTTCCAGTACTTCCCACTTCGCTGCGCGCCTTGTGTATTCGCATGAGTTTTCTTATTCATTCTTTCTTCATTTTCTCATACACACCGCACCCGGAATCATAGAGGGGAGAAGTATATGGAATACTTTTTCTTGTTAGAGTAGAGAAAGGCAAGGCAAAATGGTCGATGGTCGAACTCTAGAAGAGGAAAAGATCGCTGCGGACCATTCCCTTAACACTGAAATTAGCCGCTTCGCGCCTTCACTCTCTTCTTTCTATTCGGTCAGCGCACGCGCCTTGAAAAGATGGGATTTCTCAAAAGGGATACACCTGCTCTGCAAGGCAAAAGTGGATCTATCTTCTTGATGTATAGCAAGCCTTACTATCCATGGAAACACACTAGTACAACAAGGTCTATGTTGCAAAATAGCTTACTGCCCAATGGATCTAGTTTTCAGAGCATTCAAGCGGCGCATCTTTTATATTCTCTATATCCGAGTTATCCTTAAGATTACTGTTCTTCAAAAGCATGAAACTCCCAACACAAGACTAGACATTGAGCTTCTCACTTCTTTCTGACTCCAGTGTCAAAGTCCACTCTATGGCTCTGAATTGACTAAGGTAAAAAGATGATAAAAGCAATTCCTTGTTGTAAGCTATCTTCTTTTCAAAAGCGTTGATATTTTTGGCTGATAACGCTTCTTCAAACATCTTCCTTCAAGGAAAGGGGGAAAACGCTAGTACTAATGAAATTCTGAGAGTAGGTTTCTTTACTTCACTTCTTGAAAACATCCTCCTTCTAGGGACTGATTCAATCACTTTCTTAGCAGCCCCAGAATGCCCTCTTTACTTCCATTACAGGTTCAAGACATGCTATTTAGCGACAAAGAACTAGCAAGAGAAAGAATTCGGTTTACTAAAGCAAGTTCTCCTTGGTGTGATTTCTTTCTTTACCTGTCTTACAAAATCCCACCAAGGCTTAGGATTCATATATCCTCTTTGTTACATGAGAAAGTATCCACATGGATAGCTTCTTTGGTGAATAATATATAGTCCTTACTTATCTATCATTTGATAGAGTAGACTAAAATGAGAGACTCACTCTGCGCACTCTCAGAATAACTGGATTCCACATGAGATCTCCCTATACGAACTCAAAGACAGACAAGGCTTCCTCAAGACTTCGTCGTATACAGAGACCAGATGGTAAGAAAGCGTGTGAGAGAATCCGGGTAGAGCTTTGTTGTTCATGTAAGAGTATACTGCTTACTGGGGCTTTGAATCTCTATGTCATATAAGAAAGGGAAATCGTTCTGAAGAAGGGCAAGGACTTCAAGATAGCTGCTTTACCACATACATTGAATGAAGTTTGTACCGCCGCAGCTCACCAAAGAACTCAAGGAAGAGATCTGTCTAAGAAAAAGTGCTACTAATGGAATTTCTGTCACATCTTATCCATTTATTCCATAAAATAGCGAGCAAGACCTCTATATCTTCAAGACAGATTCCCATTCTCTCTTAAATACAAGACTGACGCAGTTGCATACTTACACAATCCTATGTATTAGCTGACTATGCACTCTCGCGTGTGAACGTCTTATAGCCATACATGTGGCTTGTTCTTATTTGTTGATTTTCAGAAAGAGTTTCTTCATAGTTTTATCTGTAAGCTGCGCTTGTGTTAAGGTCTCAAAAGGGTTCACTTCAGATCCTTATTGTTATCACTGGTGGGGTATACTAGCTCTATCAACTCAGATGGAAAGCCGCCTCACTACGGACGGGGAGTCTCTAAGTAGCTAATGCTTTCATAGTGAGAGAGGAGAATACAAATTAAGTAAAAGGCGCTTTTGGTGACTCGGTCTGGTACGCCAAACTCCGAGAAGACACCGTTCAGATAGGTAGAATCAAGCGAAAAGGCTTCTACTCATATTTTGCAATCAAGCGAAATGAAAGAAATGGCTGAGCGAGAGAGAAGGCACGTGTCAATAAGGATACGGAAATCCAAAGGTCGAAAGATTTTCCAAGAAATGTATAAAGTACTCCCGATGGGTAGACAACGATCTTCGTGACTACACTTAGAAAGATAGACCAAGTACGCCCCCTTTACTTAGAAAGATAGACCAAGTACGCCCCCTTTACTCCTACTGTGGGCAGGGCCGCCCACCAAGAAGGCTAACCGCCAGAAGAAGGGAGTTGTTTGTTGACCAGGCGCAACTATATATACTTTCCCGAAGCTTTACTACGTACGCTTTTGAACAGAGTGTCCACTACTCGTTCATGCATGATAGGCTATTAAATAAAAGTTGGAAACGATTGCCAATAGAAATTAGTACGAAATAGCATGATGATGAGCAATATAAAAAAACAGGGTATAGAAGCATAATATCTGATGTATGTATAAAATAAGGAAAGGTGTATGGTTTAGATGAGTCTGAATCCGTCTTAGTGTGTGGTATGTTTAAGTTGATTGTATGTAGCTTGTGTTGTTGTGAGCAGCATAATAGATGTATGTTGCAAGAAATTAATGCTAAATAAAATAAAGAAAAGTGTCAATATGCTCCCCGTGGTAGTTAAAAGGCTTGTCTAAGAAAGCAAACACGCAACGCCCACCATTAAGTAATGAGATTAGTTTTTTGACAGCAGTAAACAGTATGTGCCATAAAGTATACAAAGCTTTAGCCAACTTGTGCGCATAACCAATCCTTGTTAGAGTTCAGTCTAGTGCGCTCAGAATATCTGACTTGGTAGAATATTAGTTTATCCCATACACAAGTGGGATATAAAAACTCATAAATAGTTAACGGGTTAGCTGATCCCTTACTAGTTAAGCCAACACCATTTCCTAAATAGGTATCGATATTATTCCCTAAACTAAACTAACAGATCCTGATAGAAATCCCTAACCAAGTTCTCGCTTCCCTCTTTTCACCTAGTAGTCAATTTGTTTGTTATAACACCTAATTTGTGATTACAAAGAAAGTAGCTAATTATTGGATATGCACTTGAGGTGCCATCCATAGTAATAGGTATAATATGAATAAAATAAGAGAATCTCTCAGGCGCGCAGCTTCTTTGTTCGTAACATTAGTAGTTACTCACTTGGGATAGAAATTGGAATGTTTTGTTTTCGCTCTTTTTGACAGTACACACAACCCTATACACCTCATCTCATCATCTCAAAATTGAAGCCTTTTATAGGTGTTATCACACCAAGCTATAGCATGATTTCGGTTAGGAAACGCTCTATGGTGATACGCAGTATACTCAAGTAATGTACGATATGACACCTCATTCTCATACTTAAGAGTAATAAAACTCGAAGGTGCAAAGCTTATAAGACTCCATACTAAATAGCGCTCATGGAAGTGAAGCATACCAGTCCGAGAGATTCATCCACGGAAATCAATGAAAGCAGGGAAGTCTAAGCGATAAGCTTTGTAAGCATTAGCCAACGACAATAAATACTTCTAATAACGAGCTTGTTGAATAGGCCCATCAAATATTCTCCAAAGTGTTGAAAAGCGATAAAAATCATAACCCAGATCATATAAGTACTGTGGGAATGCTCTGCGCACTCTAGCTGTATTAACCTCTAATAGATTAGTAGGCATCAGAAGTCCAAGTTGAACTAAAGATCTATATTCTTTTATAGATAGCTTCAAGCCTCACTATTAATCATGAATCCTACACTTTGAAGTTGAGTTAGTGTACAGCACAGCAGCTCGTACTCCTTGGTATTAAATAAAGCGTAATAATGATCTTAGTCCTTTGTTGTAAGTAAAGGGAAAGGAAGCGACATGTTATACATTAAAGGATTAAGGTATCCTCCAACTAATTAACCCACTTTAGGAACCATACGCTTTTATACACATTCCTTTGTTCACCCCACCCAACCAGAACACAAACCATAGGCAACTTACTAGCATGAGGCAATGATTCAACATCAAATAATGGTTTCACAAATGACTGAGACATAGGTACATGCTCACCACCTACCTTCTGAACTCCACCAGCTGATTTACTAGTAAGTATCCCTATAACACCTCGCTTAAGAAGAAACTGAACTAAATAAGAGGCTCTAGTGAATCCTATCTGTAACTCTTCTTTAGATAGCTCAGTAAGTTCTTCATGATCAACATCCCATTCACCTTCTTCTATAGTCACTTACATATAAAATGAAGTCCAGAATCTTTCACTAAGCTCTTCATCATCCAAACTATGACCAGCTCGACGACGTGGTAGAGCTACTTCGTACATAAAGATAAGGTTCCTATGTAACAGGTTTATGAAAGCTGAGGTTCGAACTAGTGAGGAATCAGCCACTTCAGAGAACACCATGGATATTGATCGATTAAAACCATCTCTAAGTAATATTGATCCAACGAATTAAGAAAGTGAACTTCATCCTCTGTTAGTACTTTGGCTGTACCTTTCTTAACTTTCTTAGTCAAAATCAAATCCCGGGCATTGCTTTCCTCCGGTTTCATTCAAATTGCCATAAGCGAGGGATATCTGCGATAAGCGGCTGAAGCATCAGTCAATGTTTTTCTAAAGAGAGAGTTGAGATTGCATGCTGCAGTTCAATTTTCATGCTAATTTCATAATTCTGAATACTGAAAACTGGGCCTTTGTGTGCTTGAGGAGCGGTTGTTCAAGGAAAAAAACCACGTTATGTCCCTATGATGAGTAGGTCAACGGTGGATACTTTTTCCAACCCACCTGTGAATTGTTAAAGGTTCTGAAATAGAATAAGGTCTAAAAAAGGACTTCGTTTGCCTGCTCTCGTGGCTAGAGTCAAACCTCATATGGTATACTCCCTCTTGAGTTTTCAAAAGAATAAAATATGAATCAGTACAAATTAAGCACCAACGTTGATATCTTGGATAAACGCATTTAAAGAGCTCGCTATGAGCAGTTTCTTAGAAAGAAATCTAGCAACTTCCGTTGAGGGGTACAGGTTCTACCTAACTGCCTTCAACGATAGAAGAGGTCTAATTTACTGGTATTTGACACTTTCATTCAAGGCAAGGAATACTCCGTTCCTTCTCCAAATCGTTGGATCACTCACTGTCTAATGGAATAGAGTAGGAGGGATTACTAGTAATAGAGTGGGCATATTGGTAAACTAACACATTTCCAACCTGAGGAAGAGAGGCTATATCTAGCTTTCCCTGCCAATTTCTCGAAAGAAAGTGCTACCCACTGAGGGGCAAGCGGAGGAAGTGCAGAATTCGCGTCTCCGTCTTATCCTCGATGGAGTACAGTGGCTATAGAAAGAAAGGAAGAGTTCGATTGCTTGGAGAAGGTATTCTTCTTGGTCGACGTATCTTTAGACCTCTTCTTACCCAGAAAAAGGAAACTTCTTGCGGAATGATAGATCCGTTTGTCTTGCTCTACCTAAGCAGGATTGAGTACGATGATGCTCCCTACCTATGTGTACCTCATACTTTTCGGGCTAGAAATGCCATATAGTTAATGGAACTATCCATTTTGGTCGATCTTGATTAGTAGATTGCCAACTTCTTCTTCTGATGATAGGAATCTTCCCTTTATTAGGTGGCTATAGCATAACGAAACAAGTAGGTTATTCTTTACTAAGTTGGTTCCTCGGCTCGATTGGTAATGCAGAAATCACCTGGGCTTGCAAGCTATGTGATGTTACATACCCGGCTCAGCTCAATCCTACGACGAATACCTTCTGCCTGCGCCTACGACGAATACCTTCTGCGCCTTAGCGGAACAAACACTCCTGCTAAAGCTGGATGCGCGCCGGCACACGGGCCAAAGAGGACTAAGGAGAAGGGATGCCGTACTAATAGACTGGGCAAGCAAAGCAAGGCAAGCGTTGATGACTCTCGATTGAAAGGTTAAGAGAAGGATGCGCCCGGATGGGGAAAGAAACCATGCATCATCTTGCGGGCTATTCGATCTCGAGAGAGCAGTAGCTAGTTTGATTAGAAACTCTTCGTAACGAGCACGCTGCACTTGTTTATCTAGAATTGTTGCTAGCTCACTAAACATCACTCCTTTCTTTTGAGCTGTGGAGACTGCTACTCGCAGCTTCTCATTTACTACGTGGAGGTTCAGTCTAGAATAGTATTCTGGCATTAGTATTTCCTTCTCTTCTAGCAGAGACCTATGCTCTGTAATAAATGAAAGCATTTCTTTGTTCACCTCATACGGCGTATTCTGTAGCTTAGTTATGGTTTGACAATATCTCTAGAAGGTTTCCTTGCTCTTGAACCTTATATGAAAATGATCGTATTGACGTGATGTTAGCAAGTTATATCTTGTCGTTATCTCACTACTGTCAAACGTTAGATATCCTCCATTCACATCTGAAAACGGCACCATTGGGCTACCCAACTCCTCCTTCATTCTCTCCAGGGCATTTTTCTTGATCTTCCATTCCTCCGGTTGAACTATCATTGGTAAGTGAACTTTGCTAGGCAGGCTATTTGGATTCAATAAGCATTGAACATATGTTATGTTGTTCGGGTAGTAAGTACCCCCCTTCTTAACTACTGCCTGGTCTTGTACTCGGATATCGTTTACCATTTGAACTACTCCTCTCTCTTGAAGCAAATCCAACATGAATGATGCTATGTTGTGGAACGGTGATGTTTTAGACTCTGCTTTTACCTTCTTTTTACCTTTCTTAGGTTTTTATACTTCTGGCTTACGCGCCTCATCACTCAATGATTTACCCCTCTTACCTTTCTTAGTTGATTTCTCAACTCCCTCACTCTCTTGTGACTCCTGTACAGTCTTTTTTTTCTCTTCCACGCGCGCGCCTTCTCCCCTAGGGCTTTCTTCCTAGAGCTACTCACTTTGTAGTGAAACTCTATTGTTTTAGCTAAACTATCTATGAATGTTGCTAACCTCACAAGGGTAGATTTCATACTGGCATGGTAAAGGTTACACAGAGTAACTACTGATGCCGCTTCTAACGTGTATTCCTCCAGTTGTGACACAATATGCTTTATTTCCTTGCTTCTCTTCTTATCTATTATAAGCTGTCTAGCACTCTTTGTTTCCCTATTTCTCAGCATATTGAATATATCTGGCTGGTCTCTGAATAGATCCTCCACTTCAGCTTTACTCACTGAACACTTCTCTATCTCGTGCTGCAGATCACGCATACTTGTGGAAAACAACACCTGCACTTCGTGGTTGGCACAGGTTGAATCTCTGAATAACATTAAGATATCCCTACCGCGTAAACTGGGCTTTTATTGTCAAGTGGATTATAGTGTCCTATGTTATTGTCAGGGTCCAAAGGAGATGCTAAGAGTTCTCTAATCATTCCTTAATTTGTAGGGAGACGGATGTGAGTGTATGTAATCGCAGACTTCTTGTAAGTGGCGTAAGTATAATATTGTATTAGCCAGAAGAGTTCCACTATAGTGAAGCTAGGACTATGGAGGTATGTAGCTTTACTATGACAGACAACTACTAGCATTGCTATAGCTTTTGGTTACCCTGGCACTTGACTTGTGAGTTTGGCTTACTTACTCTGGCTGAAGGTATTAATTAGGCTAGGCTTTCCTCGTAACTAAATCGTAACACCTGCTTCTTCACTTCCGGGGTGAGCGCGAATTGCATGGCATAAAGCAAGTAGGTTCGGATGCGCGCAAGAAGGAGTACTAGACAGTTGAACATTGTCATTTATATGTCTCCATCGAGCATTTTCTCTACCAATCCCTCCGCTGTCAGCCGGCAGCTCCACCGCTTTCCCGGGATGCGTACGTTCACTTTACCCTCAGACGTCAACGAAACAAGCAAACCCAGAACTTGGAAATTACCCGCATAGGAAATAGTTTCTTTCTGCCTTTCTGAGTAGGAGAGGTAGCCAAATTAGGATATAACTACTGGAACCGACTGAGCAGGAAACTTCGATCCTCAATATAGAATCTCTGATATGTACCCATTATTTCTTCATATTTGATGGACCTAGTGTCCACGACCAGCTTTGTTCATCGAAACATGTGAAGCTGCTCAATTCAAATGAGAACAAGAATTCACTTCGAAAGAGTGAAGATATATAAAGAAAGTTTGACTAATTGGTCAGCCTTCCTGGGCAGCCAAGAACTCTCAATCCTTAGTTTGGGTATTTTTTCGAAAAGAATAGTACGTAGGCTACAAGGGGAGTACCAGAATAAGAGTAATAAGAAAAAGGAGCTGAAGACTGATACAACGGTTCAGCTTCCAGCCTCTTTGTTGGTTAGCACTCCACTTATGCATTAGGTCTTATATGCGGTTTCCTACTAGACTTTGAACGAAAGCAAAAATATACGGATTGATAGACAGGACAGCACTGAGATAAAGGCAAGGCTTACATACATATATACTGTCTAGCCTATTGCGCCTTTTAGAGTTGTTGTATCACCACTTCTCCTACTTTATTAGATAGTGAGACTTACATTTCTTTCCTTATTTAGATAGGGATATAGTGCGGGGGATAACTAGGAGTTTCTTCGCTGCGCAGACTCCGTTCTGGTGATTTGGAAATCTCAAGTCATTCCACTTCGGTATCCAGGTGATCGAGACAACCTAAATGAAAGAAAGGTAATGACATATGTGAAGCTGGACAGGGCGTGCAGCGATGACCTCCACAACGGGTTCATATTCCAAGATGAGGTCAAGCTCGTCAACTCGCAATGATTCGTATCGGTAAAAAAGGATTCAAAGAATGAGAAAAAAGCAAAACCATGTAGAAAATCTTCACTCAAAAGAAAAGGACCTTGGGGAGAAGAGAGCTTGTGCGGTGCGAGACCCTGTCTTTAGATCCAGATAACCCAATGTACAAAGAAGATGTATTTAAGCAAGGGTCCAAAATCTGATGATATGGAAAGAAACTAACCTCTTAGAACTAGATAAAGAACGAGGAAACTCACCTAGAGGGTATACGCTTTTTAGGATGTATGGCTACTGCTTCGACCCAAGGCATGCAAGCTTGAAGAAGAAGACTGCCTATGACTCTCACTTCACTATGCTTACTTACATTTAGCGATACCTTTTTCTTTAGGTTACGGAGCTTTTTTTCGGTGTGGGAGGACGATGTACAATGGTTTATGTAGCAAATAATTTCCTAAAAAAAGAATGGATCTCTCCCGCCTTTTCTTAGAAAAAGATGTCATCTCTCCATCATATCGAAGCGAGAGCTTCAGGGAACATTACGATGTGCTATTTATTTTCGAAATCCAAGTAATTGACTTCTTACTCCATATCTGAATAGTAGCAACCGGCGGATTCCCCTATGCACAGAACATCATACACTTAGCCCTAAATTCGAATTGTAAGCTGGCACTGTTCAAAGCTTATATTCATAAGGCTTTCGACACGATCAGCTGTACATTTCTGCTCAAGATAATTCTGAAATAAGGATTGGGTGCACAATGGGCTGAATGGATCAAAAGGCTTGTTCTACCCTTTTACTCACAAGTCATACTGAAAGGGAACGCGGGTAAGAAGATCTTTCTCAAAAGGGGCGTACGGAAGGGGGATCCCCTATCCCCTATGCTTTTTCTCCTAGCATTCAATTTCTTTTTCCTTCTATTCGAATGCACGAAGTTGTAGCAGGTGGGCAAGCTCTGCTAAAGCCATGTTCAAATAGGTGGGTAATCACTTGCCCCTCGCCGTTGGCAGAAGATAAGAACTCTAGGCGGACAAGAGGAGGGGGAGGTCCAATTATGAAAGCCGGACCGCATTCCTATGCAATTGTGAATTGCTTTAAGCAAGGAGAAGTGTTAAGCAATTGAAAGTTTCGGGTGAACCCACTCTGGTTTATCAACCAACTCGGGTTTATCCAAGAAGGGGAAGCGGATCTTCTTTTCATAGCCGCCAACAAAGCATAACAAGTTCGATTCTTTAAGATAAGAAAGACCTTTTTTGAGTTTACGCACCTCGATGATGGATTCTTTCTCGTATTTAGTATGTCCTCGTCGCCCCACCCATGAGACGCAAAGAATGAAGCGAGCCGTCGTCGGAGCTGACTGAATTTGATCCGAACGCTATATGTTTAACACAAGTCGAACCAGGCGCTTTGTGCATTTGTTGGATTTGCTTACTTGACTTACCCGTGAGCCAAGACGTGATGTTCTAACGTTGTCGTAGATAAGGGAATACTCGTAAGCGAAGGGAAGAACGAAGATTCCCTGGATGATCTAAAGAGCCTTCAATGGGACCTAGACAACTCAGTAAAGCGCGAGGAGATTCCAAATAAGTTTTTCCAAAAGGGATAGGGGTGGGAGGTACGTTTTCATTCTCGTGTGTGTGAGGTTTTCGTTCGTAACATGCCGTAGTTACTCACTGGGAATCAAACTCCTGTTCGTTTAGCGAGCCCTTCCTTGGCAGCAATGAGGGTCAAACTTCGTGCTTCCCTGCAGTTCCCTGGGTTGAGGTACTGGAGAGCTGGAGCCATGATAAGGGGATCAGAACCAACTCCTTTGACAACGGTACCTGTTGCCTTAACCTGCACTGGTAAAATAAGGGATTTGAGTCCTTGCTTCTTTTAACAGTTATCGCTTGTCTAACCACATATATAGATCTCAACCTATCGGTTGGAACTAGTTTTCGGGGCGACATCACCGTCGACCAAGTACCGAAGCAGATACACTCAGATAAACTCAGAGAAAAAAACATCTCTATCTACGATTTTTCTTCACATGTGATAGCACCCAAGCGCGAAATCCAAAAAGAAGGGGGATAAGTGCGATTCCCCTTTTTAAGGATTTGACTATCCCATCAAGGGTAGAGCAACGTTACCCGGGTTCAAATACCTCGTGAACATTCCTCCTTAAGCAGGGCTAAAGCTCAAAACCCTCGACCCTCGCTGCTGCTCAGTGTGAATATCCTGAAAGGGGTATAGAGAGTCGCCAGAGGGCTATAGAAGGCTACCCAGGAAAAAAGGGTGATGTTTCTGGAAGATATTGAACTAGGTTTCTTACTCATTTATGGAGGATATCTAAAAAAGGCTTCTTACCTGGGCGCTCCCTTCCGCGGGTAGATGCTGCTTTTCGACCTTCATTTCCTGGGCGTGGTAGGGACCGAGACAAGGGTAGGCAAGGTGGGGCCACCCATATGGAGCTAGAAATACTATGTAAAGGAAATTATCAAGCCATATCACGACTCTTATTCTTGGCTTGAAATCCGATTTCTTACTTTTCATCTTATAACTGGCAAGCCTACGAGTCAAACTATCGAAACTACTTATGCTTTATAATACTATGTATGAAAATTCGAGATGCACTTGCTACTTGCTGGCTAATAGTATAGAAACGAAAGCAGAAACCACAGCTTAAATGCTTATTTATGGGTTGGAATCTTATAGCTAATACGAAAGAAATGAGAAAGCCTAAAAGACTATATACGAGAACGAGCCAGCAAGCCTGGTAGTCTTCACTCCGGCTTCAAGCTACGTAAACACCAACTGCTTTCTAAAACCATTGATACGACAGCTCGCTCCATAGTCTAGATACGGCAAGCTAAACGCCGACTTTAATAGCAAGCTTTAATTCTGCTTTCCGCACTTCAAACTGATAACTAATAGCTAGAATTATAAGGGATAACGCCTACTGCTTGCTGCTTATTACTTACTTGCTAAAAGAAGGTAAACGACAGGCGCGCAGCGAAAAAGCTATTGAAATTCTGGGTTCCTGCTTACAATCTGATAAGTGATTAGTAGTTACTCACTGCCTAAAACTCTGTATACGACTAGTGCTTCATAGGCTACTCACTTTCTTATAGGCAACTATTAACTCTTCTAGCTGACAGCCTAATACAATCCGGCTACGACACTGACTTTCGATTCAAAACTAGAAACAAGAAAGCAATATCAAGGCTTGCGGCTCTTATACCGTACTCCAATTCTTACAGCTAGGCTTTGCTCTGACTTTTAATCTATAAAGCACTACTTAAAGAAAGGAGGGAATGAGGTACGCTAGCTTGCTTATGCCCTAAATTTGATAATCCGTCTCTCTATCGCAGCATAGTCGGGGCACTTCAATATGCTACCATAACACGACCCGACATCTCATATGCCGTCAACCGTGTCTCACAATTTATGCAAGAACCAACCAACAATCATTGGGCAGCGGTTAAGCGTATTCTACGGTATCTTTGTGGTTCTATCTCTCACGGGTTAAGTTTCAAATCTACTAAACTTTTGACTCTACATGCTTATTGTGATGCCGATTGGGCCGGGTGTCCCGATGATCGCCGGTCTACTACCGGATTTTGCATATATTTTGGTGGTAACCTAGTCTCTTGGAGTGCCAAGAAGCAGCCCACGGTTTCAAGATCAAGTACCGAAGCCGAATATCGTGGACTTGCTATAACTTGTGCCGAATTACTTTGGATTCGGTTTTTACTTGATGAATTACATGTTGCTCTTCCCGACACACCAACGCTTTGGTGCGACAACATAGGTGCTACCTTCCTAGCATCTAACCCGATGTTTCATGCGAGAACGAAACATATTGAAATCGATTATCACTTTGTTCGTGAGCGGATTAATAACAATGAGCTACAGGTGCGTTTTCTCTGTTCCAGTGACCAGCTGGCGGATGCCTTGACTAAACCGTTGCCTAAACCTCGTTTTCTATCTCTTCGGTCCAAGCTTTCAGTTGTGCCTACACCTTCAGCTTGAGGGGGGGTATTAGGAAAAAGACTGGATCCCTCCAGTTCTCCCAAAACTACCTACTGCGCTAGACTCTCAGAGAAGATATTTATCAAGAAATCTCTTGTACTCTGGATAGATGTAACGGTCATGTATTAGGCTTAGTCTCTACAGCTATAAATACCTCTGTATCTCTATGTATTGAACACATATCATAATAAAATCATTTTATTACTTCAATTCTCTCTCTCTGTCCATACTCTATTTGGATCGTTATCTCCTTTGAGTGCGTTGGGGCCTTTAAGTTCTACGTCTTGGAAGCAGGAACGATTTACTAGAAGAGGCAGCACTGGGAGCGGCCGACTAATACAAATGCTGGGGCGGGCGCTTTTGGCCTGGCTCAACGTTTCATTGCACAGTGGAGTGGATCCGTTCTTCGGCGATGTCTATTTCATCTTGCTTTCATTTCCCTTTTCCAAATATGCTGTATCTCCACTTGAACCTTATGGGCTTAACCGTGCTTACAATCAAGCGCTGGTTCGAATCCAGCTCGCTACTAAAAAGAGGGGATACCCCACCAGATACGGTGCGCCGACTTTAACCCAATGAGTTACTTACTTCAGTTTAAAGCTTCAGTTCGAATTAGTTGATAGAAAAACTACTTACATTCGTTTGATCACCCCATCCTACTCGCATCTACCATAGGCAACTCTAGGGCTGGGCTTTTCACCTATCACTTATAGGTATTTCTTGTATTATGTTTTCTTGGTATCCTCGCAGTAAAAGAACTACAATACAAGACGCCCCCAGGGGCGGGCCTCTGCCTCCTTTCTCAAAAACCCCCTGTTCCCGCTTCCTTCTCTCGCTTCGCTCGTTCAGTCGCTGCTTAGACGGTCGTTCCCTTTGGGCACTCCCTTTCCTGTACTGACCCCCCGCTCCTCGGCTTAAGGCCTCGTCGCACCCCCCAAAAGAGGGGAGCTGAGCTAAGTTCGGCATTTCCAAAGAGAATTCGTTTTTTTCGTTTTTTAGATAGGCCGTTTATGTCCTTACCTTAAAAAAAGCAAACCCCTTTGGCGCCTCAAGTTGGCAGTTTTGAGATAGAAATTTGGGTTTTTTTGGTTTTCCAAGCATAGGTCGTCGACCCGAATAGTAGGCTGCGTACACACTTGACTTTTCTGTGCTAACCACTCGACTGTTCCTAATGTGTTTATGTTGCTTGTTTTGGCGTGGAGTGATTCGTACGACTTCTACCTACTGCTGACCTCTTATAGGCCTCTGTTCTTGGTCCAGCACACCAGGCAGCAGGGAGTTCGCCCCTCGCTGGCCTAAATACCTGATGCTATTGCTGTCCCACAGTCTTTATCTCTGTTCACCCATTGGGGCGTCTGACTCATGGAAGCCTTCCAAGAAAGTGCACGTTTTTGTATCGTGTTATAAGCCTGGGCCGTTTTGGCTTTGCCTAACAAATCCTTGGGGCCATAGACATATGCTGAATCCCATGGGTGGGGAATCGATAGTTGCTTGCTAGCCGTGCACGGGTGTCATGCGGCATCCTCCATTCGAAAACCTTACTTCCACACCTTGTTGGTCTCGTACGACCTAGATGAAGGCTTAATCGGCTGGTACAACATCCAAGATGGTTCCGAAAAAGGGTAACTACACATGCAAAGTACAACAACCACCTGTGGACTCTCTTCTGGTAGTTACTTTACTAAATCTCGGTCTGCCGCATCGCGTGATCCACTTTTTAGGCGCCTTCGTTTGCCCGATACCTTTAGTATTTCTCATCCAGAAATCGACAAGGGAAACGCTACCTTAATGAATATGCCATTTCCTTGTTGTCTCGTCTCGCCTGCAGCCCCGCCTCAACATCTCGCGCATATGTCCATTGAACAGAGAAACTATACCTCCTATAAGAGCAAGGCACCGCCCTGGTAGGTGTCTGCTTCCCGCATGTTTTGTCCCAACTAATTCAACTTGTTCCAACTACCTAAACAAGGACATACGTGAAACAGCGTCTCGATGCGTCATCTACGACAAAACTGGATTGGTCAACAAGTGCCTAAAAACATATCATATATATGATTACCTTGTTGTTTAACTGGAGTGCTCTCTCATTTGCAATGGGCCCAGAAAGAAAGGATGCTTCGAATTTGACACGAGCTATTTTCACTCGAGTAGATGGTGAAGAGGAAGTGGCTATAAAACCGGAATTTCTCAAATTCGCGAAGCGGAGTAAAAAAAGGTAAGTAAGCTCGCAGGGAGGCAAGTGTCAATAGGCTTTTTCATAGGCTTGGATTGATGGATCAGAGAAAAAGAATAGATAAATAGAAATGATAGGACGATTGGTGACATTATATGTCATATGTTTACATGTAGCAATCCAACAATGGTGTTAGGTACTGGATCATTTTGCAGTGCATACTGGTTTCATGTATGGCCCCCTGGGATATACCGTAACTTCAAATTGAAATAGCTTGACCTAAATTGTGAATTTTTCTGATTCTCTCTTGTTAGAAGTGTAAGAGTACATAAAGCAAACATGTGATGCAGAGCTCAGACGTAATGGCAAGAGAAATGAGTACTGATTCAACGTTCCAGTGGCGTCAAAAAACTCTGGATATCGCTCAGGCATCTCGCTCTCAGATAGAACAAACCAAAGCAAGCCAGTGATTGAGCGAGGGTATGCATTAGAATCTCCTAAACAAAGCCAGCACGCATGACTGGAATTGAATGAACTTCTACTCCCAAGCCGAATTCTCTTCGCTACGCTGCAGCAGTAGAATTTGAATCCTAGGTTGGGGATGGGGATTTTAGGAACGTAGCCGAACCCTTAATCGGTGATCGAGTGAATGACTACTGTCGAGCCAAGCCTGGAACTGAACTCCTTGTCTTGTATGCGTACCAGCTCCGGAACGTAGTAGGCCTGCCAATCACGAGGAACAGAGAACTAGGAGATGCACCGGATCGATCAGAGCTACGAACTGCTAACTAGAACAATCTCTCAAACTGGCGTCATAAAGCAAGTGATTCGAAAGATCCGCTGCTACATGTAAATAATCCGCTGTTCTCATGTAAAGTGCTAGGATATGAGACTGACTCTCCCTTCTTCGAAGCTATCGAATTAGACCTGCTTTCTATCAAACTACCATTTCCATCTCATCCAGGGTTCGACTACGGAACTCAGCCATCAATCTCTTTTTGCTATGAGCGTGAAACTCTAAACCATCTTTTTTGAAAAGTAAGGTTCTTTGGCCGCGGTTACTGGGTAATTGAAAACTGTCCCTTGTAGAAAAAGGTCCTTATCCTTAAGGCCTAGCCCAGCTCTATGCCTACCTCAACTCGAAACAAGGCATTTCTTAAAACAGGGAAATCAAAGTAAGGCGCGAGAGTAATCAATCACCGGGAGGGCTAGCCTTATCTCCTGTGATATAATAATTCAAAACTAAGTGAACGATCGATTTCTCATCTATAAGGATGCCTTTATAGACGTGAAGATTGAGTAGTCACAGACCTCGTTGGATACCGCGAAGATTAAGTCTCTTTAGTGACAGGAAGATCCTTGGAGCATAGCCTAGCAAACTATGCTTGAGAGACCCAAGCTTCTACTTCACTGCCCTTCTTTTCGATAGAATGACCATGATAGGGGGATAAGGAATGCCGGCCGGGGTGGAATGACTAGAATTACTACGGTTGTAATGGAATAAGTCACTGATGGCTGTCCTTGGACTGCTACTGTTGACTGAGAAGCTATTGGCCAGATGTTACATGACTGGATCGTGACCAAGGCGACGGCCGACTCTCTTGACTAGGCAGCTCGGGCGCGCATAATGAAAATAAGGAAAAGCAGGGCTCACATTCGTTCTATTTATCTCCGTTATCGTTCTATTTTCCACTTTTCTCTTCTCTATCTGTATAGAAGTAAATAAGAGGGCTTGTACTTCTCATTCCTTCTTCAAGGGAAGTCGACCATCCTGCCGTATTCAATGGCTCATATCAATCTTTCGGTACTAAAAGCCCTTTCCATGTGGTAGCACCAGAAGTAAGTGATTGAGAAAGACAGAAAGAGAGTAGCAACCTTGTAGGAAGGTGAGGGCTAGGCGCCTTTATATCGTTTAGTTAATTGATTGACTGTTGGTGAATTTATTCTCTTTCATGGTGCGATCTCGCTTGTCAGCGATTCGAAAAGAAACAAGCTTATACAGCTTTGAATTAGGGAAAGTAGGCACGGGAGCAAGGAAAGCTGGAAAGTCGACGATTGGAAGAGACATTTACTGGAAGCCAGGGTTTCGACTGACAGGCGCGTAGCGAGATGAAATGGAAGTTACGAAAGTGGACCGATGCTATAAAAACTATAAGTAGTCAAGGCTGGTGGCTTATCTAATTAAAGGCGCGCAGCGTTAAAGAAATGCTAGGCGCGCAGCGAGGGAAAAGCTTGAATTCTGGCCGATCTTTAAAATGAACTCCTAACTAGAACGCGTGTGTATATGTTATACGCCCTCCAAGCTGACCCGGTCGAAACCAGAATCTGTCGATTCTTTCAACAATTTCCTGGCAACCAAAGGTCGAGCGCTGGAATTTCTCACACGCCATAAGATGATGCCTTCTGACCTGCGGCCTCCAGAGTTCAAATCGAATCACTGATCTGGCCCTACATCAATAGAGTCCCTCTTAGAGGTACGCCAACGCTAGGAGCAGAAAGAGGATGCCCAGCGAAGACTAATGTTTAGGCTCGTTGATAGGATAGGTGGGTACGCGCTCTCGTTCTATTCATAATTGCATAAACAGGATCAAAATTCTCACGAAATCGGGTTGTCAGCCAGGAATCAAAGTAGTGACTTGGCGTATCGATAGTGCTTGTCGTATCCTAAAAGTAAGGAAGAAGAATGCAAAGCCAGTGAGTAAGCTTCTTGTTGCTTCTTTTCGTTTATATGCTATTACCAAGGAAGAATTGGAGTTTTCGCTTCGATACCTTAATGGTAGCTATCGGCTTTCAAGATAGGAAGTAGTTGTCGTACCAGTAGTAGCTCAAGCAAGAAGGCAAGTTAGCTATAAGTTCGAAAGGGCGGGCACGGCGAAAAAAGTATTCTTCCCCAAGAAAGTCGAGAAGTAATCCATCATTTTTCGGAAGTAAGTAGTCGGAAAACAGATAGAAATGTTGGGCAAAAAGTACGTGCACACCAGTCCTACACCGAAGGGATAAAAAAAGCAACACTTTCCTACAACGAAGCCATAAAAACATACACCCAGAAAAACATACACCGAAGCGATAAAAAACTACAAACACTAAAGTACCCACACCAAACTCGGACACACAAAAGTAGGTGCACAGGATTCGTACACCGAAGGGTTTACAAAACACCCAACCCATAAAAAAACACCCAACACATCACAAACTAACAACCAAATCAGTACACTGAAAAGGGTCAAAAGTAGGCACACAAAACACAGCCAATTGAGCATTTCAAGCCTTCCTTGGAAGCAGTCCATTCCTACCGTACTCCGGCTATTCTCTATGGCGTAGAGCACGTACTATGAGTACAAGTCCAAGTTACTAATATAATACGTCTAGATAGACAAAGTCTGGATATTAGGAAGCATGAAAGCGAGCATCAACTTTTTTGCCTTTCTTTGGAAAAGAGGGCGAAGCGTATTCAATGACGAAGGCGGGAGGGTTGATACCCGAACTCATCATGTCGCTGAATTGAGAGGACTAGATTATCGCGCACGATTGCTTATAGAGCAGTTGGAGGAGGGATGAGCTCAAAGGAAATAATGAGTGACTCGATAGGTAACACATTCGAGTGTCAGATGGTACTCTAATCAGAAACTTGAGCACCCAGTTCGTTTTTTCCGAATAGAAGGTCGCAGGCCGTAGATATTTGAGGATCTTTCCCCACATTACCATCCGGGGTTTGTTTCGGCAGTACCCCACGCACTTCCAGCCACGCATTTCATTTCACCTACTCCCCGTCAAAGAGGCGAGAAAGGAGGCGCGAAGCGGCGCGCCTTGTTCGTCTACACTCAGCCACCTCCAGGATCCTGAGCCCCTGTGGTCTCTTCTTGATTTTCTGTTTTTGGTGGGGCCTTGGCTGACACTTTCTTTCTTCTTACCGGGACCCTCGGGCAGTTCCCTCCCCCGTGTAAGGTACGCCAAAGTGCGAGTCACCCTTTGCTGCAACTCCAACATACGGACAGCTTTTGCCAGTGTATAATTCCCTAATTAAGGCTCAGGGTCTACCCCAATAATGTACTGGACACCTTTATCAAAAGAGTAGAGGGGGATCAAGCTCAACGCTCCGCGCCTCTTCTTCCACGAGGCATCAACTTCTTCCATTGAAGCTTGGCGCCTAGGACAAACAGCGCGGGATACACACTCACGGTTTCCATATCTTCCTCAGCTAAGACTATACGTGAACATTGGAACAGCTCACCTATCAAAGCTTTGAATTGGTCTGTGCGGGCTAGCTCATACAGCTTTTTTCTATGGTCTACTGAAAGTCAAAAAATTGATTGGCGGAGTAAATAGTGCCCCGTGCTTCAGCTTCTGTTTGAACTTCTTTTTGATTGAATACCGAGCCGAACCATTTGGGTGATGTGTAGAATGCGATCCGCAGATGAAGGCGCGTAGCGAGGCGCGTAGCGAATTCCATTTCCTTATTTTCCATACTAGATCGACTCAACATTCACTACCTACCTTAATCGCTCTCCACGGTCACCTCTTTTTCAGTGTGCTTTATAGGTTCAGAAGCCGACAGTATCGAACAACAGCAACAGATGGATCAATAGAGTTGATAGTCGCTCTACTCAATAAAGGTGGGGCTCTACCTAGTTTACGAGTTGTCTCTTGATGTTTCGGCTGAGGCAGGAGTGGAGTGATCCGCTTCAAAGAAAGGTCCAGGTAAGTTTTACTATAATGGTCGTACTTTATTTGCTTTCGTTGGTGAAGCTTGCTAGGGTTTCCTACCTACCCGGTAATTAAGCAGACTACCCAATTTTCGTAGTAAAATGAGTGCTTTCGCGGCGAGGCTAGCTTTCTTTAGGCTTAGGCAGCAGTTTCCTTCAAACGGGATTGATGCAGTGCACACGTCGTTACTAGGTTTCCCTTTTTTTTGTCAAGTGATTCGCTTCTTGCCCTCGTCGTCCGTTGCTTGTTGGTGAAAGGAAATCTTTTTTTTTATATCATCAATGATAGATCATACTAGGGGTCTTGTACGTTTTATAGAATATAAATCTGGGTTTTATATATATGCGAATCCAACCTTTTTCTCAATCTAGCTTCTCGTCCTACTAAGAAAAACTTGCTTAGCCGTCTTCCCCAATAGCGGAATCCCATCCGGCCATTTCATCTTCATGGTTGCTTTACTTTGACTTTGCTACTGCTGAACTGAACTTCTTGATAGACCAAAACTCCTTATCTCACAACCTCTTCACTGCAGTGGTCTTCTCTACATCTTCCTCCCCTTGTCTTATAGAGACGCACTGCCAGCCACTGCAGGCGCCGGGGCCCCAAGTTTGTAGAGAAGGCTCAGGGGTCAACAACGGGCAAGAGTCTTCTATCCACAACGTTACAGAAGGGGTATGTAATTTCGTTTTGCCTTTGGAATAGACAAAGTTGTCTTGATAGCCGGGATAGGCAGCTGGATAGCTAGGTAAGTAAGGCGCGTAGCGAAAGGCGCGAAGCGAGTATGTATACGAGATATGAGGAATAGACCCTACTGGATAGGCCTTGATGCTAAAGAGAAAGAAGTCAAGTGAGTCTAAAAGCCAAGTTTGCATGCGTATTTGTTTTTTAAGTAGAATAGTTCAGTGATGGTTGTTGTTCCGAACGACGTTGTGTATCTGGTGGTTTTTTCCTATAATAGCCGTTTAATGCGGATAGAACTTGCTCACTTCCTCTCAAAACTCTACTAAACTAGAAGTTGCTAAAAAGAAAGGGTCCTTTGTTTGCCGTAACAATCGCTGCGCGCCTTTGTTCCATTATTTTATGGTCTTTTCTGTCCACCATATTTCACTTCGTTCTTGTAACGCGATGCAGTTATGCTGGAAATTACAAAAAGTCTGATATCACATTTATGATAATAACCCTTTTCTCAACTTATTGAGTGCAGGACCAGAAAGATACTTGAGGGGATTAGATATTCTATCAACTGATCGACTCATTCATACCCCACCCAGGTTGTCGACATGTATGTGAGTGCTCTTCCAACTCATATTGGCGCTATAGAAGACAAGTTAGAGAACGAAAACGGAAGCGAGAAGTCAGTGTCCGTGGAAAAAAAAGATGAAAACCCGTAGCGTCAACAGTCAAGATCGGATGTTTTATTAGTTAGAGAAAATGCTCTCGTAGAAAAGGTAGGCAAACTAGAACTATTGAGGACGACCCAAGATAAATCGTATCAACGCCATATTCTCATAGATAGTTAATTGAAGCAGTCCATAAGGAAGCTCCTCATTTCGCCGCTGCGTGCCATCTTGCAGTTCTATTTCTTTCTTTAGAGTTATCTCTTTTCAGGCTTTCTCATCTCAGATGCATAGAATAGGGAAAAAGACGTAGGCCGGAAGGGATGAACCTCTTTATTCTTGCCCGGGTCTAAACCCGCTTCGACGTCTTCCCACAGATCTTACTATGCGAGCCAGTTGAGAGGGGCATAGAGGAGCTTCTTAAACCAGAATCAAGTTACTAGGTTGAGTGACCTAAGAGAGTATAGTACAGCCAAGCTCGTCCGTAGCAGTAGTAGTAGGAGTGGTAAGCAGAGGCCTTTCAGTCTGCACCGCTTTGAATGTCTTTTAAGCAAGAGTAGGGGCAAAGGAAACTTATAGATAGAGAGCAAGGCAGATGGACTTTCTCCCTAGAAACTCTCCGTGACCTGATAGCCTTCTTTATTTGTACCGATACTACCCAAATAAATGCTTATTTGACCTTGGATGGATAACTCAAACACCTATTAAACCTACTCAGGGTACTTAGTCACAAACCATGTCAAGCTACCTTGCTAGTCCTATTCCTGGCTATCCGTGGGTGGTGAATATCCAACTACTACTTATCTTTCTAGTAGCCCTTGCACAAATGTCTATCAGCTATTCCCATGCCTATCCTTTCAAGAAACGTATCTTTACTAAACGCTTATCAGCGATTTCGAACTACCAACTACTACTTGCTTCGCTCGCCTATCTAGCTCTATTAAATACGAATATACCGGTGTATGCCTAGCGTTCTCGTTCAAAGGTCTGTCCCATGCTTCTTTCTAGACTTGTTAGCCTCAACGTTACGCATCCGTCCTATCCCGTGTCACTAACCCTAGTAGCCCTATCCAACCAAGCCTTTTGACTCTTCCTAAAAAGCCTATCCAACGTAGCTATCCCGTATATACGCACCTCTTGCTCAAAAGCTGAAAAGCGGAGTTTTAGTACGCCCGAGGAAAGGTGGAAAGCAAAGGAAAGACTAGGCGGTAAAAAACCCGGGTATAACAGATAACTTCTGCTGGTTAAACTGAAAGAAAAGAATAGGTGACTAAGTAAGGCTATCTTCCTTAAAAACAAGCCCCTCTAGAACAGTTGGACGCATAACCCAAGAAGTCAGCTTCCATTAGAACAACTGACTCTATATGAGCCTTGCAGGTGACTGAGCCTAAGAGTTGGCCAGAAGAGCTGGACAAGGTCTGACTGCTACTATCGAAGGAAAGAGCTGCCTGGGCTCGCTCATAAGCTCCGCTTTTCGAATAGACATCGACTCGGATTTATGTCCGATCATTGAACGGTGATGTTTCCACTAGAGAAGGAAAAGACTGAGAAGGTGTGGGTTTTCTGAAAAGGCAAGACCACAGGTAAGGTAATCTCGAACATATAGGAAAACGTCTTTTAAGAGCTTTTTACTCCTTCTACCCAAGCTCCTACTACAGCTCCGATTTCCTTGTGACCAGCTGACGACTTCATTTCAAAAGGATGGGTGAGAACGTTGAAAGAGTAGACGTAATAAGCAAGGTGAGTGCAAGGAGAAAATGGGCCTCCTCTTTATTCCACACCAAATGTCGTGTAGTCGCCATAGAGAATGTTTCATAAAGAATGTTCCGACTCGTCGACCATAAGCAACAACGCTTCTCACTGGCACATGGGTAGATCACCAGACAGGGGCAATCTCAAAGAAGGAGAGAAAACAGGAAATATAGTAAACGAAAAGAGTAAAATGCAGTTCAAACTGTGCAGGTTGGTTAAGGATGATCACAAGGAACATTGCGCGGATCAGATGATTGCACCAGATAAGAAGCAGCAGAGGTAAGAGTGCAAAAAGACACTCATCCTTCTTGGCAGCTTGTAGATGCTAGTGCTTTCGAAAGCCCTTCTTCACTTTGTTTTAGTGCCCTAGCCAACCAAGTGAATATCCGTCAAATTGGTTGCAGCTTTTTTTTCTTTTTCAAAATGGAGATAAAGTCGGAGCTAGTCAAATGATTTGAATTAATAACCCCACCTACATCTCGTCATCTTCGATGGGATTCTTTGCTTTTTCATAGATTTTGTAATTCTTCTTTTTTCTTCTATTAGTTGTGGGCGGCTACTAATAAGGCCAGTGCTTTCTCCTCCTATCTTGTCCCTCTTGCACTTATTTCTCAACTCCTGCAAAAGAAATCTAAAATCTTAAGAGGAGAAGATGAAAAATTGGCTCTTTTCAGAATCTCTTATATCTTTGAGAAGAGCTGGGGTCTTCTTCCACCTCTACTCCTGGCTGTGGGCACTAGTAAGAGTATCTTCGCCCCCTCCCTCTTTTTCTTCAGGTAGGAAAGAGTAGTCAGCAGGATTTGGCAAGCCGAAGAAGAAGAATGAATTCCAAGTGCTCTCTTATAAGGTGAAGTACTGACTGAGTCCATGTTTGTCCACCGGAATGGCTGACTTGATCTTCCCATCATCTCTATAATTATCTTTTCTTGCTAACTTCACGGAGACTGCGATCAATGGAAACAGACAAGGCCGCAGGAAGAGCGTGTCAGGTTTAAGGAAATAGGGCGGAGCGATGGAAGTGAAAGTAAAGACTGATGGATGTGATGCACCTACTTCAACTGAAACTACTTCTTCTCTTTCATCTGCTTTCTGTGACTCCGAACCAGGGACTCATACTACTCTCATAAGCCGGAACTACCGACATTAGCAACCACTAGTTAGTTTTAGCATCTCGGTCTACTCTGACGGGAGGGAATCCTTTTTCTATAGCTTTTCATCCTATTTCTCATAGAGATTGGAATCTGCGTAGCGCATTTGCTCTGGCGCACTTCTTATAAATGCTGAGGACGGGTCCGGTATCATCAAAAGTAGAGGGTTTGTTTGAGCCCACACCATATCGTAACCCCTTGGTTTAGTTAGAAATACTACTAAAACGCATCGTAGGCTAAACTATCTGCCAAAGTAAAAGACTGAAAATGAGTATCCCTTCTCACGGCATCTCCTAGACCTATAACTCAATCTGGAGATCGAAGTAGGGCCACGCCTCACTACTACTGAAATTCTCATTAATTAAGGGCAGCTAAGCGATTTCATAGCCAGAGTTTGACTTAACCAGCTGACCTTACTTCGTAACCTTAGCCTACCTTTCTTTCTAATTCTACTAAGTTACTTCGGAACCTTAACGTACTTTCTTTCTTACTGTAGCATAGGCCTTCGCCACTTATCACACGGGAAAAAAGCTCAAAAAGTTTATTGAGAAGAGCGAAAATACAAGCAGAATGGAGAACCAGCCAGCTACACGGAAGTATGCTTTGTCCCAGGAATGAAAGTACAGGATATGAGTTTGCTATGCCCATGCCTAGTATGCCAGCAGCGCACAAGAAACTGCAGAGAAAGCGAGAAATTGCACTCGACCTTTGAAACCGGCTTGCTTTTAAAGCTCACTTCTCTAACTTCACCTATTGGATTTGATTGTCTTTACTCTCAAGTTGTTAGCTAAACTCTTCTATCACCTTTGGCCGCCTTTTCCTTTTTTTACTTATAGGCGGGGCACCTACCTTTTTCTATATATGAAAAAATGAGGGACTTGACTTTGGTGAAGTGAAGCCCGGTGAGTAACTGGGAGCCTATGCTCGCTGGAACATGAACTAGCTGATAGGATCGTTGCATCTTTCGCTTATTGTTCTACGCACCTTGACTAATCCGTAACTTGAAACGGTTCACTTCGCACATGCAACCCTGATCTTTACCTTAAAGGGGTCCTTCCCTTACCATACGCATAGCTGCTTTGGAGTCTAGGGATTTTTGGCAAATACATACCAGTTGTCATACCATTTGCTTTGCTATTTGTTGGACCATTTGGAAAGAGCGGAATAGAATTTTTTTTGATAAGGCGGGGCATGAATATCATCTGTCGTTTTCGTATTTTTGGGTAATATGCTGAAAAAAGTGAGAGAGAATGTGCTTAAGCTGATGCCAGTATGCCAAATCCGATATATAAATAAGTTAGTAACATCGGTAAGATTCTCCACTTGACTTTCTAGTTATTAAGTGTTAAGTAAACCCAATCTCGGTTAATATTCTGGCCATGTAGAATTTTTCAATCTTATTATTCAGGTCAAAGTGCACAAGTCTAATCGAAGTCGCCACCTGTTAGGTACGCGATACCATATGTAGCCGTAGAAGGTGGGTCCCTTGCTTGTTGGAATGCTTGCACAGTGCATAAGATGGACTGGGAGAGCACAAGTGAGAGCATTTACTAGGCATGTTCTCCCAAAGAATCAGCTTTCCCGATAGCCGCTTTCTTGCCATGTCAATAGTGCCGTGAAAAGATGCTTTTTTGCTCTACCATGCAGTAGAGGATTTCTTTTATACAAACCAAGGTCTTCAGAACGCATGAGACTCTATTCTTTAGCTGCCGGTCTAGATTTTGAACAAAAGAATCTGGATTTTATTATATTGACCGCAGCGCGCCTGATGCTTCACATAATTGAGATAAGCAATCTAGGATCACGTCCATTTGCTGAATTGACGCTCGAGCAAAGAGGAAAAGCAAATCTGATTGAAATGAGAAAAAAGAACATTACTATTGGATAGTAGTCTCTTCCTTCACTGCCTTATCAATAGAAGGCGGAAGGATCTGATGCTGTGCTAATGTGTGCCGAGACGACTTATGCTTCTGCTTGGAATCCGTATTCTCTCTCGGCCTTCCTTGTGATGCTGGAAGAGATTCGTGTTGGGAAAAGCGTAAGACTTATTAATTTGAGAACTTTAACTAATATGCTGTGCCTCACCAGAGTATTATACAGGGGATGAATCGGCAGAGCTCTCTCATTATTTCTTATAGGGAAATGCGCAAGACCTAACTGATCAGGGAAAGCCCATCATGAGTGCAAACAATGCAATTGCTTCGGTAAGAGCAAAGCGCCCCCTTCCCTATGTCCTCAGACCACTTGTTATGCTAAATGGTTGAACTGAAAGTAGCAAAAAATAACATTGTTCTACACATGACAATACATGAGAAAACTTATACATTCAAACTAGAATTGCCAGAAGCTACAAAAAGAGATAGAGTACCTGATTCAAGTCATAAGTGGATTGAGACTAAACCAATTCGGTTAGAATGGGAAAAGTCCCCATAAAGTTTGGTGTCTGATTTCTTACTTGCCAAAACATTGTTGGATCAATTACATCCAGAAATTGAGTCTCTGAATTCTGAGTCATCAGAGAGCTCCAATAGGCAAACCAATACCCATATAACTAAGAAGACCGAGAGGGATAAGAAGAAAGGAAAACCCCCATTCGGAATCACTTCTAGTCTAAACCCCCAGAATAGTGAAGCTAGCCTACCGCTGCAAAGGCGCCACCCAAAGCACTTTTTCCGCCCTCTTCTGTCACCAGAAGCTTTATTATCTCATGCCAAAAAGAAAACACAAAAACAAAGAAGATTGGACAGGAATATAGCTCCGACCAGCATTCATGTGTCTGCATCCTTTGCATTTTCCTTTCTTTCATCCAACACAGCTATATTAGCTGAAGAACTAGAATCCTCCTCTACGGTCTAAATCTTTAGTTGCTCATTTTGTGGGACGTGTTAAAGTTGCTTAATTAGTAAGATCTCTATGTTTATATGGCCTTCGGAGTATCATTTTCTCTAGTAATCTAACTTTTGCTTTTCTAGGCTTTTGAATAGGCATGAAAGTCTCTAAAGCTAGCTGAAGCAGCTCATAGGTCTTGTCAAGCATCTGGAATTGTTGCGGTAGGCAAAGGCGCGCAGCGTCGTTACAAGCTGTCGTTATCAGAGGCGCGCGCTCTGTTCTTCGCTTTCCTTGACCCCAGCTGTTGATGTAGTAACTAGGAATAGGAGCTAGCTAGGACTAGCAAGTCTAGGGACAAGGGCCTGCTTATAATATGGGTAGTTGTTGTGCTCCAGCCTTATTGACCTTATTTCAAATTATGCAACTCATCTTCATACTCTCGTACTTTTCACGCAGGTGGATAGTACAGTAGGAATGCACGCTGTTATAGGGCATAATGGAGGTGCGAGGGCTTGGCCATAGTCAAAAGGTTTTACTTACTTCTTAAGTGACGGATTCACTCGAGAGTTTGCCCACATTTGCACGATATAAAAAATATATCTTTCCTATTCGCAGTCATGGTACGAACAGTTCGGCCTGCTAGTAGGAGGATTCTTCCCTGCTCTTAATTCCATTCCAACACATAGCCAAAAAGCTGGGTGAGTAGAAAAGGAAGGTGATTCATAGGGGAAGTGAGCCTAAACCCATCGGAGTTGTGCCTTAGCGGCCTCCTCTGTTCTGGATTGCTATCTTGGTAGATGTTCCTCTTCTCAAAACGTATTCATGGACTCCGTTAGTCATAGGCTTAGCCACCCATGCTTGGATATAAAGAAGAGCTTTTTGGGATGATAGAGAACATAGATAGGCAATGGTTAATTCACTCCAAGAGGTGCACATGCTGTTGGTTTTGAGCCTTCGGCGACTGAGTTACTACGTGCCCCTTCTATAGGTAAAACCTACCTTTATTCTTTCAATCGTAGCTGGTCTACCCGTCCACAAGCCTAACATCAATACTGATTGTTGAGCTCAGAACTAAAATGAAGTTCTGAACGGGAACCTTCTTTCGACTAGAAAAGAGGCGCGCAGCGACATAAATTAGTTCACATTCGACATGTCATATTAGCAATCATCCAATCAATCTATCAATTCACTCTGGCTCCTCTTACCCTTCTTGGAAGAATGACCGGTCTTCTTCTTTGTTGAGGTCTCTTTACGTAAGTAAACTGGTGTTGTGTATTGGCAAAAGCGGTGAGAAGAAAGCGGTGCCTTTGGCTGTCTTTTCTTTCTGCTTTCTTTTGAATTGTCGCCAACACGGGCAGCTCGGAGCATTAACTTGACTGGGGATGATCTGGCCCTATATTGTTCACCTTGCAGATTTACGAAAGAGGCGCGCAGCGATAAAATGTTATTCTTCGTTATCCATGGATGAGGTAAGATTCATGGCCTGAGAGAGGAGATCTCAGTGCGTAGTTCATCCAACTTCTTTTCCAGACCACCTAACATTTATTTGGGCTTTGCTCCTTTGTCGGTACTTTTTTTATAGCCTCCTTGTCGAAACATGCGTATTTCCAGCTTTAGCCCTCTCCTTAGCGGCCTTGGCGGCCTATCCATCCGTGCCTTTACTTATCCGCTTACCGCCTGGCGGCCTTGCCCTTGTCTCCATTCATTGCAAAAAGTGCTCTTCTTTTCTTCGCTGCGCCCCTTTAGGTCTCAAGCCCAATTCGAAGTAAACAGTTCTTTCCAAAGTACAAGCACTTCTCCTGCGGCCTTGACCTCACCGCTGCGCGCCTCATTTCACTTTCAAGCAGGAGCACCCAAGATAAGAGCCTTGCCCCTAGTCTTCCAAGCGCAGTGCGGCACTTTTTCCAAGCAAAGCTCAGTATGATGTATGGCCTACTCAAGCTGTGGGCACTGACTGAAAATAGCATGCTGCTTTCGTCTTAACAGCCTCTCCTGTTCAGTCTTTCTACTTTTCCTCTCCTTCCCTTCCGACTTATTGTTTGGTTCACGCTGTCTCAACAAGACAAAAAACAACCAAAAATCCGGTGTAAGAGGGCACTTTCTAGGGTAAACTACAACGGATAACTACATCCCGAGATAGTACTCTAGCGATCGACTTCAATCAAAAGTAAAGTACCACTTACTTACTTGAAGCGGTCTAGGTTTGTTACACCTACACACAAGTAGGGAAAATCCATTCCTCTCTGACATTCTGACACTTTTCTATTTTCCAATATGAGAAGTGATAATAGTATTCATAATCGGAGCACGAAAGAAATGAAAAAGGGCAATCTTTGAGTCGATGAACGAAGCGGGAGTCTGTCATTCGCCCTTCTACTCAGCCCTTTCTTATATTAGTTTAGTTTAGTTAGACTTGAATAAAGAATAACCGGAAGCCAGGTAAGTGGCCCTGTTCATCAACTAGCACGGGGGGGATGCATCTACCCAACCAACGGAGGCCAACTAACTCTTTTTCTTTCCTCTGTGTGGAATGGAACAAACACCTATTCATTCTTGATACATACGCCGGTAGGGTGCAGCATGCATGCCAAAGGAAGAGGGTAGTATTCATTCCCCAGGAAGCAATAGGGAAGAAAGGTAGCTAGCAAGCCGTGTAGGCCAAGGAAGCATGTAGCCGTGTCGGAGCAAGGTAGCAATAGGAAAAGGATATAAGTGGGTCGTCGGGTGCCGCAGACAAGTCTCTTTTTCCTCTGTTTGTTAGAAATAGTGACAGGAAGATAAATCATATAAGTAGTAAAAGTAGCAAGGAAGAGCAATAAGAGTGTTTTAAGTAGTTTCAGTAGCAGCCTTGTTTGACTCTTTTCCTGGACTTCTCTATCTATAACGTCTATAACGCTCTCAAACTCCCATTTTGGAGTTGTAAGAGGTCCCTAACCTTTCTTCAAAAGCGCTTAATATTTGTAGTTCAATCTACATACTTTCCACTTACTTAGTGACACTTACTTACTCTTTCTACTAGTATATAAGCTGGTGAGAGTGCTATTCTTTTGATAAAGCAGTAGAACGCTCTGTTGTTTCTACAAAGAAGTATATCGATAGTCTCATCAGTAGTAACAAAAAAAAGAGAACAGTAGTGGCTTCTTATAGTATAGAATAAATTGGTGCTTCAACATTTGTAGTCATGATATTCTATTTTGTCATTTATAGTCATTTGCGGCTTATTAAGAGAAAGTTATTTGCCTTTATATACAAACCTTTTGACTTTGACGTGAATCCTCTCGGAATAAATTGACTTTATGCTTTTTGAAGAACGTGTAAATGACGGCAATTGCAGAGTATTGCAAACTATACTACAGCTCCTTTGGAAAAGTCCCTATTAACTAATAGAATCAGCTTATATGCATGTGTTTTGGTGAGAGCAATTTCAAATCCTTGTAGCAAACATAGATGTTTAGTTCTGTAACAGGTGTTTACTTCCTTACGCCGCTTTCGCGTATTACACAATTAAGAAACCATACTCCACCTAAAACATCTTAAGAACACTTGGCGTATAAATACTTGCAGCTTCCTTTTTCAAGTATGTAGCCCGGCCTGACCGTACCTGCCACCGTCCAATATCCCCAACCCGACATGATCCATTTAGTTCGATCCATATTTGAATGGGTCTGGCCCTAGTCATGCAAACTTCTTTACCTGCTAGTGAATCGGGTCGGATGGTCTACGTTGAAGACTGTGTGAAAAGTCTCCATTCCCGATCATACCCCGTGTTAAATCAATTAAGCAGCTTTACCTCGTGTAAGGCTAGTGAGTGGCCTTTAACTTAGCCTCACCACCTGAGGACCAGGAACGACTGCCCCTTGATCTCTTTTTTAGCATTCGTGAAAGTGCAAATAAATAATAAGTGAAATTCTAGCTTCTAGTAAAGAAAATTCTATGAACGGTAGGAGAGATAGAATTAATACATCTAGCTAGATAACTAATGGCAAGGTCCACTGTCAGTAAGGCTTGGAGATGATACGAAGAGGCATTGATCCCAAAGAATGTAGTTCAAATCTAGGAATGCCCCCCACCCAAGAGCCAATGCTATCGAACTTAAATCACATAAATTCACCCGTGGCGTGGCAAATCGAGTTGCAGGTAGAACACCCCATAGCCGCCGGTGTACTGAATATTGGATATCTCACATAAGGAAGCGAAGGAACATACCGCGAAATGTGTTCTGATCAAAGAACAACTCAACAACGAAATGCTGAAATCAAAAGAAGAACAATGCATCCTACACTTATGGAGAGAGAGAGGTCAGTCAGACATGCCATGTTAAGTCTAATTGCCCTATATATAGGTCTTACAGACTAACTATTCATAGTAGCAGAGCTAATCGAATTGGGATACCGTTAATAGTCCAGATCTTGCCCCGGATTCGTGAAAAGAGAACAGCGCATTCTCGAACAAGGAATTAGTCAAAAAGACTAGCAGCGGATCTGGATCTAGAACTTCTGATCTTTACTCTGGCGGCTTAGCTTAACGAGAAGAGGCGGAAAATAACCAACCTATTCAATTCCAATTGAAAGGTGACTCCAGTATGTTCCATCCCAGTATTCACCATCCGATGCATTACTAATGTAAACTGAAATAGAATCTTTTTCCTAACTTGAAATAGCCACTAGAGACTTCCAAATTACCTTATCACCCAATGAATGGAGAGGATATAGGTCTTTCTCAGCGAGATGGACTCGACTCGCGGAGCTGCAAAGAAAGCTTGTGTAATAGAACACATCATTGTATGCCCCCACTAGCATATGTTGCATTGGCTTGTTTAGTCCCGGGTTTTTCTCAAGAAGACTTATATTGCGGATTGGAGGCGGGCATTTGAATTGAAACGTAGCAGTAGGGGAGAACTGAAGATGAGTCAAAGTCTAAAGGAGCTAACGTTGGGTAGTATGGTAAGTAAGTTCTCGTAGTCAGGAATGGGGTCCTATCACCACCTGTGAATGGATTTAGAGTTTTTGCTTTTTTCTAAGCAAACTATCTATGAAAAGCATGACTTTCTTTTTCTTATGCGGTACGGAGAGATGCGCAAGAGCAAGACTAAGAATTCTTGTCTTAAGTAAGGCGGTGAATCGAATTGAGGGCGTTAGCCCGGACTTCGTTTCTGTAAGAGAAAGTCAGCCTAGTAGGGCTGGTGAGTACTTCTTAGGACAGTGAGGAAAGTGAGTCAAGGCAAGTAGCAAGCTCATAGGATGTAGTGCTTGCTTGAAGTGGTTGGGTTGTATTTGTTTGTACGTTGTCCTTACCTCGAGTTATCGTATTTTTTTTTGTACGTTCTCCTGCGGAAGCTCCTGCTCCAGCAGCTCAAAAGAGTTAAAACGGACAGAAGAGAGTACGAAGGAGAAATGTGAAAGGGCCTGCCCTTCCTGACCCGTGGATTAGGACCAAGCGGGGGAGAGGTTTTCTTTGTTTGCGGTGTTGTCATCCGTCATTATAGATAGTCATCTCTCCAGACACCACTCATTTTATTCAATTATGAAATTCAAGCAAGAGAGTACGTTTTAATAGCGGCAAGCTTTTCCTATTTCTTTGTCCCCAGGACTAGTTTAATCGCTCCGCGCCTTCTTTCTAGGATTCCATCGGTCTAAAGATAGACTCAATCAACTCGATTTCCCTTGCCTACTCTATTCCCTCCTTTTCTACTGAGCTAAAGAGCTGGCCACGGGCAAGAGCAGTCGTATATTTGAGAAGGGATCTATGGTATAGTATCCGCCCCTTTCATATTGGCTAAGGGTTTCCTAACTAAGTAAGTTCATTGAAGAATGCGGGACAAAAGAGGAATGAGTGAGGAAAATCACCATTTCCCGGGATAGCTGGCTTTTGAAACTTCTAACTTATACTATGGATACGAGCCACCCGATTGAAACTACTGCCTCACTGGAAAGCTGATGCTCTTGCCTTTTCGCTCGTAACTACTAATGTTGCGAGTGAAAACCTACTTGACTTCTTTGCTTACGCCATTCCTATGTGATTTTGCCAGGAAGGACTACTACTGAAAATAGTGGTTCCCTGGTATTGAAATAGCTGCCTCTTCATGTCCAAAATCCTCTTGAAACGAGTAAAATGACATCGTCTGCATGAAACTATAGGCAGGCTATAAAATATCTTCCTTGCCTGGGTAAGCTGATAGACCTATTTAATTGCTAGGGAAAGTCAAGTATGTATAGAAGAGATGCATATTTCTTAGAAGCAAGAGTAGCACCGGTGTAGTAATTCATGTCCAAGGTATAGAATGAAGGTCATGGTTGAGTAGCTGGGCAAGAGATGAGTTTATGGTAAAGCAAGCAAAAAGTACTAAGAAAAAAGAAGCCTGAAAACGTACCCACTCTTCTAGTATAAGCTTTTACAAGTAAGCCGGTATTACACTACTCTTATTAGGCAAGCCGGTAAAGACCTAATCTTCGGCAGAAAAGCTGGTAAAGACCTACTCTTAGGCATCGATAGTAGGTATTGTCAATTTATTCTTATTTGAAAATCTCCTCAATCACATGGCCAGAGAAGGGAGGTAAGGAAGAGTATGCGGATAAGATATAAGCCAAGGTGGCGCTAAGACCTCTAAGTCAAAGAGTGAGGTTATAAGGGGAGTATTTAGGAATTATGATGTATTTGATTTCTAAAACATTGAGTCGTAAATGACCTACTTTGTTTCGGATGAAATATTTATTGACTTTCCATTATACCCGTCTTCCAGCGAAGTGCTGTAACTCTCTGACATCTACCCTCTCCTCCAATCAAGTATCTAGAGAAGGTAGCGAGCCTTTTGAGGTATGGCCTGAGAGCGCCTTATAGTCTTGACCCGAATGCTTTCATTTCTGATCTCACTGGTCTCAATGGACTAGAAAGAACTTCTTTGCCACCGCAGAAGGAGGTTTTATTCAATGCTTCTACTCAACTGCTTGGCTTGGGTAAATAGTGTGAGTCAGACGACAGCCAGTTGAAGAGATTGTTTCCCGCGTAACGTGCGGGATATTAGTATGATTATTAGCGAAAGTAGGCGGTGGGTCCTGTTGTCAGAAACACGAGCGATAGCAATATGATAGTTCTAATTCCCCTTGGCTTGGTTTATTTCTTTTGCTCTCATCGGGTGTTTCAGCAGAAGCCTAGTACCTCGCTTACCTTAATTCAGCTTATAGGGGAAGGGCACTTACTTACCTACCTACCCGGCTTATGAACTATTACCTACCTACCCGGCTTATCTTCCACTTGGTTACTTGCCACTGCTAGCAATTCATACTTGTGAAATACTACTCCCTGAGCGAGCGAACACTTGCTCAAACTAACCGACCGCTAGGACACATACCGCTGTTAATGTATAGAGATTGTGAATGTATTTGCTATCTGCCTGCTATTAACGAAACTTCATTGGCTTTCTTTTCTATTTGCTTGCTTTTATCGCCTACTCTCTTTTTCCTGCTTCAACCCTACCTAAGTCTCAGGCATTTAAGACCGTTTCAAAAGTTCTATTCAAAGCGTTTCCAAAGTGCGGGTCGAGTAAGCAAAATGGAGTTACAAGAGATCATAGACAGTGCCAACCAAAGTGGACTCAAGTATGGTCATACCGCAGCTGCTTGTTGCTTGTTTGCTATCACTGGATAAGAGAAGTGCTTAATGGCAAAAGAATTGACTTATGAATGAAGAAATCGGCCAGCATACTGAATTGCACTCGAAAGTGAAAGTACAGAGTTCACTAAGCCGTCTTGGTACAGGAGTTAAACAACCCCGGCGAAACCGGTTTCTATACTGAGTTGCATCCCTCCCTTTAGAGATAACCCGGCTGTCAGTGCTTTCATGAGCTGTGTCCCACTTGTCTATCAAAGGATATATTGATTGCCTGACCTTTTTGTATGTGAGTGTAGTATTCTCCTTCTTGCCTGCTTGATTCTAGCCTCCCTCCGTAGCTCTTATTTCCCTTCTAGTGTGTAGAGCCGTCCTTCTAGTAAGGAGAATGTTGACGCTAACGAGATTGGATTTTCCGAAAGCTCTGATACCACGTTGTTATATCCCATTAGTAGTTTCTCACAAGAAAAGATCAAAAGAAAAGAAACAAATAACAACAAAACAACTCCTAACAACAAATACACTCACATTTCATTATAGTATTGCTCAGAAAGCTTTATGCTCTAGCTCGACAGGGAGATGACATGGGCGCCCATACACCAATTTGAATGGAGTCATTCCGATCGGTGTTTTATATGCAGTGCGAGAAGCCCAAAGAGCATCATCGAGTTTGACCAATCTTTGCGTGTTCGGGAGACGGTTTTCTCAAAGATGCTTTTGATCTCCCTGAGATTTCCACTTGTCCATCACTCTCGTGTTCTGTACAGACGTCATAAAGTCTTAGCGAAGATTTATACGTACTCCTGCGTCCCGGTAAGGAATTTCCTTACCCAGTCTCGGAACCCACCAATCCATCTTTCAGCGAGAGTCGTAAATAATCAAGAAAAAGAGTGTGTTTTTCCGAACAAAAAGTGTAGAGTGGAGCTGCCAACTTAATATTCCAATTTTTGAATGATTCACTCTCTTTGAGACTCTCTCAAATTGAATAAAATGATGCTCAACAAAGAAATTGAATGGATAGAGAAATTCACTCGTTACTGATGTGGGGACCCCCTCCCAGAAGCTGAAAGGATAGCCGCGAACAAAGTCAGCACCTTCAAAGATCGTACAATGTGTTGAAGAAAGAAGGTGTAAACGGGCTCGTTCTTTATATGCTGCTTTAATGCCTTGGTTTTCTTTCCAGATGGATCCTTTGCAACTGGGCCAACATGATATAAACTCTCCGCTTCAATTCAAGGTTGTAAGTCAAGTGTTGGAACAGAAGAAAAGGCAATAAAAATCCAAATTCCATTATAGTATAATGGATAGAACTTACCAAGTAACTATGTGGGATATAAGAAGTAGAGAGCATACAGAAGTAAATGAATATGACTACTTCAAACTAATTAGATCCAGCCCAGTATTAAGCTTTGGCCAAACCTCCTGAATAGTATTTTCCTTGTCCCTCCCGGTGGATTTTGAGTAGTGCAATAGTACTCCTCGTCTGACTAAAGCTCCTATTGTTCTTCACTCGGGCGTATGTATACATTGGCCATATGTTGCTTTCCCGCGCTCCTGCTACGACTGCACACAAAGGATCCATTGATCCCCGACTGCACTGATACGCTCACCATCCCTTGACTTCCTATGCTACCTCGGCAAGAAGCTTTCAAGGTCGACACACACTGAGGATGACCAAGACCGATGATCACGAAGTCGAGCAGTGGCAGTTTGCATGCGAGAGGGGCGACTCGCTCTTGCTAACTTATCCAAATTTGGTGATATAAAGGATATAATGATTGGTTGCTTCGTATGACATATGGGTTTTCACAAGGGTACGAGGCCGGTTTGGTTCAATTTCCGACAAATGAAGTATGAGTGTGGTCACTTTGGTTTTTCCATCTATTTTTATATTGTCCCAATTGCATTTTGGCACATGGATTGCGAAGCGCTATGAGATGAGTAAACAGAGGACACCGAGAGGCACAGAATCTCCCTGCAAAGTCCCCCGGAGTCTGAGTGAAGCACGCACCTTGTAAGTAAGATGGTATTTAAGTAACATCATTTACCAAGGTGGATTGGTGTTCACTAAATACCATATTATTCAGTCTAGGGGTCAGAACAGTCTCGTCCTAGATGTGAAAGGTTTAGCCACACATTCACAGAGCATCTAATCCATCTTTTCCCATGCCAAGGAAAAACCAAAACCGAATCACCTCTTAGTGTTGCTTAGTGCTAAGGTGCATCCTACTGGGTAGTCCTAAACTTCAGTAGTTCTATGGCCACTACATAATGGAATTTAGGCTATAGTCAGACAAGTTAAGGTTCCCACAGCAATGAGGGCTTTCAATTTGACCTACCAGCCCTTTCTCTCTAGGACGTCGGACTGGTCAAGTGGTACTATGCACCCCCACTTTGGTATACCCTCCTCAGAGGAGTACTTGCCAGCAGGTGGTGGGTTTTTGGGGATAGTATGACTCGGTCCCCTGGACCATGCCAACCAAGACTTCCCACCAGGTTTGACTATTTTGGGACAATTCCAGATATGAAAGATGCATATGCATGCAATGCTTAGGTGTAGTGAGCTGGCGTGTACTGACCATTATGCTTTCAATATTGGGTTGGCCCGCATGATTGCATAATCACGAGGTGAGGTCAATAGTGTTTTTTGAAGGGAACGATGAGGCAAAGTTTTGAACGATTGGGAGATACTTGAGGAAAAACTTGGCTTGGTGCTTGCTTCTTTTTTGTCTTTTTTTTTTTATTTGTATACTCTTTTTTGAGTTGAGAGTTATTGCTTTTCTAGCTTGTTCCGGTAACATATGAGTATGGTATCAGGTCTAACCATGGTTGTATCACTAGTTTCCTTAAACCTTCCATAAAAGATCAAAACGAAAAAAGGGGGGCTATAAATCATATTTTTCTTGTCAAATGTTTATGTACCGTAATCTTTGCAAGAGATGTAAAGAAAAGGCTCATGCAGTGTAAAAAACGCATTATCCCCCAATGCTTGATGATGAGGTTTGACGGCTGGAGCAGATAGAAAAAGACAGCGCCTTTCACAAGTGCTTGAACAAGCAAAACATTCAAACTGGAAAAGATTTTCTTACTTTATTGAATCGGCTCCGAAACGTCCTTTCTTCTTTTTCCTTTCAATGTGAATGTGTTCGCGCATCGGGAAATAAGAATTACTCAAAAGCAAGAAAGGAAGTCCGAACTGTGGGAACGTTCAAAATCATTTGATAGTGTAAGAGAAGCTAGTTTTCAGTGAAAAACCAATACAAAATCGGGAAGTTCATTAAGTTTGCATGGGGTGCTAAGAATCCATTTATGTTCATGAGGAATTTCCTCTCAATTCTTTCACTTAATGACTCAGTGGTACTCACCATGCCAATCAGTATGGATGCATCCCCTCTAGTGCGTATCAAATCATGAGCTACTTTCTGTTCAATGTGGAGCAACGAGAACAAATAGAATAGCAGCATCTTCGCTATGCTCGCCTTGGAAAGATAAAAGACTTGTACAACTCACTTATAGATGAGATATCTAATGGAATGAAATAAGACTCCAATTACTCCTGGTTTCGCCGATGCTTTATGCAAAAACCTGACTCGTAAGCTAGTGACAAATATTCATATGAGCCACTGGTCTATGATAAGACCCAGCATCAAAAGATATTTAGTAAATTCAGGTAGAATAAAACAACAAAATGAGAGCTTCAAGAAAGCTTCTTTCTTCTATTTGGGATGTCAAGTTTCCATCAACATTTCATTAAATTAGTGAATGGTTTTTTTCAGCTACCTTCGTGGTGTTCCACTTTTTCTTATCGCCCGCACTTACACCCTCTGGTAACTTTATATGCTGTACCCACCTCCTAAAGTATTCTAATGGAATTGGCATGGGTTCAGACATTAGAGCAAGGGTTTCACCTTTTATGTGTACTAGCTGCCCATAAGTCGTTAAAATCTCATTTGAAAGCTTTCACGTAGATAGCTGATAGGGGTCTTATAGTGGTGCTATAAGAAAGAGATTCTTAATAATTAAGCTATTGATCAGATTCAAAGGATGGAATATACTATGAAAAGCATAAGCATATATCTCAGGCTATTTGTTTGCATAAGCAACAGGAGCTATGAAACAATCATGCACTGAGTATAAGTGGATTCCGTTAGAGTGTGCCACATAAAAAACGTAACATGCTTTGCATGCCTTTTGATGGATATAATTGGCAAAGGCGCGAAGCGCTTTGAATTTACCGCATTCCTTTTAGTAGTAGGAATATGCGTGTGTATTGTCTTTAAAGTATTATATAGAAATGGTTATAGTTTCACATTTGATATAGTCTTGAATGGTTGTTATATGCTCCCCTTGATACCGAACAGGCTTATCTAAGAAACCACATAACCACCTTACAAGCGACATTCGTTTTTTTATAACTGGGTCCCAAAACTGAGAAATTGCGTCTGCCACCGCGTACGCATCACCCGGGAGAAGTCTAGTGCTTGAAGAATAGAAGTTCTATTTTGTTTTCCTATATAAGAGAGGCAAGGAAATTCATATCTAGTACTGGAATAGCTATATGCGGAATTTCACTTCATCCTTTGAACACTGATTAGAATGCCTGCTGCAATTGCTGCCTACACAAGTAGGTGTTTTTTTCGGTCCATAAGGTTCATCTATCAGCGCAGGCTGGTTGTACCTCGCTCTACCTATTCCTATAAGTAAGTCTAAATACTAGTTTCCTAGGCTCGCTTCAACGCTCGCGTTTTTGGGCTTAGAGTGTAAAGGAATAGGCTTTTCAAGAATACAAGAAATGCGTATAGGAGCGTAATAGCTAGAACCATTTCTTTATGCACGGGAACATAGGCTTGTTAGGTAAGCTGATATGTCAAGAGAAGAGGACTGAAGCCGGGAAGTAACTCCTTGGGGAAGTAAATCCTTTATCCCCACTAGCTCTTGTCGTAACGTTTATGCATCTCTTGACTTGATAACAACTACATGACCTGCTTGGCTAACTAAAAGAAGCTTCTCGGTGCATCTATGTTGCATATCTTTGCTATCGGTGACTTACTTGTTTATGGGCTTCCCCTCGCTTCTAGTTGTTGACCTATACCTGGCTCCAACACCTATACTTCTTCTATGCATATTATCGTCAATAGTGTATTTGCTTTTTCTCTTTCTTGTCATGTTTCGGCATAAACAAGCACCGGCTGCGCTCAAGAAAGTAGTACTTTTGCATATATATGAACCTACTTTTTTTATGAAATCGAGGTCTCGTATTAGGCAAATCGATGAGTAGTACTTTTGCATATATATGAACCTACTTTTTGTCAGAAAATCAGATACTCACCTTAGGGAAAAAGGCAAGTAGGAGATTTTTCCCGGGTTTCCTCAAATTCTACGCTCAGCCCCTTTTTCACGCGCAACATTATACGTTGCTTGTCGTGATACACTACTTTTTCACTCAGTGAGTAACTACTAATGTTACGAACAAAAAGGCAACATGCCTACGTTACTCGTCCGTTACGAACCAAAGAAGTACAGTCGAGCGTATTCGTCCGTTGTGCTAACGGCGCGCATCCGGAAACTTGCTGGAACGAGGTATTTGGAGTACGGAGTTTGATCTTATTATTCTATTTCTTTCGTAGAGGGTAGCGAGTCTTTTTCGGCCTCTCCACTCCCATGCCTTTCTTAGTTGGACCAACCCGACGCGGCGATTTCCGACAAGTCTTTCCTCATTTGTAGAGCAAGAAGCGGAAAAAAGAGAAAGCTTTGCTTTCTTGATTGATGGATAACCTCATTTTCCAATATAGTTGGGAGATTTTACCCAAGAAATGGGTACATAAAATGAAAAGATCGGAACATGGGACTCGATTTTATACCAATACGGACTACCTATTCCCATTGTTGTGCTTTCTCAAATGGCATACCTATACAAGGGTTCAAGTTTTGATCGATATTTGTGGAGTGGATTATCCCTCTAGAAAACGCAGATTTGAAGTTGTCTATAATTTACAGAGTACTCGGTATAACTCACGCATTCGTGTACAAACAAGTGCAGACGAAGTAACACGAATATCTTCGGTAGTCAGTCTATTTCCATCCGCCGGCTGGTGGGAGCGAGAAGTCTGGGATATGTTTGGTCTTTCTTTCATCAATCATCCGGATTTACGCCGTATATTAACAGATTATGGTTTCGAGGGGCATCCATTACGAAAAGACTTTCCTCTTAGTGGATATGTGGAAGTACGCTATGATGATCCAGAGAAACGTGTGATTTCTGAACCCATTGAAATGACCCAAGAATTTCGCTATTTCGATTTTGCTAGTCCTTGGGAACAGCGTAGCGGCGGATAATGTGGAATCCACATATATAGTTGTCGTCTAGTCCTGGGGGCAAAGAAATAGGAAATGCTATCTACTGGAAAAAGGAAATTCGATATATTCCAACTCGTTAAATGCACATGTTCAAAGCAAGCACTCACTAACTATCTATAAGGGTCAGGTAAGAGAAGGAAGGGTATGTAGATATCTAGGACAAGGCAAAGTAAGTCTAGCTATTCTCTTTTCTATTCCGTTCGGAAAGATAAGAGAGGAAATGATACTCAACTCACTAGACAGTAAGTTATCAAGGTATGGGCATAGGGCACGAGAGTAGGTTTTTGACCGGTTTATGCATGTAATAGAAGCAAGGGATGCTACTTGAGAGAGTAAAGGGATAGAAACGTTCCGTTAGAGGTATTAAAGTCATCAAGCACCGGTATATGCCTTAAAGTCAAGTAGCTAAAGTAGGCGTATTTCAGTTCCGAGATAGGAATTTCTTTGTGAGTTGTCCACCGGAATAGCCAGTAGTATTAATGCCAGTAAGAGGGCTAGGTGTGATTTCGCATTTGAGTTCTGGGAAGTTCTGGAAAGGAAAGAACAGGAATTCTTCAAGCTAATATTATTGCCAATCTGAAACCTACCTATTCACAGTCTTATCATGTAACGCCTATCCATTAATAAGTCAATTTTGTATAAGACACCTATCCTCCTATCTGAAACCTCTTTTTTTACTTAAGAGGGAGGAAAAGAAAGAGTCAAACTTCTACTAACAAGCCTGGCTACCATTACTAGCAAGCAATACAGTCCCTACCCATAATTAAGTACCGACCCACTAATAAATAATTTTCTACTGCCATTACCTTGAAAAAAGAACTTTCCTAGCGTTGCATCAAAATTGGCCCTTAGGGTTTTTCTGTGAGTAGAAGAGCTGTCTACCGTAGATTCAGAAGCTTCAGATCTTGGGGAAGAAACGATTCCTTCTATTGTTTTGAAATTACCTATATTGCTTTCTTTAGGACTTCGGCATGGTGATTTTACCTACTCCGGCAATGGAAGAATATATTAGAACTACGCTACTCATCTATTAATACTATTTTATTGAGACAAGCACTTTATTCACTATAAAAAGACCCATATAGATAAACTCAGTTATGCTGGTATCGGTTGTATCCTTTGACATATTTTTGGACTTGTTGCGCAATCACTCTATGCTCTGAACCTGCTCAAAGCATTTCCAAAAACCATACACGTCAGAAACAACAAACGATGAGAATGGATTTCCAAGATACAGAAGGTGAAATACTGAACATGTATATGTACTAAAAGAGGGCCTAAAATTGGACAACCGCTACGTCGTTCCACACAATCTGGACTGACTTATTAAATACCAAGCCCACATTAATGTAGAAAAATGTTAAGCACCTGAACTCGTAAAATACCTTTCAAAGTATATCTGCAAAGGAGATGATCGTGCAAAGGCTTCCATGATCCGAGAAAAAGTAAGGTCCTCCACAAGTGATAACGAGAATGTAACCGAGATAAACGAAATTAAAGCGTCTTTCGATTGTCGTTGCATAACTCCACATGAAGCAGCTTGGAGGCTATTTAAATACGACATCCACCATAGCACACCAAGCATAGAAGGCTTACCTTTAAACTAACCTCACCAAAAACTGCGTATTTTTTCATGATGGATCACACATGCAAGAGATAGCTAACTCACAGGATACTGAACGACCAAAGCTCACTGAGTGGATGGAGCTTAACAAGCGCGATCCCGACGAAAGCTTACCTATCCAGAGATACCTCAAAAGTATACATGGGATGCAAAATAAAAAACCTGGAATGCACGAAAGAAACATAAAAGGCTAGGACGAATATACTCCGTGAGCCCAAACATGGGTGAGGTCTATTATTTGAGCATTTTATTGAATATTGTAAAAGGAGCGACCGGATTAGAAGATATCCGAAGAGAAAATGGTTTGCTACATCCGACATTTCTAGATGCGTGCAAAGCACTAGGCCTCCTATCGGACGACAATGAATGGGTACTTGTCATGCAAGAAGCTGTAAAAAGTGGTTAATAATATAAACTTCGCCAACTGCATGTCATACAAGACTTTTTTGTCCGGTTTCATAGACAATGGATCCACTTTTATTAGTTCGATCGCCAACTTGGTTTCTTCGAGCCACTCCATTTTGCCCTTTCTTCCTTTTTTTCACCTACCTCTTCTTTATTTTTTAATAGATAGCTATAGCTGATCGGTTTTCAATAGGAAACTTAATGATTGGCTACGGTGCTTTCATGCTTCTTTATGCTCTTGGAACCAGACTTCGTTAAACAATTTATCATCTCTTCTCTTTTCATTTCCCTTTCTACTCTAGTCTACGTGTCATACTAATTTACATGTTCTTTGAGTTCTAAGAGCTTCTAGTAAGATATTGAGCATTCTCTTTGGACAGAGTGAAAGACATCGTCTTTATACTGTAATTGCTTTTGTCATTAAGGAGTAGTTCCACCAGGAGCTTGCTATACATGAAAAGATTGAAAATTCTAGAATAAAGCGTTATCATAAAGAAAGTGAAAAATTATTTTCCAAATATCATATAGAGTCAAATAAGAAAAGCCATTTTTTAATGATAGAAAGAATCTGAACGATGGGATCGAATACCAAATAATTGACCGACGTGTAGAAGTTTTAGGTGCATATTTCGACTTGAGTTGTCTGCTTGATGTTCTATTACTCGTCGTGGATTGTGTGAGCCGAGACCTCTTTCGATAAGAGCAGCAGTACTTTAGAATTTTCTTGTTTCTGAGCAGCTCTTACTGCTTTCTCCCCTCCCACTCCACTATTTCTAATCGAAAGGGGGCATCTGGGACAATATGAGGTAACTCCACCTAAAGGGAAAGGGTCGGTTCGAGTCTACACAAAGCCATTCTTTCGTTTCTTTGATGCAGAACGAGTATCTTTGGTTTTGGTATAGTAGAGAAGAGATTCTGGCTCTAAACTAAAGTGGAGAATGGGCTCGCTCTCCGGGGGTTTTTGCTTGGATGGCCGCCGCCTATTTTGAAAGAGCTCATCAAAGGATGTTTACTATCTAGCTAGTATGATAGTTCAAGTTCATTTTCCATACGCATAATTCGGGGATGATACTTTAGATATTCTTTTCTTATGTAAGCTTTTTGCCCAGAAGAACTAATTCCATTTTCCAATCTTTTCTTGCTTTCTCCTTGTTCTTTCATCTTCTTTTATTAATATCTAAAATTAAGGAGCACCTGGCTACAATATCAAACTCATATTTACTAGCTAGAAAGAAAGTAATTACCCGTCACTGCATATCTTCTCTTTGAAAAGGTAATAGAAAGTGGTGTGAATGGAAGAACCATTCCTTTCTTGATGTTGCGCTTGATTCCCACTTGATTTAGTAATTTCGCTTTTCACCTTCTCATTGTTCTCTGCATAGAGAAATAATAATGTGAGGCAAAATAAATTAACAAAAACACAGGATCACAATGCGAGTTAGTTGTAGTAATCATGATGACTTCAAATTCATTCACATAAAGAAAAAAAGGGCCATTCCCATTTTGAACAACCCGTTGTCTTTGACTTCAATTATATAACATACTCCAAATCAAACTATAAAAGAGTCAAGTCAAGATCTACCATGCAAAAAGGAATCGTCATCAGAGAGTTTCTTTCCACTTTTTCAAACCCTGTCAATTATGCTTCTCACTTACTTAATATCTCCTCTGATATTGTTGGTTGATCCTTCCCAATTGCTACAATTCCAAATATTAATCACTAAAGTAAGAATCTAGGTACATCTATGAATAACCTCATCAATGTCAACAGCCTCTTCCATAGTAGTTCTCTCTGGTCATAGAGCTAATACCGACGAAGCTCCTCCCCTATCTCCTTCTTTCCTATGCATTACTCTCCTTGGTTGGTTTGAAATGGATATGATTATGGAATGTATAAATATTTGTGGCCCATGCCACATAAACACTTTTCACAATTTGCTTTCGTTATATACTTATCTATGCCTTCTTCCCTGTCTGTCGCTACCGCTATAGATTTGGCAACCCCTGTCAAAATCCTATCTTCATCACACAAGCGAATCCAGTGGGCAGCAGCAGACCCAGTCCGGTAACACTTCAACCTTTTACTAAGCCCTGTTTTCTGCCGGTCGTCCTCCTTCCTTCATTATAATCCTTCGAGAATCCAAGGCATTTTTTCGGAATATATCCTGTCTTTTCACCCTTGTAGTCCTATGCATAGTCAGTACTATAGCCCCAATCATCGCTACTAATAAAATCAGACTAGAAACCAAAAACCAGACGAAATAGTGGGTATAAAGTAAATTGCCCAATGTTTCCAAATTAGTCCAACTTTGTACCTTTTCGGCATAAACCATATATCTCAGAGAGGTCGTATTTCTGTGGGTTGGTAGTAATGGAATGGTTTCATTATCTAAAATGAAGAACATTTCCCACCAAAAGATAAGTCCAATAATACCACTCACTGGTAAATAGCGCAAGACTTCTTCGTGAATCTCCGCTATTTGAATATTGAACATCATCACCACGAAGAGGAATAAAACAGCAATAGCTCCTATATAAACTACTAGGAAGATCATAGCGAAGAAGTCGAGACCTAACAAAATAAGTAAACCCGAAGTGTTGCAAAAGACTAGGATGAAAAACAAAACGGAATGTACCGGATTTTTAGCACGTACAACCATCAAACCAGAGACCAAAGCAAAGCTCGCCAAAACAGAAAGTATCATGGTACGTTGGGGTGTTGTTTTGTGAAATAAAACTTGAATGCTGGAGCAAGAAGACGCATTCAAGTCGATCTATTACAACCAGCGCGGTTGTTCCTATTTCATTTTCTTCTTCCAAGAATTCTCACATTTTTTTGCTCTTTGTCTTGACCGAGTGCCCGTATATGCCAAAGATGATGAGCTCTCCTCTCTATCTAGAGACATTCCTTTCAAGATAGGACTCACCGAACAGAAGCGACTCCATCGCTCCGCGCCTTCTTTCTTTTTCGAAACTCTTTATCCACACGCCAGACACCCCCTCCTTAGCAGCCACCTTTCCTGTAAGGATTTCCTCCTATACGAAAATTCGGCGGTTGCATCTTGACGATTGCCTCACCAAAAAAGCACTCCGCATTTTCGTCTAAGGGTGTTGATTTTTCAGTACCACAGAACAGGAAAAGGAAGGGAAAGTGCTCCGCGACTCTTGAAAAAAGGCTTTCTATGGTTCTACTTTCATCGAGATTGGCGCAGTCCGTCCGGCCGACAAGGGCAGAAATTGCACTCGTTGAAGGTGCAGTCCTTGGTCAAACGATTTTTGGGAGTTTCAATACCCGCAGTGGGCTACTAGCAGAAGTAAGATTCGGTTCAGTGACATATTAATGAGGGCGTTCCCGGCGTATGGGCAATACGGATTCCTCGAGATGTGGGTGGCTACGGCCATGAAATGAGTAGGGATAGCTTCGGTAGGGGCTTCAAATCCAGGATCCGGAAGAGCTGTCTCTGACGATCTCTGAAAAGGGGCGTGCAAACAACATCCTAGATGCACCACTGAAATCTGCGAAAAACAGGAGACGCCGAGCCAGACAGCGCGCGAGTGAAAAGTTTTAACTGGTAGCCAACCCTATGGTGCCTATAAGCAACTCCTTTGATCCCTTGATGATGACACAAGGAGGGACTTTAGTAACCAGGTCTCGCCCTATAACACTGGACGGAACAATAATTCCGCCGCCAACATCTGCCTTTCCAAGCAAGAACTACTTATCTTTATAGACTAGAAATACACCTATCTTATTCTGGGGCTTCTCTCTTTTCTACCCGACAAGTAACTACTAATGTGTAGAGTGAAAAACGCTTAACGTGGCTTACCTTTCAACTTTGGTCTAAGTTTTCTTTCGTAACACTGAATTTATTGCAACGAGTAACGTAGGCACGTTACGAGCGAAAAAGCGAGCAACCCATGACACAGACTTCCTGAATGGCAAGGTCTTGAGACCGAAAGGAAGAAAAGAGAAATTCGGAGAGTTCATTTTTGATGATTCGATACCAATGGATTGGGATAGTTTAGACACTGACTCTAGTCTTCCGAGCACTTCCGTCCGAGTAAGAGTGTGAAGCTATGACCTATCTTAACTGCCGAGCATCTCAATAAGCCAAATGCATTGAGTAATGCCGTAACAAAGCATATAAAATGAATGGTTCACTCATTCCCATTCCCCGTGCTGCCATGAGCAGTCGATTTTGCAACTAGTTCTAGTAGCTAGGTTTACTAAAAAGATTCTTGAGAGTCGGAGGTTGGGAGAGTGTAGAGGTAAGGTACATAGGTAGTAGGGGAGTGCTTGATAAGGCAGGTGAAGTCCAGTCCCAACTATTCCCTCGATCTGCGAGGCCTGGATCTGTTTCAAAATAAAGTCACCCTCACTAGATGAGGCTCGTGCAGGAGTAACTAGAGAACTTCAAAACCCAATGCAGTTGCCAACTAAGAACCACCGGAAGTCCATGCGAGCCCGGCTGACATTAACCCATCAGATACCCACAAGGGCATGCAATTCAAGACCCAGTCAGGGATAGAGTCAAGGATGACATTCAACTTATTAACAGCTGTGTGGGAGTACTTTTTCAGGGTCTATGCTCTAGAATTGAGTGAAATGCCGCTTCTTTCTAACATAAAGTTTACACAATTCATCGTTAGAAAAAGTGGATTGCAACCGGAAAGATAACAGGGGGAATAGCAAGTGAAGCTATCAAACAAAGGAAGTCCCTAGCGAAAGCCAAGCTTTGAACTCACTCAATAGGCCTTGTGATAATTAACCTCTGAACCACTCGTTAGCAGTTCATTGCTTCAAAAATGCAGACTGAACAGAACTGAACTTCAATCCACTATTCCTCAACAATCTGATCATTTGGGACGATCCGTGTCACAATCTCATTGGCCTTCGGCTCAGAAGAACCTAGGGCGCGAAGTCCACATCAGCAACTATTGAGTTTGGGCCAAGCAAGAAGAAAATCTAAGGTAACAAAATAAAGTTAAGTAAGAAGGTCGGGTAAAAAGAAGCGCGTCGCATCGGTTCCCTGCTTCCTAAAACTCCATGAAAGATCACCTTTTAGGCAATACCCACTCGTAGATCGGGTTGGTTATATAAGGACTCTTTCGCGTATTTTGAATGTTGATAGGCAGTAGGGTACGGAAAGGAAAGCAAACACAGAAAATGAAAGGAAAGGACCTACTTATTCATGTGTTCGCTATCGACAGAGAACTGGTTTGGTCACAGAAAAACACATAACATATCGACAATGAAAAACACAGAAAATATCGTAAATGACGTGTCGAGACGTTCGTTGCTATAACCAGTCAGCTAGCTTCGAAACACTGCGGAGGTTTTTCGGCACTTTACTCTTTTTTTGGTATAAATTCTTTCCTTTCATTATATGTACGCGCGATATGTTTATGCTGAGGAAGAGGGTGGAAAAAGACAAGCAAGAAGCTTTCTTCTCTTGTCGATTTTAGGTGGACAATGCTCAGGTATCAGGCAAACGAGGGCGACCTATCACGTAGGACCAACACGCGAAGCGGCAGACTGAAATGAACAGAAAAAAACATCTAAAAAAAGTATCCAAGTTGTTGGTAATTCCGAAACCAAGAGGATATTTGGGGGATTTGCCTTCACGGACTCAGCTACTCACTACCGGGGCCATCTTGGTTGTTGTACCAGCCGATAAAGCCTGAAACTGGGTCGTAAGAGGCCAACAGGGTGTGAGAGAAGGTTCTCGGTGGAGGGAGCGGTCCAACAACCCATACGCATAGGCATACGAAATTCGTTCACCCGCCCATGGTGTTAAGCGTATATCTTGAATCTGCACGCATGATTTTCGAATTGTGTCGTGTCGGGTTTCCATGAGTCAGGCGCCCTAATGGATGAAGGAAAGAAAAGGACTCCGGCTCAACATTTTCAACCAGTATCTTTTAAGCCAGCTAGGGGCAATTTCCCTGCTACTGGGAGAAAGAGCCAACAGGAGAGGGCTCAATAGAGGTCAGGGGCGCGGATAAGTCACAAACAATGATCTAAATACTGTGGATTTGGGGTAAACCCCTCCCTCTTTATGATACAAAAGCTTGTGCTCCGCGTAAGGGGACCACACTGGCAATAAAAAAATTAATGCTTGTTGTGAACTTCCTTCTTATTGCTTTTCCTATTCCCTTTAATTGTCTATTCCTTTTTATCGGTGACCTCAATCGCCGTTGGGCGGAGTATGCACTATTTCGCTTTTCCCTAATCACGTAGGATCAGGATAAACTAAAGAGCTAGCCTGCCATGTACCCTTGCTTCACGCCTGTAATCCACGCACTTCTGATATACCTTGAAAGACGAGAGATTCCTCATCTGAAGACGTAGAGCCTTCTATCTACTTTCCCCCTTATTACAGAAAGTGAGTGAAAGTTAGAGAAATAGGCGGAGAAGCACCAACCACAACAGAAGAAGTTGGAGATGCCTCTCTCTGTCAACAATACACTAGCTTGATACTCGCCATAAGGGCCCGAGCGTTCAGCATCGGAGACCAAAATGACAAGTAAATCAATTACGATGCGCTATTCACTGAAAGATCGAGGAGCAGTTCTTATGCACCAGAAGAAGAAAGAAAAGGAGGGCTAGGCCCGAATAGGTCTTTGAATCCCGGCCAGAATTGAGGGGAGCTTCGCTCTCCATTGAGTAAGGAAATCCAGCCTCGGGAATTCAAGTAATTAACTGAAATATCCAATAACATATAAAATCTAAATGTTAAAGCATAACGAAAGAGTAAGACCTCGGTCGTGCAAATCATTCCGAGGAGGCCGGTAAATTCCTTTCAACAAAATGCAAGGATTCTCCGGGGGATAGTAGCTATTAAAGCCCTGGGCTGTGGACTCAGTATGGAATTGAGATAAAGCGGTATGCCAAGACAATAGAATAAACAGAGCCAGGAAGGAAACGCACCACTTGCTTGTCTTGCTTTTGATCCAAGTCCATCATTGCTCTCTTCGGGGCGATAGAGCATGAGATATATAGAGAGCGGGTCGTGGGCTCTCGCGCATGGTATCTTTCTGGGGGAGCAGAGGTAGGAAAAAAATACGCGGTTTCCTACTAAACTCGCTTTCGCGGTGAACGCTTCCTCTCCTGTTCAGTCTCGAAAAACCTTTCCTCCACTTCTATCGAAGCGGAGCCGGAGCTGAAGCTCGCCTCTCCTGTTTAGTCGAGCTTTAGCTTTCGCTTTCCTCCACTTCTATCGAAGCGGAGCCGGAGCTGAAGCTCGCCTCTCCTGTTTAGTCGAGCTTTAGCTTTCGCTTTCCTCCACTTCTATCGAAGCGGAGCCGGAGCTGAAGCTCGCCTCTCCTGTTTAGTCGAGCTTTAGCTTTCGCTTTCCTCCACTTCTATCGAAGCGGAGCCGGAGCTGAAGCTCGCCTCTCCTGTTTAGTCGAGCTTTAGCTTTCGCTTTCCTCCACTTCTATCGAAGCGGAGCCGGAGCTGAAGCTCGCCTTCGAGTTCTCCATCCATCTGCAAAGTAGATATGTAGTTTCGGTAGTATTACCTGGGCCTACCCGAGTAGCTAGTCGGTATCAGAATGAAAGGAAGCAATGAGTTTTCGAGCCAGCTGTAAGGTTTTCAGGGAATTTCAGGTTTCAAGGCAGTGGGAGTTAACAATAAGATGAAAAGCCATAAGCAGACTTATCGTATTTATTGTATTGAGCTTTAGTTTATGTGGGGCTGGCAGCAGTTCTCGTTTCTGAAGTTAAGATTTGCAAGCCAAGAGTCAAAGTAGTACATAAGATTGCTTGCCGGAAAAAGTTAATATGTCGCTTATGAAGCTTTAGCAGCTCAAGTACCAGTGTTTTACCAAGGGGGGGTGATAAGGTTTCTTACCAGCTATAAGATATAAAGTAAAAAGGAACATGTCAACTCGGACATCAGGTTTCCAGGCAGCCACAAGAAAGAATTGAAATGCCAAAAACGAATAGAAAGCTGTAAGTGCAGTGCTCGTATCTAGTGTTTTAGGAGTTCAAGGAACAAGCTATAAGAACTCAAGTCGCTTATCGGAATACAAATACGATACCTGAATTGCTGCTTAACAGATAGAATTGAAGCTAGCAATTTGAAGTGCAACTAAAGGAAATCGTAAAAGCAACTACGCAGAAATGAAAGACTCCCCTTTCGACGACTGAGTGTTGTTGGACTGAATGAGGGAGCAGATGGGAAAAAAGTCAGAGTCTCCACATAGTTCTCTTTAAACCACCACAGGGCCTGCTAGCCAACTCGTCAAAACAGAGTTGAAACCGCTGCGCGCCTCTTTCTCTGACATAACGTTTCTCATTAACGGTGGTATCTATTCTATGATTACAACATTTCTAGTAGTATCGATCATTCGCATTGGCTCTGTCTCGCTCCGCGCCTGGCGGAGATCAGATGTGATTGGTTTTGGTGATACCTTATTTCCAGGTAAGTCTCTTTATATTAACCAAACCGTGGTCTCGAAAGAAATGGGCTTTCATCCATCCATAATACTCACTGGGCGTTTCATGGTACTATATGGGAAAAAGCACAGTATTAAACCCTGGATGGGAATCTGGGTGAAAAAGTCACCGGATACTCTTGTGTGGGATTCAAATAGAAAAAATACCATTTCCAATCCTAGTCTCTCTGCACTGAGGCTCTCTCCCAGAGGTGATAACGTTCTGACCCAGAAAAAATCTGAAATCTGGTAAATTTGGTTGTCAGATGAAATAACTGCCAAGCCTGTCTCAACTGTTGCAATTCTCCTTGACATTGGTAATTTTTTCTTCGGTGCTCTTCTCCAAAACCAAAATATGGAAGAGTTTGACCACCCGCGCCCGATACATGGGTACCCGGTGCCCCACTTGGTTTCGACAAGGACACGAGAAGGAGCATATCTCTAGAACGCAGTGACCGGGACTTCTTACTTTAGAGAAATCCAGACAGATAACAACAATTGGTATTGGCTTTCATCTTCTGAGTCTGAGATTTGCAAATGAGAACTCGAAGCGGTGAAAAGCTCCATCCCTTGCCTGAACAGGCCTAAAGGGTGGGGCCGGCCTAGTTTCCTTCGCTTTCGCCCTTGCTGTTTGGACTGTTGGGAAAGAAGCGGGTGGAACAGAATTCAGAGTTTTTAGCTCAGTAGGTTACAAGCTAGCGATCAAACTTATACTGAGTCAACTAGAATCGGTACTCCGAGGTAGACTTCCTGCTCTAACTCTCCCCCGCCGTGATATCTATAGAACTCCCAACATTTCTTCCTTGAAGCCTTTTTGAATCTAATCCCCATTATGTTTAGTAGAGGAAAGATGAATAGCTTCAAAGCGTCCTTGGGGTAATGAAAATGTAAAGAACGAGGCGCGCAGCGAAAAATAGTACTACTAGAAAAGAGGTATGCTCTAGGGATAGATATGAAGATTTTGAACAGAAGAAGAATTTTCTCAAACAAGACAAGCGTTGCGAGGAACCTAATATGATCTGTCAAAGGCGGGCGGCTTAGTCAGTCCTTCTACCTTCGCTTGACCCTCAATCTATCAGAATACAATAAAAGCAAATTATCTTACTTTCAGAAAGGGTTCTAGTCTATGGTTCACCTACTCGCTCGAGTCAGCTAAGGAACTGCTTTCCCTACATTTCAGTGGACGGTCGAGGCACAGAGAGCCTTTTAACTGGTACAGGACCGGGAAAATTAGACAGCTTGAAAGAGGTAAATTCCAACGATCACTCTTGAGGTTTACAACCCGAACCGAATTTCGAACAAAGATCATATCCCACCTCTTTCTGCCGCCCTTCGGTGGTATAGTAGTGATTCATCGAGAAAGACTCATTGATCCAGGTTGAGATAGTCCCCCCCCTATCCCTATAGTTTGAAATTGAGTCAAGGCCGCAGGTCAAGCCAGCCCCAGCAGTAAGAATAGGTTTTGTAGCCAGAGGCCGCTAAGACTGTGCTTCTTCTCCGATGAGTGAGGCCGCTAAGGGTGAGGACATAAATAGCTGACTCTTCGTACGCATTTCAGAAAGCAAGAGTTTCAAAAGATGGCTATAGCCTTCTATGCCGGGAGAAGTTGAAATTTACGTATCACATTGGTGAACCAGATTGCCTACCTGATTGGAAGTATCAAAAATGTACTGTCGAAAGCCTGATTGCGTTGGGCGGATTCCCCTTTATTTCTCTTATTATCTGGATGTTGTGATCCGTTTTTGGGTGAAAATGATCATAGATAGAATCGGTATCTTTCTTGTCCTCCTCAATACCAGTCCTAAAAAAGAGGGAAAGAATTTCCACTTACTTGCTTAACATCACATGAATGCAATTGCTTGCTTTTCCCAGACTTACCATTGCTAGCTAATCGACTTTACTTTGCTCTAGCCTACACTACAACACTGAAGGGAAGGATAGACGTAATTGTTTCCTTTAGGAGAAAGGGCTAATTACAAAAGTGAACCACACTTCGAAAGCTGTAAAGATGATCATCTATGATATTCTTTTATTCCTCTGATTTCCTCTTTCTTCCAAGTAGTCCGCCCCTATATGCAAAACTCCTACTCACGGATTCTCCTTAGTAGGCCCAATCCAATTTGTGCAAAAAGTAGTCCGCACCTATAGTCAAAAGTACTACTTTCTGTCTTGAGCGCTAGTGAGAGGTACACTACGCCATGTGTAGCTCCGTTCTTTTTGTTCGTAACAGACGAGTAACGTATCCCTTAACTCGTAACGGACGAGTAACGTACTACTATTCTTTTTTTGTTCGTAACAGACGATACACTATTAGTTACTCACTGGGCCCTACAAGGAAAGACTCTGCAAAAGGTGGGAGGAGAAGCAAGAGATTGTGCTCGCCGCCCAGATCAATAAGAATGCTAAGATAGCTCCACTACGGCCGACAAGGTACGACGAGCCACGGGCAACTTGTACTCTTCAAGCCTAATGCTAAGAAGACTGCTACCACCACTGATCAGAGGACTTACAGTTCCTCCTGCAACTTTTCTTTCTCAGCCTCATCAAGATGGTTTATTTTCTTATTAGTTATGAAAGCTTTAGCTTTGTTTGTAATGAAAAGGAAAGAGAAGAAGGCGGCTGTATAGATAGAGTCTTTACGGGCAACGAAAGCGGTAGGGCAAGTTAAACATTCTCTCTTTGTCAGGCTTAAGGTAAAGAAGGGCATAAGTCGCTTATAAGCCGGTAATAGGCTTTCGTTCTAGTTTACATACTTTTAGTCAGATTGCAAGTGAAGTGAAATCAGCCAAGTTCTTTTTGTTATGAAATCCGGCAATAAAGTCATACGTTGAAATTTCCGGGCTGATCAAATCCGATCACAATTTACAAAACCCGTGTTTTTTGGCATACTCGTCTGTTTCCCTAATAGAGTTACTAGAAAAGTGATCAAAAAGTACTACTTTTGCATATAGGTGATTCCTACTTTTGGTCATACAATCAGATACTCACCTTAGGGAAAAGAGCTTTGATTACTTTTGCATATAGGTGATTCCTACTTTTGGTCAGAAATATAGGTCAAGTATTAGGGAAAATGGGAAGTATTACTTTTGCATATAGGTGATTACTACTTTTGGTCAGAAATATAGGTCTCTACTTAGGCAAATCGATGAGTAGAAGTTTTGCATATGGGTGAATCTTCCCCACAGATGCTACACTCTTTCTCAACTGATTATGAGGAGTCGAATCTTTCTCCAGAACTTCCACCCACTACTGCCACCCTTGTCATCCCTGTGCACAGCCTCAGCAGCTTTCTCTAGAGAGTGAAATTCTGGTTGAGTCATGGGTTGGTTACCTTCTCTATGCACCCTCTCTTCTAGCTTCTATCCCCAGACCTGGAATGTCGCCAATAGTGATGTACACTTGTAAAAACACCTAACACCAGCCCCGTTTGTAGGCTACTTGAGCATATGGTGGAATTCGTAATGAATCACACACTGCTACTTTTCTCAGAGCTCCCCGAAAATCAACTTTGTTCTTGGTGGCTGGATGGATGCCCATTAAAATCCCCCGTGGGGACACTATTTTTCAGAACTAAATCTCATTCCAAGCTTCTAGAGAGCGTTTCAAAAGCTAAAGGAGTACCTGACCTCCCCGCCAATCATGAGTAGGCCGGTAGCAGGAGAGGAATTTGATATACATTGCTGCAAATGATAGAGCGGTGAGTGCGGTATTGGAAAACGGGGTTTCCACCCAGAGAAAGATTAGTTAGTTGCCCGGCTAGGTAGGTTATATGATATAGGATTCAGTGAACTATAATGAAGGAGAACGGAAAAAGCTAAACTGATGCAGAGTCAAACACTGCACAAGCACCATTACCAAAATTTCATATTGAAAAAACAAAATGGAAAAGTTAGTACGAAACCAAGAAGAGAAAGGTGGAACGAAAGCGAAGCTCCCCTTGGTAAAATGGAAGTTGCACGGAGTGCTGAGGTGCAGCAGGAGTGGCTAGTCGGAAATAGAATATTTAGAGTTTGCTATTCGCTTGGCATCGGCGCCTTAGAGTGATTCCTAGGGGGTCACCTTGGCACTTTGCAATTAGCTTAACACCACTGCTTGCTATTTCTATCTTCTTGGCCTTGTCGAAAGTAAGGCCGCCGTCTAACCGTTCATGCGGCTTAGGAGTAGGGCAAGGTTGTAGGGCTCGTGTTGTGTCATAGAAGTAGTCTTGCCCTGTCTTTGTCTCTAGCCATTTCCCGCAGGTCGAGGCTATGCAATTCATATTTGTCCCTTCTTTGGACCTTGTAGACTCATCGCTATTAGGGCAACTTCGACATGGGAACGTACGGGCTATTGAATGAAAAACCTCCTCTGGATGGAATCCTCGAATCGAAGAAACTTCTCTCTCGTTCCTAAAAGGCATGCGCTGATGGGGCGCGTGGGAAGTGAACATGTTAATGCACTGAGATGAAGACAGTGATTTAGGGCAAAGCTTTCTCCCTACCAAAATCTTATATTCTCCTAATTTTTCTCTCATCTCAGCTGGATATTGACCATCGGATGGAAGCTCGTCTTCCTGGCGCTCTTCACCCGTTTTCAGCCGAACTCGTTCCAATGTTTTGAAGTTTCTTATTGCGTTAGGAAGCAAGCGTTTCAGAAGCTTTTTCTCCATATGATCAGATCGGTATTGCCCATAGTTTGAAAGCGGATCATGGTCTCTCATCTTAGTTTCTTGAGTTTTCCACTTTATATGAGTAGGGAGACTAGGGCAAGCAAGGGAACGAGTTTATTCATCTTGTGAGAGTCAAGCGTTTAGTGAAGAAGACGAATTGGACTTTCGAACCTAAAGCAGGCGGATAAACTGGTCCTCTATAACCAAACTCAGCTCGGAGCGAGCCAGCAAAATAAGCTAATCCTTACGTCGTCCCAGCCTATCCATACAACGTTGTCAAAGTCCCAGCTGATGATTCAGATTTCCCTATTCTATTAGTAGGAGAGGAGCATGGCCAACCAATCACATCTGTAGCTCGAGAAACATCTCTTGCTTTCGCTCGCAGTTGTCCGATACTTGCTTGACTAGTAAAATAAGCCTACCTAATGGATGAAACGGATGTTCATTCCTTCTAAGCTCGTTTCCAAACGTATGAAAAAACATGTCCATGAGTTAGGCCGGGTATCCATCAAACCAAGCAACAGAGTCTGGTGTATAGATTGATTATTGAATGACAGGAACTACTACTACTGCGGAGCTTGCCACTTATTACTTTACTTATACAGGTGCAGGTACTTATCACTCTTACTCCAAGCCAGGTCGTCTTTTTTGCCAAAGGACGACCGACCTAGTAAACTATGCCTTTCCGAGGCCAGCTTATTCAACCTCTTAGTCAGCTTGTATTGAGCGAGCCAGGTTCAAATCCCAGTCGCCAGCAACAGGTTCAACTCATTCCCGCGGAGCACCACAACCCAGTAAAAAAGACCAACCTGCAAACAAGCCAGCAAACACCCATTTTTCTTTCTACTGAATTACTTGTCAAAGAAACAGCAGCCAGGCCTGTATATGGGTACACAGCCAACAGATAGCATGTTAGAAAGTATTCTGACTCAGTCTTTCGGGGGGTAACCTCTAGGTAAGCAGCCTAAAATAGGTAAAATCGAAAGAGGTCAAATTACTTGTCTCGTCGCTAGCTAGGGCATCTATTGCTTTGACTTCTATGAAAGAATCATATTCTGCTGAGGAAGCAAGCACTCGATCGACTAGATGTTCATTACTAGCAACCAGTTGAGGAGATGAGTTTTGCGAGGTAATCCAATCTTGAGAGCTTGTTACAGTCAGTCTAGCTCGGTCGGCATTCTTCTTCCATTGGAAGAAACGGATTCGATCTATTTTGCATTCTATGATCACGCGTAGTGAGCAAGCAGCAAGAAGAAGCAAGCGTCTCATCAAACCATTCTCGTTGCCATACTCTGTACTGTGTTGAATCCATGCTGTTCCCTGTGAACAATCAATGCATGCAGTTAACAATCCCTCTTCTGTACCATTAGTCTGTCAAACATTCCCATACCTATCTCTGTGTTTCACCCAACCAAGAAGCAAGCAGTTAACAAGAAATTCTATGTACCCACAGGCCTGGCCCTTTGAAAAAGCAAGATTCCAGCAGAGCCGCCTGTCTGCCATAAACTGTAAACTCTGTTCTTTCTTGCCGGATAAAACCATATACGAAAGAATTTTATACCCATAATGGATCCATTCTCCAGGGTACTCCACTTTTTCATATTTTTTTTGCTTTGATAAGGACTTCAACTCGAACCGCACTCGGCCGGGCTACCTTCCAAAATATTCACATTGCCTATTCTGAGCTTTTCCTATCCGCCCAGCCCCTTAGTTCTAAGGCTTCGTCGAATCGAAGCTGCAAAGCGAAATAAGGAGAAAATTCAGATTCCTCAGACGACCCTAAATACAATATTTCACTGGCTTGCTAGTAGTTCGAACAGGATTAGAGGAGTCCCCGGCGAGCAAGCAAGAGAAGGACAGAGCGAAGAGAGTCACTGCAACTACTAAGTCTTGTTCATCTAAACCTTGACGAATTACATAAATAGTCTCCAATTCTACAAACTGTGTGTTAATATATGTTATTTTCTCTGTTAATGAATAAAAGGGATGGAATGGATAATACATTTAGATACAGACGAATTGCTGCATCCAGCGGGGTCTGCATAATATTCCTTGAGAAGGCTTTTAGCTGATACTCCTAGTGATGTTGATTTAGTCATTTTGCCGCCTTATGTAAGTGGAAATTTTTTCTTCTAAAAGATCGCCGTTTGATTCTACCCATGGAGGCAGGTCCCTTAACCCAATGACCAACGCACTATTTCTTTCATTTCACCCTTGAATGACTCTATGTTTTGGCGGCCTGCCTGGATTTCTCTGTCGGCTTCAACTTAACACCTGCTTTACTATTAACTGATATTCTTTTTTGTTGACTAAATTCCTCGGATTACAAACCACTATCCAGGGAAGACCGATGTCGTAGCGGATGCCCTGTCTAGAAGAACCCAGTTCGAGGAACCTGAACAGAATTGAACTTCCCTAAATGCGCTACATATCAGTCAATTGCAACAAAGGCATGGAGTTAGTTATGGGGCAAGGGCAGTATAGCAGTCAAGAGAGGCAATAAGGAGGTGAAATTGCAAGTAGTTGAGGAGGTAGCTGAGGTGAAGCTGCTTTGGCAAGGAGTGTTGAATGCAGAAGAGGAGAGGAAAAAGGGGAATGAAGTGATAATTGCGCATCTGTTCAGAGTAGAAATTTCAGAGAGATCAGAGGATTTACACGAAAACGCTACTTGTCTGAAAGGGGAAAAAGAAGAGGAAGGTGACTCACTTCATTCAGTAAAGCTCTAAAGCAACCGAAAGAGGACATACGGGTCAACAAGAAGTTGAGCCGTGAGGTATTTATCAAAAACGTTACGTTCAGACGGGCTCAAATCACCATTGCAATTACTTCTTTCTGGCACCTTACGCTTTCCTTCTGTTTCATCACATCTTCTCTCCATGAGAAGCTTTGGTTCACATGCTCTCATAAAGCAACTGCATTCGGGCGAAGGCTATAGCCGGATGCTCAGAATCCTCTACGAAGGTAAGCTTCGCTTCCATACCAACTTCGGCCCGCTTAGCAAGCAAAAGAAACTAAAGAATCTGGACATACTACAGGAGAGGGGATCACTCCCCCGGGATTATTGCACGAGTGCCGGTAAAGACTCAGCTTCCTAAGAAGCTTTCAAGAGAACAACGTGTTCAAACCGACCTAGGGCAAAGGCATAACTTGCTTGGGTCTACTGGTCAACCATCGCTACTTGAATTGCCTGATTGAGTAACTTTCAACTGGGAAGCCGATGAAGTTGCTTATCCTAAGCACGGTTGTGGAATCTGTTGCTACTGCAAATAGAGCTTTCCTTGGGATCAACTTTTCATCGAAATCCGTTCTGTACAGAAGCCCAACTTGCCAACTGTCTCTCTCCAAAAATGTATGAGATGGACCAGTATGAACTAAAATAAGCGCTTCCTTCATTCTCTTTATTCGAGCAACATTCTAAAAAGCTTGCCTGAAGCTCCTCGGAGATTCTTTGGCGAGCAATCTACCTTTTTTAGCAGGGCCATTGTCTTTGTAAGATGTGAAAGCCCTATCTACCCCCTGCTGCCTGGAATCCTAATCACACTGGTTCTCCGTTGAAATTGCCGTGAACTCCATCCTTCGTAGATGTAAGGAAGGGCACTTCTATGTGGAGTACGAAAGCCTGTCTTGCAATAACAGCAAGCATAGGTCATATTCCTACCAAAGGAAGGGAAATCCATATTATGGAACCTAAAGAGATTCTGGTAATACGGGCCCTCATTCTGGCCTATCTTCATGCCTATAGTAGGTGGTTAGTGAACGTTGGGTTATAGCAGCTGTCGATCTCAAAGGCAGTAAAATCTTGATGTACAATTCGGTACCACTACTGCTATGACAAATTACATGAAGCCCAATTGCAATGGCGGAAAAGTTTAGTGAGATGGAGGACAGGTGACTACTTGTTTATTGCCAGGTGACTACTTAGTGCATGGTAGCTATGTCAGTCACGATGTTGTAAGCACTTTTTGTTCAACAACTATACTCTTATTGCGGGTAACAATGCTTGCTTGGCGGGATGTTGAGGATAGTGGGAGTGCCCAAAGAAATAGTGGGTGGGAGTGTTCCACTAGATGGCTAGAAGGAAATAGAATTACGTAGAAGTGAACGTGTACTCAAAAAAGGCTGCCATACCCAGAAACAAGTACAGGCAGGTGAGTATGTTTCGAAACGAATAAATTTGGGCTCAGAATCAGCATTTTTCTTTGGATGATAAATCGATTTATTCGCTTTTGCGCGTCCCTTTCCTCTTGAATTTTCCGAAGCGCGTCAAAGCTCGTAGTTAAGTCCTCTGGCTGCTTACGTTTTTTTGTGTGGGATGAGGACGGGCACTCCTGAGCCGGGGTTGTTTCCGGCGCACTTTCCAAGGCTCCCGGCAGCACTTGATTTGAAAAAGCTGGTGAGTTGGGGCGACTACTCTTAAGCACAGAGTTCAGTGGTCTTTGAGGGAGATGTACTTGAAAAAGAATAGACTTGGGAATATTTACTTGAAAAGCCAGAGTAGAGTAGAACACCTTTCTATTCCCATCGGTAAGGGATTAAGGGTCTTTTTATGCCTATAGGGCAGACTCTGTATGCTTCCACAAAGCCATAGATTGAGTCCAATCTTCTGTTGCTTCAATCCCCATACCACTTAGGTTTACCAATAGGCATAGAAAATGTTTTCATCACAAAAGGGTCTAGAGAGGTGACGTCATAGTAGTACAGATCTTTTCCATGAGGAATGTAAACATCAGCATGACCTCCCTCCGTAGAAAGCACCTCTAATAAATGTATCACCATTGTATGATGGAATATGAATAGGAAAGGTTGAAGCATCTATAGAATTGGGTACGAAATCGAGTTAATACTTGCCCTATTACCGAGAGATAGTCATTTTATTCAAAATATCTATACTAAACTGCGATGCTATAATTTCCTGAACTTTGAGCATAATCCCACCTACCTAATATAAGTATATCTTTTGTCATATAAGGAATTCCTCTTTTCGTGACTTGAGCTTCTGCTCTGTCACACTTGAATGATCAACTGAACCTTTACTCCCTAGCTCAGGGCGTAGATCCTTAGCTAAAGAGTCCAATCCTCGAGGAAGAAGCTTGAGTGAATCTCTGAAGATGAAGCTATGTCTAGTAGAATAGTAAACTTTGATTTCATATATCTCCTTGTTCCTCATGATAGGTTTGACCTGAAATGGATGATTAATGAGAAGATGCTTGATTAATATTATGCCATCAAAGCGTGATAGATTATGAAAGTAGACAACAGAGCATTTTCGATCCCTTCTTTCTAACCATACTTACTAGTTGTTTGATAAAGCTAGATAGAATTCGAGTACTTCTTTCGTGAAAAGAATCCAGATGTATGTGGTCCTCAGAGAACCTGCAGAATATATCATCTGTGCAGACAGGTGTTTTTGGAACACACTTGAGCAGCCCAATTGCATAAGGGTGCTGTCTCTTTTCAAAAAACAACCTTCAGTGATGTTGGTACCAGTCAATCAGCAGAAGAAAGCTCCATCTTCACTCTTTGCTTTTTGCTGCGCCCCTCGACCTTCTCTTCGCTTCCTCGAAGGTGATGATTTGGGACTTGCCTTTGGTAGCGTAGTTCGTACCTTTTATTCTTCCTCTTAGTCTTCCCGAGAAAGTGCATAACAAATAGGTCCCTTTTCGGAGTTCCGCTTTCACTGGACTTGCTTGCTCAAATTACTTCGGTTGAAGCAGCTTGGCTTGGGTAGAATAACGTTTAGGCGCTAAAGCCCTTCGATCAAATGAAAGTCCCACATCTGAGTCAATAGCACCGGAGTCGAGGGATGCGTATTAAATCCCGTTATGTACCTGACAATACTTCTCTTCTTTGAACCTCGCCTCTCATAGAGCTTATTAAATACTCCTTTTGAACAGCTAAGCTTCACACCTTTCTACGGGTGTTCAGAATGGAATACGAATGCGTAAGTGACTTCGCTCCCCGGGATGAAATCATTCTCCTAACCCTAAGTCCAACTCTTTTCTATTATATCTTATAACTCTTATTCAAGAAAGACTCGGACCTCTGTCTTCTGCCCTTTTCAAGAAGGTTAGACTAGACGGGTTTGGTTCCGAAAGGTCCACTCATCTGGTTCTTTGATTCTATCTAAGGAAGATACCTTGCCATCTTTTTGTTGAGCGTGGAGTTCTCCTATGATCCGTTGTTTTCTTTCGTTCATTCCATTCCGGGTACACAACAGTGACACAGTTTCCCTACGGTCTTTGCGAGTCATCCAATGTTTCACGCGCGAACACAACATGTGGAAATTGATTTTCACTTCATTCGGGAAAGGCTTGCTCTTGCTTTGTTCTTGGGTTATTACCTAAGAGCTAGATCGGGTTATCACAAGATAAGGCATGCATGAACCATCGATCCATCAATTAATGACCTCGGTGGACACTCGTACCAATCAATTAATTACAGCCTAAATGAGGTAATAAAAATATAAGATAAGGCATAAGAAAGAATTTGGTAAGAGAGACTTTCAGCCTTTGAGTACTCGGGAAAAAATCAAGAAAAAAGAGAGAGATAGACATTAGAGAAACAGGGGGATAATAGAGATTAGGGGCATTTTAGACGCTAACGCCCTCGAACTGGTCTGTTTTGGGTCACCTACTGCTTCTTACAGGGTCGTCTCTTCACTTGCAACCTCCGGCGGAGTCATTTTCCTTTTCCCCCGTTTCTTCTTCTTGTGGTACCTCGCGAGTGCTCCACGAACGAGATTCTGAGCAGGATGCACTTTGATTCTTTTTATTGAAGCATTTCATTGAATAGTAGTCTAAGTGAATGGGGTTGAACATATTTTCATATATAGTGTAGTTTGTATGATTAGTTTTGATTATTTGGAATTGGTTCGCTACGCCCTTTTTGTTTCTCAATCTACCATCAAGACAAAGCGGGCACTATGGTGAGACGTGAAAACACCCGATCCCTTTCTGACCTCGATATGTGAAATCGTCTTGCGCCATATGTACTGAAATTGTTCGGGAGACATGGTAAAAGCCCGCCAGAATAGTATAAAAAGAAATACACTTGTTTGGTTCACTTGGTAAGGGGTGGGAAAAGCGCGGTGGGTAGGGGCGGCTAAGCCCATCGCAATGTTTTGGTTTTAGTAATCTTTCTTTCAGGGATGATGCTACAAGGTGGGTTTCGTGTATTGTTTTTCTTTCTAGATTTTGGAAAGTAATTTTTTGTTCGGCGGAATAATCGATCGAACCGCCCGCTCTGCAAGATAGTAATAGTGTTAGAGTCAAGATATGCCTGTTTGTGCAAGCATGCCATGTGTTCAGTATGCCCCGTGAGAGTAAATGAATTCGGTGTGCCCCATGTAATTTGAGTATGCTTCTTTCTAGACTTTTGTTCGAAATAGAAAAAAAAAAGGACTACTCGTTGCAGTACTTTAAAGATCCGTCCCCAGGTGAGCAAGGGCTTATATCGACTGAGGGGGTGTCAGGATGTTTTTCTAACTCTCACTGTTCTTTCAATTCTCTGGCTTAGTTTGGTTCAACCCCCGATCGTACCGAATGTGTAGAGCCCGCCCGGGTAAAGAGGCCGAGGAGACATGTTTAGTCTCTCCCCAGTCAATAGTTCAGTCTCAGTGTTCCCATTTGGTTATCATTGTCTCTAGGTGAAAGGGTCTAGTCACGTCTTGGTGTTAATGTAGGGTTCTATCGGTTATTCCTCTTATAGGAAGAGCTATGTAACTCCGAAGCCAAGCCCCAATATCTTTAGTGAAGACCCCCTGCGGTATCTTTAGTGAAGACCCCCTGCAATATCTTTAAGCCACCAGGCACTACCAGTAGGTAAGCCACCACCCAATATCCCAATACGATATGATGAATGTAACCCAATAAATCCCCCACCAGTGTTTCTCCAAGGCGAGGTTGGCCCCAGTAGCACCGAACCAGTATGCCAATCCGTATAGTCCTATAAGATTGATCCTCTTGTCTAACAAGGTAGTATACCCTGCTTTCCAAAGTCCCATCCAGGCCAACTTTACCACTATACCTCCAAGGTGAAGAAAATACAAGAATCCCTAAAGTCGTCCTCATTGTTTAGTCCCACTTCCTATAAAATGTGAATTACCTACAATCCCCTGGTGTATCCCCAACTCTTTAGGATAGATAGGCCATTAGCTTCCCGCTTTCCACAAAGAGTAGCCAGCTAGGATTCTCCCCTTTTGCTTTCTAGCTGGAAAGATTTCCCCTATGTATGATTCTGGGTCAGGTTTGAATTACTTCTTCAGGACCTGGATGTATTTCCCCGCGTGCCAGTAAGTGGGCGGAGTGCCTTCTTCAGAAAGGAAAGCCTTACGTCATATTGGCCCACCTCTTCCGGATTAGATCCAATTTTCAGAAAGGAATCTTTTTAGGCCCTTGCTAGCTTATTGGACAGCTTTCACGAATAGAATAGTAGGACAGTAGGAACGATAGGTGCTGCAGCAAAGACAGATACTTATACTTGGACAGCTTTTTCGCATGAAAGGCAGAATTGGACAGTATTAGTTGAGTTGGACAGTACTTGAGGTATCTTGCACAGTCTTGGACAGTAGTTACAAACAAAGACAAAAATATCTACAATAGTGTCAAAAAATATACAGGGTTCGAATTGCCAGAACAACTATATTGGGCCCAGTAATCCAGTATTTCATCAACCATATATGTTAATTCTCATGTGGGTAGCGCCTCCTTCCCATGGAACCGGAATTGGCTGAAAATGGGTTTTGAGCCGAGGTTCTCTAGTCTGGCATTGTATTTTTGGTTAATTCAAAAACCTTGGGCACAATTCATGACGTGCTGGCGCTTATGAGAAGAGAGGCGACCTGGCCAAAGATGAAAAGGGCGAAGCTTGGGGGAGTGGTGTTGCATGCCTGACAGACACGAACCAGGTTCATAGAAGTTCTTCTTTTATGAAATTCTCTTTTGCTTAGAAATTCTCTTTTGCTTATATCTTGTTATTCGTAGAAAGAAATTCGAGTTCATTACTTTAGAATTAATAAGAAGCATCGTATCGAAAAGAACAAGTGTAAGGAGAAAAGAGCTTCGCCAAGAGTAGGACAGCTTAGCTTATCAATTAAGCTTCTAAATAAAGAATAAAGAGTAGTTCGTGTTTACCTTAGTTCACATTGTTTTAGTTCCTGAATGAACATACTAATAGTTAAGTTGGAGTTAGGAAGTCAGTTGGAGTTAGCCAAGGTTATAGCATAGAGTGATTTGCTTCTAGCATGGAGCATAGCCAAAAGAGTAGCATAGTAGAGTCTTTCTTTGCTGAGTAGAGCAGCTATCTACCTGTCAGAGCGATTTCTCAGAAGAGAAGGATTGTCCTTTGAGAGGTCAAGGGGAGAATTAGGGGAAGCTCCGCTTTCCTAGTTCATGATAAATTCTCTTAAGCTTCCGCAGGCTTATTTACTACCAGGCGGAGTTTCTTTCCCAACCAACGGACATAAAGATTTCTTTTGAAAAGTCTTCTTCCATCCCAGTGAAAACTCAATTCGATGTAGCCGGAAAGCCTGCTAAAGAAAGGTATTTCGCGAGACAAGTAGCGGAAGTGTAAGGATCTTTCTCATGAAAGTCTTTGGTTCCCACATACATGAGACGGCACTATTGGTTTAGAGTGTAGGGTGAGCCACTGAGAATAGTGTTCTTCAGAAACCAGAGTCCGCGCCTACATTTTCTATTAAAGAAATTCTCTGATCGAATGGATTTTTTTCCTCTCTCTTGTTTTAACGAGTAGCCAAAGAAGGGGAGTAGAATAATAATTATATTATGCCTCCAAAAAAAGATGTTCTAAGGGACCCGGAATTCTGTGCTTCCAAAAATTTTGCAATATAAGTGCAGTATCACAAGGATCAGATCAAGATTCATACCTGCTCAACATAATCAAGATCGAGCTTCTCTGATCATCTCCATCAGCAATTGGTGAAATAGCTTTCTGACCAGAAGTTGAAAGAAAATACCAAAACAGACAACCAGTGCATTCAAACTTCGTTGCCAGACACTATAGGTCCCCGACCTCTTCTCTCTTTAAAGCGCATCTCAAAAAGGAGTATCAAGAAGAACCTAAAGAAGCACCAGGACTACACACAGACGAGTGGGACCAGGCTCTCCAAGGCATTTCTTACTAATTTGGATCTAAACCTCAAGATTGGTCAAATTGGGCTGCCAAAAGCGACACAATGCATCAGGTCACAATCAATGCCCACAGAAACAGCTATAGGGTCGAAAGTCTCACACGTGCACTCTGAGGGAGCCTATTCTTGTGTTCTTCAATCAAAGGGCTGTTGATTCTTGTCAATTGCTTTGATAGCTCAGTTTAGAGCATTGCCAATCGGCCTTTAGCTCTCTGCTTGCGTAAGGTAAACTTCCACTTGTTTGAAGTATTCAGCGGAAGGTCTTCCTATTTGAGGAACATATGGATGTGAAAGTCTTATTTCAGCAGCAATCTATATCATTTAGCCAATTCTTTATTACTCAAGCAAGGGCCTGTTGTGATATCTAGTGGTTTTAGTTATTTCGTCAGCAAGCGATAGAATAGTGGAGTTACGACTCTGTAATCTTGAATCAATATAGTTAGTACTCTTTCATCCGCACCAGCAAACAAGCGAGAATGTAGACTCTGTAAATAGATAGACTCGAATCCTATTAATAAGCTGCCTTACCTTAACCCACGTTAATGCAGTTTCAGTGGCCGTAATTGCAGTAGTAGCAATGTCTTTAGTAGCTTTCAGAAGAACACTTGATGCAGAACAACTATTATATGTGGTCATTCCAGTATCTTAAATCTCCAGAGGAGTAATAGCAGTATACGCTTCACTAGCATTAGCAGCAGTAGCTGCACTAGTGGTAGTTCCTTGAATAGTGGTAGTTCTTTTTCAAGTAGTTGCAGTAATCGCAGTTTCAGTAGCTTTTTGATTTGAATAGTAGTTTACACTTTCATCGTCGTATCCGGAATTCCTTTATATATACTCGCTGGAGCAGTATCCGTTTTAGTAACAGTAAGACTTGCTTGAGCTTTAGCTCTTTCTTTAATAACAGCATGAGGAATCCCTCTTTCTAGAAGTAGTAGCTAGCTATTGTAGCTGTTTGTTTTTCTTCCTGCTAGAACTTTCTCAGTAGTTGCTGTATCAGTAGTTGTACTAGCTGTGACAGTAATATTAGTAACTTAAAAAGAAGGTACTTGAATTAAGTAATCAAGGTAACCCCATTAAGTACCCCTCCGTATACGTATAAGCTGTTGCTTTAGTAGCTCCTTGAGTATACGCAGTTGCTGGACGACTAGTGGTTCTAGACTAAGAGACGCGTCCACGCCCTCGTCACCGATTGCTACTTCGGGCAGACAATGCAGTTTGGAATTCTTATTATTCTATTTCATATTAGAATATGATAACAAGTGCTGACCTATTCTCGTAGTGATGATGCAAGCACATCAAAAAAGGTTCCTCTTTTCTTTCTACTAGCAGCTATGCTACATCAATAGCTATGCTACATCAATATATAGAGGTCTTCTTATATAAGAATATATTAACTAAACATGCCAATAAAGATATGCTAGCGGTGGACGACAGTGGAATGAGAGTTCAAATCCCGAGCATTGAGTAGTGGGATTCGCCTCTTAAGAAATAGAATGTAGTTTAATGAATGCCCATATTTATTAGAATATATAAAGAAGGGTAGGGAGAAGTTCATGCAACAAGCCTGCGAGCCACGTAATCAAATGAAAAAAGACTAATCTAGCCAGCCAGGCTTTAATGAGCGATGCTCAAAGTATCCTATTCTTTATACTTTTTCCCATTCAAGTAAAGCTTCCCCGGAAGCACATTCAAGAGTCAGGGATGTTTGAAGCTAGCTCAGAAGAAAAGTCTCCGTATCCTAGCTCTCGAATATCCCCCCCCAGCCTTCGGAACTGTTTACAAGCCAGTGCATTAAAGTCAGTGAGAGGAAGTAGATGAAGAAAGAGCCGGCTCTAGATAAGAGGGGTTGCACCTCAGACTTTCTATTTATCACGAGCGGAGCGAGCAATCCATCTCTTTAACAAGCTCTTTCAAAGAATTCTTTGGATTACCCAACAGATTAAACTCTTCCTCTTAAGCCATTGAGAAATTGATCTACTCTTTGAAGGTTGTCCGAGAAAATTCAAAACTTACTTTTTACCATAGAAAGTATTCCAAATAGGCGGATGAACCAGGAAGAAATCCCTTTTTCCACCTGTGCCGCAGGGACCAACGAGCCCGACCACTTATGCGTGACGAGGGAAGGAACGACGACCTACCGTTGAGGTGGGGTTACCTAATTCATTCCGACTCCAGTGAAAAGAGACTGTCTTGTCTCCGTGTTCCAACGCTGTGTCACCTTTTAACTACTCGAAAAGGTTTATTTAGTAAAGTGCAAGTAGGAAACTCAAATCAACTAAGGGGGAAGAGAAAAAAAACAACTCTATTAAGAGTTTATGACAAACTCGAGCAGAACCATTTCTCTCGCTAAGGAAGTCAAAGTTTCCCTGTTACCTGGAAAAACCGGGGAGTAGAGAATTCCTACTCAATTTTACCTGTTCAAAGCAGGGATAGAGAGTCAAGTTCCCGATAGCTGGGGAAAGAAGCAGGTCACAAGCTGTCTACAAAAGCTGTTGCCCAACCAACCTCTCGCCTACCAAGTGATAGAAGAATTCCTGTTTCCCAATGAGATATGTAATTCCTCTCTTAACCTTACTAGGTTCAACTCTACGGCTAAAGGATAATTCTGAGGGCTAACCTCCATTCCTTATCTTCTACAGCTGGGAAGTGAAAGAAGACCCGAGAAGCCAGCTGGCTTAAGAAATTCTTTATCTATTTATACCGCTAGGGCAGGCTAATGCTGCTAACCGACGTACGAGCCAATTCTTTAGTTTTGGAAGGACAAGAAGCGAGTCACGAGGAAGAATGCGAATGAGATCAACTAAATATTTAGAATAATTTGAGAATTCCCCAAGTGATACCTACTGGTGGATGTGGCTTATTGTTTGTTATTAAAACAACATCTGAAATACTGGGTACGAGAGTCAAGCCAGACAGATTCTCATATTGGATTTGTGTGTGATCATTGTCCTTTATTAAAGAAAAGAGAGAATTTTGGGTAGAAACAGGCGCGTAGCGGCGCGGAGCGGTGAAACGGGGGAGTCAGAAAGCAGCAGGCTATAGGAGTACAAAAGAAGATTGCCCAAGAACCCATACCAGTGAGTAACGTAGGCTCCAGAGAGAGGTTATTAAGCCGATTTTGGTTTATGTTAACCCATGTGAAAGTCTTCCAGTTGTGATCCACTTATTGAAGGAGAATGTGCTTGATTACTTTGGCCCTACTATGAAACCTAATTGGTTAGGAGCATGTTTTCAGTGGTATGTATTAGTATTACTAACCGGTTCAAGTTAGCTGTCCTAATCCGCCTATCTCCACCAATAGCCTTAATGACGATAGGTCAAGCCTGTGAGAGAGCCCCTATTCGTAATGACCTCCGAGCCTAAGCAATAAGAAGCCCTTGTTTTATTTGAGAAGTCTATCGCTCAATACTCTCTTCCATGTAGAAGACCCTGTTCTATGTGGAATACCTATTTCCATGTAGAATTAGGAAATCCAGTCCCTAAGAGTAGTGGTATTGTCGAGGAAATCATCCATGGTAGGACCTATTTCCAAGTGAAACTATATCTGGAATTGTACCAACTGAGTTCGCCTTTCCCGTCTAATCAGAGCATAGGAGAGTCACCTCCCACAGCTTACCCATCATAACAATTAAAGGAAAGCGTCTATTCTCGAGCATTAGAAGAGAAAGAATATCTCTTTCTCTGAGTAGACATCGGAAGGAAAAAGATGGTTAGAAGTTCTTAGTCAATGCATGCCCCCTTTCTCCATTACTTAATCAATTCGAGTTGGAATAAACTTTCCAATCGGTTGGACAAGAAGAAAGCAAAGCGTACGTCAGTTGCGTGCCAACTGTTTGACATTTTACAGCGCTTCCTCGAAGGAACCACTCAATTCATAGCAAACCAAAAATGAATAAAGCAGCCATTTTCGTTGGAAGTTTCCTTAAAACTGTCCAGTGGAAAATAAGCCTACAATAGGAGAGAGCGTGCCAACATGGAATTCTTTCTATTCTCGTGCTAGCTCTCGGGTTCCAGCGAATCTTCCTGCTACGCCCTAAATAATTAGGCTTTGCCAGAGAGAGAAGCAGTCCTATCATTATCACTATTGGTCTTTGGTAGTCACGTACGATGCCTAGCACGCCAGATCGTCTGCATGTTCTTCCTTCGTCCCACTCCCATTTCTGTCATTCCTTCCCTCTTGGCTATTCGTGTTTAGCGCTCGCTCTTGCTTACCGCTTAAGCGAGCGAAGCGATCTGGCTTTCCGCTTGAAGATGGATTCTCCCGCAGTCGTTGATACTAACTAAGAGGGAACGCCCTGCGAAACAAGAACGGGCAGCAGCTGGACCTTCTAGCCAATCGACAGAGTTACGGATGCCGGACGATCCAGGGTAAAGCCACTCATTTCCCATCAATGCCAGCCAAGCTTTGCCACCTCGAGACTCAGGAGATGAATGCTCAGCCAGGAATCCAGTTAAGGAAATATGAAAAAGAAGCAATTTATGCAAGAATGAAGCAAGGCCATGGAAAGTCCGAAAGTGGCGGAGGAGGGTAAGCCGCTTTGCCGGATAACAGGTAATTCAGCTTGGAATTCAACAAGCAACGGCTTGAGCGCTAGTGAGAGATACGATACACGTAGGCACGAGAGATACACTACGCCATGAGAGATACACTACGCCATGTTACGCTCTAAAAAAAGCTATAAAAAAAGCTCCTAAAAAAGAGAACAAAAAGCTTTTATCTAAGCATAAACAGTTACTTTCGTTCCAATGATAAAGATAAACTAATGAAAATGAAAAACACATTAATGCAGTACGGACCGGATCTGGTGACAGGCTAAAGAAAGTAATATCTCCTTCACTTCTTTGCAATGGCTTTCGTTCGCGCGCACTAGGCTAAAAAGAAGCTCCGGTCCGCTGTCCGGCTCAACACTTCGCATGATAATAGGGGATGAACGACTAATGCTTTCTGGTCGACCTCTTATTAAATGCGCAAAGTAAAAGGTATTTTTTAGCAATTCAAGTAATTCAGTCCGACGAACCTTATTCTCCAATGAGCTACGATCTTGTAATGCCAGCCTGGCGGGTATGATATTCCAATTCCTCCACATACATGCGAATGGTTTATTTCAGACTCTTCGCTTCAACACACATAGAATGAAGTTGGGAAATAGGAGTTGGGCAATGAAGGAACATACCAATATGCCCTTTCTTCTTTTCTAAACTGGGTTTACCGTGTTAATGCAATGCTCATGAGGAAGTCAATTCTCCTTGGCTTCACTAAGTAAGGTAATTAACTGAAACCAGACAATATGCATGCCACCAATATAAAGTTGCCACTAGCTAGAGGCCGGCCAAGCAAGAGTGGGGAATTCAATCGAGTAATGAAGATGTTCCCAATGTCAGAGAAAATCATAGGCCCGCCCGGGCAGGCAGGCGTAGTAGTCTCTCATATCTTATTGATAGCTAGAGGTAAATAAGGTCTGGGAATTCCAAAAACTTACTGGTTGCGTAAAAGAAAAAAAGGCAAATGTGAAATTTGACCTGGAAAGCGGGGGCTAGCAATGCTTTTTGTCCGGATCAAAAAGGGAAATAGTCTCTCTTCCATTCGGAGTAAGCATTGGTTTCGTACCGCTATAAAACAATCCATAGGAAGCGGAGCAACCTCTATTGCTCATTCGCCTTCCTTGGTGAGTCCAGTTTTCTTTAGAAGTTGGTATCGTACAAGTAAGTAAATCGAAGAAAGTTATAAGTAGTAAGTAACAAAGTAGTTTTTCTCAAAGTGATAAGATGGAACTGGAGAGAAAGAAAAGCCTTGTATCGCTTGCTAGCCTATTGATTGAGAAACTTATTGAAAAGGCGCGTGCGATAAAAGAAAGTACATATGGGAATAGAAATATTCCAATTCGGTTTTGGGGATGGATGCCGCTCTCGATGCTTTAATTGCCATGTATGTGGCTCTCATACTTCTGCGGGTGATAATGAGATATGTATAGAACCGTTTACACCCGCCATGCGGATTGCTCACGAAGCTCTCTCTACTTTATCCGTACCCGAAAAAGGAACGATTCCTTCCTCACCAGGCGCCTATAGATTCTGGATATCAAGCAAATAAAATGATGGTCGCATCTCCCCTCAATTTCCTCGACCTTCGGGCTTTTCGTTCGTAACATTATACGTTACTCACTGGGGCAACGTTGAGCTCTAGTTTCTATCACGCCAGCAGGAAAGTGCGTGAGAGCAGGCGCGTAGCGGTAAAGAGAAAAAGCAGGTTCTAAGGTGGAGTCTAGAGGAATGAATTCAGTGCATCCGGTCAAAGCTCTTTCTTGAGTATAATAGTATTATGCCCCGGGCCCCCTCTAGGGAAAGTCATTACTTTACTACTTGGCACTGGGCAAAGCCTTTCTTTAAACATAGAAGAGTTCTTCTTTTCTTATTGGCAGCAGAAGCTGATCACAAGGGGAGCATTCAACAACAGCAAGAAGACGACTCTCGAAAAACAGAAGATGCAAGCTGAGGGTGCTCGCTCTAGGTAAAGACAGGGAAGAAGGCCGCGTTGGAAGAAGAATTGGCTATATTCAAAATTCATCCGCAACTCTCAACCTATGATTAGGAATTTGCCTTTGGCTTGGCTTTATTAGTGCTTCTGGGTGATCTTATTGCACTAGGTTTGGTTAGAAAAGCAGGTGGACCACTATCTCCTCTTCTCAGAAGCCTACCTAGCTCGAATGGGCGGTTCTTTTCGATCCACGCTTCGCCATCCTAAGAGGAAACCTTCTGATAAAGAGTGAACAGCTGAGAAGAATGGCATACAGGAGGGTCACCCATAAAGTTCGAATCACCATAACCCGCCAGCTTCGCATCGCTCCTCCCGAACACCAAACGCGCATCCGCGGTACCTTTCAAGTAAGGAAGAATCCACTTTACCGCCTCCCAACTTTTTCTTACATGGGTGGATTCTTCCACCTTACTGGTTCTTATCCTCTAGAGTGGTTTCACTTTCGTTGCCACCAGGCCTGCCTTACGAGAAGAAAATTTCTTACTTTTTGATTAGCCCCTCTGCAACCAGTGAGTAACTTCTAACGAAAGATACACGTAGGCACGTGTAGCTCCTAACAAAAGAGAACCAAAGAAGAAGAGTTGAAAATCAAAGTAGAAAGCAAAAATCTCATCTCAACAAATCGAATCTATAGTGCGCAATTACGCCGAGTCGGAATGACGTAGTTCAACGTTAAAGCGATTTCTCTCTCCTGCTTCAATTTCTCTACCGCTCTCATCCATCAATCAAGTAGCTCGTACTCTCTCTTGAATTGGGTTTGATTTTTCCATGCTTTACCTAGTCCAGGCAGAAATAGTTCCTCCGCTAACGACTCTGGTTGAGAGTCTCCCTCCTTTTCAGGACGATGCGTTTGAGTAGTAGTCGTTCCCCCTCCCGAGAAGTCTTTTTTACTTCACTCTAGGGAGGATGGATTGCTTCCTAGAAAGCCTCTATCCCGATCCCGCGCCGCTGGCTTTCAATTGAAAGAACCCCTTACTATTAACCAGCTTAACTAGCAATATGTTATGGTTTTACAGAGAAGAGTAATTTCGAAGTCTTTGAAGATCTTATAGAAGGCTATCGACCGTCAAAGAGAACTTGGCGGGTTCCTTTAGTAACTCTGTTAGAAAAATATCACCCATTTTGGGCGAGCTGTTCGGCTTCACCTTTGGTGAAGGTGAAGATCTAGGTCCATTCGATAGACCCGAACGGACCACCCCGATATCTATTCTGGTGGTGAACTTTATGAAAAAGGAAGCCATTCCACGGCGTCAAGTAACTAACCTCAGGGGCTCTTGTTCTTGTCCCAACTGGTGATTTCTTTTCTTATAGCATAGAAGCCCACCCAATTTTATTAGCCGTGCTCTTGTCAACTATCAAATCCGTGCTTGTCTTCATCATCCTTCGGGAGACCAACGAATCAACTACTTTTTCACCTACCCGGTCTAGTCCAAGGCTTGAGTATGAAGGGGCAGTAGACTACATGAAATTGGTGACGATCACTTGAACTCGGCTTTATTCAATGAGTTTGTGAAACCTTTCGTCTTTGTCCGCTGCGCGCCTTGTCTCAAAAGGATAAGGAGAAATGGGATTCTCATGTTAACTCACTTGTTCTAGCTTACCGCCTGTATATGCAGACAGTGTGAGCAGCCCAGACAAGTACTGGAGCTTCAAACAGCTTCTATTCAATAATACTCATAGCGATCGCTGTAATTCACTTCTTCCTAAATAGCATTCCAACCTATTCTCTTTAGCAGCACTCTCCTTTCACAGAGAATAGAAAGCATCAAACCATCCTGACTTAGATAGAAAGAAGGATAATGAGGGTTGAGGGGGATTTGAACATACCAAAAGGTCCGCCAGAACATATTTCATACAATTGATCGATTACTTTACCATTAGCATTCTTTCCACGTCCACTCTTGAAGTCAAGGGGAGATCTTACTTACTCACCTCGTTTCGATCCTGGAAGATACCACCGATCCTGGAAGACACATCAATGCCCAGCTCCTTTGAACAAATCCTATGCTTAACAAGGCACTCTACTATTCTAACAAGCTTTCCCTTATCCTAGACACTCTTTGAGTTCTCGCCGGGACCGGTGCTTTGGACGAGCGTTGATGGCAGATGTCAATCGTTACTATAAGATTTGCATCAGGGTGAACATTACGTCACACGGAAAGATGAAGCATGGATTATGTTTGCCCTGCCTCAAGAAGAAGGTGAATGAAATGGTACGGTAGATGAGTCTTTGACAAACGCTTTCTTTTTTCTTGAACTGAGCTAACAGCGGAAGAAAGATGAAAAGCAATTTCCTATCACTTCAGTATACTTACTGACCATAAATAGGAAGAAGAAAATACATGGAATTTTGATCTTTGGCTCTTCGGGTTACCTGCTCTACCACCCCGCAAGGCACTACTGTAGAGCACTTTTGTCCTGAGCTTTCTCAATCCATAAATGTCAAAGCAAAGATCAAATATCTTCCAAGAGAAGGAGCAAATCACACTTCATATGCAGTACCGATTCTTAACAGAAGTTGCACTTCGTAGATGAGGATGACTTTGGATCTGAAGGAATGGCCTACAAGCGCCGCATTCCTGCTTTCCAACTATATAGAATATAACGCCTTTCAAACTAGTAGCTTTTTTCCTGATTGAACGATCCCACTCAAACCTTCCCCGCTCTTTATGCTATAGTGGGTAAGGCTTTATGCTATAGTGGTTACTCGCTTGGAAAGTCACGAACGTAGTTACTCACTGGTTCTACACATGCCGTAGTTACTCACTCTTACCGTACATGCCGTAGTTACTCACTCTTACCGTTCGCTTGGTATTTATCTGGATTTTTGAATGCATGGATCAGCACGTCTCTCCATTCCGGAGACAGCATTCTGGCATAAAACACACTGAGTAAGGCTGGGATTTGCCTCAGTAAGGCAGTTATTTTCCTCAAGTGCGCTAGAACGTTATAATAAGTCTTTGTGAGCTTGGCTTTGTCGCTAGCATCATCATCTATCACAACCTCCTTATTTTTCTTCTTTTTTTGGCGCTTGCCGCTCAGGTAGAACTTCACCTTGCCGCAAGTTAATCAAGCACGCATCTTTTGAGGGAAGCCTTTATCTTCGGACTCCTCTGGTTACTCCGGGAAAGAAAGATATTATTCAACGTCACTCCCAGGACCGCGCATTCCTTTCTGTTTTGCTACGATGAATTAGGTTCTTGATTCTTTACGGTTTTCGCCTTCCTTCACTACGTCCCACCATTGGGGCAGGGCTTGCAGTCTATCAAAGAGCTGAAGATGCTCACTCAATAGTACTACCAGTGTGGATTGGGTCCTTGTAAGCGGCAGGCTTGGCAGGCAAAATGCAGCATTGATGAACAGGAAGAAGTAAGCCAGGGTATTTCAGTATTGTGAAGTCGGAGTTATTTGAAGTCGCAGTTACAGGCTTCTTGGAGTTAGGGGATCGTTCCTTGGGTTCTGAGCTCTGCAGCTGGGAATTCTCTAAGTAACTCCAAAATGCTAGGGAATCTCTTGGTCTATGATTCTACGCCTAGAGACTTGATCGAAGGATGCCGATCCATCGGTCTTTATGCCAATCAATGAATGTGTGCCAGTTACGAAATCAGTATGATGTGTTGCAGACTAAAGTTATCCCAGAAAAGCTTACTCATATATATGTAGACCTTATATATAAATCCTGTCCTTTGGGGAGTAAGTCAAAAAAGCCCTTTCTTTCTACTGTCGGGTGAATCACCAACAAACCTAGCCAGCCGTACTCTGAAATAATTTCCACTCGATTTTGTTGGAAAGTGAAAAGGGTAAGACCAAGTAGGCTCGTTCACTCGCTGGTTAAGAAAAACCTATATTAGCAGCTACCAAACTTGTTATAATAATGCATTACCAAGTCTAATAACTACAATCCTGGACACTGGTTCATGTCCATTTCTGCCTTGTTTCTAAAAACTGGTACCATCCTTCTATACAATTACTGTTATGCTCATTATTAATAATACTTTCAATTTATCTTGTGAAAATCTTGGATTAAGTATGGCTGGGTGCCCGTTTTGATCGACAACGACAGCTTTTTTTTTTCAAATGCCGCTGAATGCTAAATGTCGCAGCAAGCAGCTAGCCTACGGGGTGAAATAATTCCACTAGATCAATGATGAAAATAGCTATGCTTTAGTGAGAGTGTCCGTGGAGAAGCGAGTTGCTTTGGTGAGCGTCAGGAAAGAATCTTACTAAGAAAGGAATGATAGATAGAGTACGAGGCATACTATTGCTAGCAGCGAGTCCCCTGCGGAGTGATAATATCCCGCAGTTGGTGAGCGGGAAAAAGATAGCAAGCAGTAAACTCTCTCTCTGCCACGTCTTTGAAGAAGGAACGATGTCGTTAATATACCTAGGCGTACTGTATGTTTGTATTTCTTTGAAAAAGCTTTCCTTTAGTCTGTACTTTAGGGATCTCCGGGCATCAGCAGTGGTGGAAAGACCTGCCTTCTACCAGGAAATGAAGCACTCAACGAGGAAGGAGAGCTGTCACGAGAAGCGGGCGCTCTACTTTGTTACCTTGCTGGGGAGATCTTAGAATAATATATTCTTATGACTTCTAATAGTGGAAACCTGGCCATTGATGCGCGGATGAGAGACACTGAAAGCCGGCGCTGTTTTAGATCACGAAGATGTGTCGGCGAGGTTCGGGATAAGGAGACGGGCCCACTAGCACCCGGATTTAGCCGTTCTACTACGCAAAATAGTTTAGTGAGATTGAACTCAAAACTGCATGAAATAGCGTTTTATACCCGCAAAATAGTCGCTTTGGTTCTCACAGCTCTGAGACCAGAATAGAGTTCTCATAGGGATAGAGTTATTATTTGAGAAATGATTTTCAGGGCAATAACCAATGTGTCTCCGCACTTCTACTTAATATAGGCTCTAGTCTAACAGTCTTTGTTTACAGCTGTCTCTAGCTAAGCATCTCCAACTAACTACTAATTAGAAGCTGATGTTCTCCAGTAGTTGTCAGACTGGATGCAACTCATGCTGTTGATGCCGGTTAGGGAACGCTCAACAAGTAGGCTTGTTAGGAGTAGTTGCAAAAACAAGGAATAGGCAATCCAGCCAGCTTCACTAAATGGCTTAGGAAAGGGATTTACGGAAAAGAAGCAATGGATACGGCTTTCATTGCGTAGGCAAAGGATAAAGAATAGAGGAAGCATATACACTATGCCATTAACCATTGGCTAGAACTCTTACCGTTCATCAACCGAGTGAATGAGGAGTCCCCACCGGGAAAAATGGTAGGAACTTTAAGAAGGGTGTGAAAAATAGAAATATGAATAAATCAAAGACCCGGGCAAGACATCGAATCGATCCAACTTAGACCAAAAAGGATAAAGAAGGGAGGAATATCTTATTTTGGAAAATAGCTTATCTGCCTCAAAATTGAAAACAGAAAATAGTGCTTCTGTTGTGTCAAACTCGGACAACATAGTATTCGAGCAACACAACCTAATAAGAAAAATGAAACAGCTTGATAGTTGAATACAAGGGTAATAAAAAAATGGGGTTTACCCGTAAGTGCACTGGTTGATCCAGCTCCAGCTAACACCTGATCTTCTCAGTGGAAGTTGCATCACCAAGAAAGAGTACTGAAAGCTTTTTCGAAGAAGTTCGGAGGGAATACAGACCATATTGTCCGTCCGAGTTCATTTCTGAAACGTGGTCGTATAAGGAAAGCCAAATGTCGTTACAAGCTACACAAATCAAAAACAATGTTGAAAAATCTCATGAATATACAACGAGAGAAGTATGAGGTTTTTTGCATATAAAGGGAGCTATACAGAAGGATACCTGACAAAAGAAGGCAATTATGAAAAAATAGAAACCGACAGTAGTGGCTGACGATTACTTGCTAATAAAAGTAGATATCATGAAAGCGAAGCGTTGCTGCAGTAGATTACCCATCCTTCTGGCTTTCATTATAGTACCACACCACATATGTATGAATTAGAGAGAGGTTTTTAGGGGAGCATACAAGTACCATATTGAGTTGGAAAAGGAAGAACAAGAGTAAGAGCACGAGGCAAGCTTTTGCTTTCAGAAGTCGAACTGGAATATCATCCCGTGTAGTGAGAAGCGCTGAGACGAAAGTGAGAAAGGACCCCTACCTCGGAGAAGACCTGTCATAGTAGGATCCCCTTCTGCTTAGCGCCCTAATCCTTTCCTTCTAAAGGACCGGTTCACACAACATTGGGAAACCTCAATCTTATTCGCTTCCACGTGGAGCACCAGTTGAAGATGTTCTTGCGGGGAGTCTTAGTAGCATGGCCTGGGTAAGAGCGGATGAAGAAAGCCAGAGTCATATATGCGAAGAGCTAACATAAGAGGATCCATCCTGGTTGGTAAAGAGAGTGCGGAGGTGATTGAGAGATCACAAGCCGCGACGAGACTCTTCTATCTAATAAAGGGATTTATCCGTAAGTAGACCGGACGACGTTTTATCTGCTGACTTGCCTGTTCCTGACTTGACTGCCAGATCCCCATCAGCTGTATGCGCATAAGGATATGCCTTAGAGAGAGCTGTTTACCGTGGAAGAAGCTCTTTTGTAAGAGTTGACCGGGCAAGCTTGGCTAGATTCGCTTCAAAAAATCAATCGGCTCCCGAGACTGTATGGGCTTAATAGGCTGGAAGGCCTAATTCACCAGGATTGTATGAAGAAGAGGCTGGGGCTTTCATTCACTAGGGCTGGCAAGCAAGTCACAAATTCAGGAAGAGCTAGTAGAGTAGGAAAGCTCGATTCGTCTGCCCGAAAAAGCATATGAGTATGTCTATTCTACAACTTGTAAACAAATCTTATCTATCCAAAAAGAACAAGGAGGAGCACCTGGATTTAACCTTTTATATTATTACGAAGCCGTAAAGAGGGATCAATACCTGGAACCCGGAATACCTGAGTAAAGCCTCAGTCGTACCCAATGGTGCATAACGAGAGAAGAAGCTGCAATCATCAACGAATGCGATGCACATAAAAACGTTGTTTGCGTTAGTGTTCGTAACGAATTCGTCGGGAGTTGATAGTTTGACAGAATGAGACTAAAGAAATAGGCATCAGTAGGGACTGCGAAAGAAAGACCTGAGTGATCGGATTCTCTCATATATGAAGAAATGGAAAAAATCTGAACCAAGGTAGGTAGGATTTGCATAGCTCGTGAGAACTTAAATGGATAATCTAAATCTTAGACAAAAGGTAGATGACTTGGGCATTGCGCTACGCCCTTTAATCCACCATAACCAAAACGTTGGTAATTTACTACTTTAAAAGGAGTTCACCAGTTTCTTTTCCAACAACTCTCCCCGTTCGTTTGACCGTCTGATTGTGGAGTGTAAGCTTTACTCTAGTTGAGCTTGACCCAGGCGCACTGAGTGTTTTAAAGGTTGTGGTTCGTAATATACTCTAAACGCAAACGAGGCCGCAGGGCGGAACTTTCTGGTTCACCGTGTTTCCGCTCTCTCAATTGTTTTCATCTAGTGCCGATCTATGCCTTTGCTGGTTTAACTCTAACATAGGGTGTTCAATCTGGACCAATCTCGTATCTGATCTTGGATTTTTCTTAGACCACCTCGCTACGCCCCTCCTTTTGACCCGTAGGTTTATTTCAGGCAGTAAGAGCTACAGCTACTGGAATCAACTCCAACATCTCCTTGTTCTCATTCTCTATCCTACTCATTGCGGTTGAGCCTAGCCCTCTCCCAACCGCGCTTGTCCTCCCCTATGCCCATTCTGCCACCCGCTTACCACCACTCTTACTTAGAAAAGGCCGGGAGAGTAAAGGAGGGCGAACATGACTTCGTCGAAAATCGGCGACGAAAACCCAGACATTGTTATGTCGTAAATTAAGGAATCCAACTGAGCTAATTGCCCAGGAAGATTGTCAAAATCAAAACGAATGCCCTCGGGGAAATACTCATGATTCTGGTTCAGCTTTCGGCACACCACCTGAAAAGCTACCCTGCGAATTATTGATGAGAGTTGCTGCCCCAGCGGTGAGTAGTCTTCAGGAATCGATTCAAATAAATAAAATATGGCGTTGTTGACAAACGATTCTTTAGAAAATATTTCTACTTCTTCTGAGATGCGCGACAGAACTCCTTTGTACGCTTCCGAGGAATGCAGAAACGCACCTTGAAGCTCGTCCCACCTCGCCCGTGGATAAGTAGCCCACATGGAAGCTCTGGTGCGAGTGCACTAAGCAAAGGCGGAGGCAATACGGGTACATAAAGGCCGTATTGAGCCAGATGTAGAACCTTAATTGGCTCTGTTCCCAACAAAATCCTTAGATATCAAAGGGTTTATCACTCTGCTTTATCAATGTATTTGCAGAAAAACGGCTTCTTATTCTTAAGTAAGCGGAACCATTTGCTTAAATAACAGATAATGGCCCATTAATTCATGGTTTTTTCAAAGGAGTCTGAATCTCTTTTTCTCACGCTCCCAACAAAGAGAGCTTTCACTTACTTATCGTTCGAAGATTCGGCCCAAACCGAGAAATACGAAAAGAGGACTTGCTTCTAGAAACGTATGCTAACGTCAGAGCTAAATAAAACATATAGTAGTCGCCGACTTTCTTTTTATTCTCTACCTAGTTGAATAGTGGGAAAAGCTTTTTGGTAAGCGGGGCAAGGGTAAATAGCAAGAGAAGATCTTAGTTTACATATAATAAAGGGCAATAGAACTGAAACTGGGCATGGAACCTAAAGAATCCAATCTGGAACTTCTTCTAAGAATGAGAATGAAAGGAATGACTAAAAGCCAAAGGCACTGAAGTTCAGGACAGAATAAAGAAAAGGAGGAAAAAACTAATAAAGAAAAAAAGAAGAGGTTAATTCCTAAAAATGCTTAACTTATGCCGACAAGTGTATTTTACTTAAGAACCTTACTGGCTATTACTGATAGAGGGCCATCTATCTATTAAATAGTACTGGAAATCGCTAGAAAGAAAGTACAAACTTAAAAGTAAAAAACATCATCTGAAGCAGCAGCCTCGCCTCGATTTGAGATCTCAATTTTGACGGGCGGGCGCCTGGAATTGTAAAAGCTACTTTTACTTTTTATGAGAAGAATCCTTAATTCCCCCTGATACCAGGGAATGACTAATAAGACTCATTCGAATACTGGAGTTCAAGCTCCGACTACGGAGTCAGCCTATTGGTTCTTTCGAAGCTTAGTAGCTAAAGCGTACTTGTTTGTGCGTCTTGCTTACATGCGTGTGAAAGGGGAAAGCTCGGAAACTGGTGAAATAGTATAAATGACAAGAGTGAAGAAGCAAGTTCAGCTGTCAAGTAGTAAGGTAGGTGAGCCTGGATTTCCCTACATTTGCCGTTCCCGGAGGGTCCTACATATCACTGCTTATATAAGTAAGCACGCCGTCTACCGAGTCTTGGTCGATACAGGGAACCCCTGAACATATGCCCCTTACCCACTCCTTCTTTATGGTTAATTACCTCCGGCTCTCATCCGGACGCGTCCACGGCCGGCCACTTACTGGCCCCTTCTTCTATTCACTTCACTTGAGCACTGAACTTCACCTTGGAAGACCCGATCACCCCGATAGATAAGAAAAAAAGGCCAAAGAATACATAAAGTAGAAAACAAATCGGGTTGTTCAGAGGCAATTCACTAATATGGAGCTGTTTATCTCGGCTTTCTTTCTCTTCTTAGGAAGAAGTAGCTACGTCAAAATTGATAGGAGAAAGGAGTGTATACCGGAAAAGACAAAAGATTCAATTGCTGCAGAAACTATAACAGCGGCTTGGGAATGAATTATCATACTAGCCTAGCTTATACAATCTGTGACTTGGTCAAATCTCTTTATTAAGACCAACATGATTTATTCTGTTAAATGAGTCAATCAACGGTTGAACTTGGAATTTATTTGTCGAACAACCTTTTGCAGTTCCGTCCTGTCCTTGCAGTGGTTATAAGACTTGCTGCATCTAAAGCGGGGCTCTGTTTTTGTTTGAATAGTCTGACTTAATACTCCCTAAAAAAGCATGGATTTAACAAAGAAAAACGCGGACTTCCCTCAAATTGTGCTTATCTACTCGAGATCTGGTAGCTAAATGCTTCATTTACCTATCATTTTGTGCTGTGCAGGTTTAGGCAACATTTTGCAATTCCAAAGAGCAATTATACAACTCCATAGGAGAAATAGAAATCTTTCTTTCATGTTGATAATAAGCCATGTTCAAGTTCTGCTGCAACAAGCTCCCAAATATATATTTCTAAGCCATTCGACCGCATCATCATAAAACAAATGACCCCTATATATTGCTCCTCATATGCCGATTCTTGCAGTATAGGCACATCTAGCCCATCAAAATGGAAGATCAAGCTAGGTACCTTTCTTAGGACTAGGTCATTGTGGGTGCCTTTGTAGCACCAAAATTGCTTCTCAACGCTCCAGCTTTATCATATTTATTAGCTTATCAGTGACTTCACGTACCCTGTCTGTGACCTCGGCCATTTCACATTGATGTGCCTCACAAGCGACGCGTTTTTTTTGTGTGAGATTTCGAGGAATGTTTTGCTTTCAGCAATGGAAGCATG